ATGGTAATTATACTTCATAAAAAAAAATTATACGATGAATCAAAAAACACAAAACTTGGCGAAATGTACAGAGATTGAACTATCCACAGATGAGTATGATATTTACTCAAAGCAAATTATCTTAGAACAGGTTGGTACGGAAGGTCAAAAAAAATTAAGGTGTACAAAGGTTTTGGTAATTGGGGCAGGAGGTTTAGGATGTCCTACGATTATATATCTAGCTGTATCGGGAATAGGGCATATTGGCATCGTAGATCAAGATAAAATAGAAAAATCAAACCTTAATAGACAAATACTATACAACAAACATGATATAGGAAAAGAAAAAGTTTTATCAGCAAAGGATAAACTTAATCATATTAATGAAAATTGCAAAATTATTACTCATAAATGCAAGCTAAATAAAAAAAACAATATAGAAATTATATCACATTATGACATAATTGTGGATGCAACAGATAACTTTCAGACCAGACATCTTATAGACCAAACATGCCGTAAATTACATAAGATATATATATATGGTGCAGTTAAAGAGTTTGAAGGTCAAATTGCTGTATTCAACTACAAAAATGGAATTCGATACAAAGATTTACATGAAAAGAAATTAAAGATAATACAAAATAATTGTAATGCTAGAGGTGTTATGGGTGTTACAACAGGTTATATAGGTACATTACAAGCAATAGAGGTAGTAAAAACTATTTTAGGAACTAGTAAAAAATGCAAAAATTTCATTATATCATACAATCTAATAGAAATAATGGTAAAAAAGAAGCTAATACACTTAAAAAGAAGTACTACAACAAATAATTATAAAACATATCAACCAATACTATTAAATGTTGACTCAAGTTGCAACAAAAACAAAATTTATATAATTATAGATTTAAGAAATAGTAAAGATTTTGATCTAAAACATAAGAAAAAATCAATAAACATTCCAATACTAAAATTCAAACTAACTCAAACGATAAGCCTTATAAACAAATTTAAAACAATAGGTGAAATCCTTATACATTGTAACAAAAAAGATAGATCAATTATAGCATCTAAATTTTTAATAAAATATTCACTTAAGCATCAGATAAAGCAATATACTTATTAATGATAGATACAAATCTTAAAACAATTAAAACTTTGTTAAAATAAATGACAATGTATTAGTAAAGAAACTTATATAACAAAATGAAAAGAAAAATTAAAATTATTTTAACAAGTCATAATATTAATAATAATCCAAAAGGATCTATAATCAAAGTTTCCAAAGGATATGCATTTAATTATTTGATACCAAAAAAAAATGCAGAAATTGGAACAAAAAAAAAAGTTAAACATATAACAATGTTTGAAAATATACAAAAGAAAAAACAGGAAATAAACGAGAGAAGAACTAAAGAGATCACTGAAAAAATAAAAAAAATAAGCAAAATTTCTCTATACAAGAAAACAGGAGAAAACGATTTAATTTTTGGTAGCGTAACAGAGAAAGATATTTTAAAATGGATAAGCGTTCATACTAACCTAAAAATCAATAAAGAACAGATAAAACTACTTGATATCAAAGCAGTAGGAAAGATTAATGCAAAAATTCAACTAAAGCAAAATTTAAGCGAGAATATACAAATAAACATTCTCCCTGCGAATATATAATATATTCATTAGACTAAAATACATCTAAGGAAATAAAATCATTATTAATGCATAATTTTTATAGGTATAAATTTATTCCACAAAATTATTTAGCAGAAGAAACGCTAATAGGAATAATTTTAATATATCCACAAATAACATATAAAATTGTAAGTTTAGCAGAAGAGAATATATTCTTCATAGAAGCAAACAAAATTATATACTTGAAGATAACCAAAATAATCAAATATGAGAACCATACTCTTGTAAGCTTACTTTACGAACTAAAATATGAAAACTTACTAAGGACAATTGGTGGAGTCAATAGACTTATTCAGCTAATGAAACAAAGCCAAATATTCATGTCATCATATAAAACAAATCGTTACGTAGAAGACTTAATTACGTTACTAAATAAAAACTATTTAAAAAGGCTTATTATACAACTAGGGTATAGTATGATTAAAATGGGATATATTGTTAATACAGATAGCAAGTACATATACGAAAAAATATTATCTTATCTTAAAAATATAGAAAAACAAATAGCATACCACAAAAATGATAAAGTATCTAACATAAAAGATATAATATCTACAAAGCTATTACAAGTAAAGTATAAAAAAATAGATATTGAAGATACAGCCAAAATAAAAAAAGTAAAGTCAGGTTTTATTAAATTAGATAAAATTATCAGAGGTTTGCCCATTGGAAACTTAATCGTCATTGCAGGCAGACCGGCTGTAGGAAAAACATCGCTAACAATTAATATTGCATATTACTGTTTTTATATAGAAAAGGTTAGCATACTTATTTTCAGCCTTGAAATGTCACTTGATCAAATATTTGACAAATTTATATCAATAAGTTCAGACAATAATACAGAAAGCCAGTCAATTACAAAACTCAAAGATGAACACTGGAACAACATAAGTCAAATTTGCCATGGCCTACTAAAACAGAATATATATATTAATGAAGAAATTAATTTAAATATAACTCAAATAGAATACATTTCTCAAAATCTGAGGAAGAAACAATCCATTGAATTAATCATTGTAGATTACCTACAACTAATAGAGATGTCAACAGAAAATCAAAAAATTCAGAATAGAAGTCAAGAATTAGGTTACATCACAAGAAGACTAAAGTTATTAGCACAAAACATAAAAATACCTATAATAGTAATATCTCAGCTTAATAGAAACATAGAAAACAGAAATGATAAAGAACCAGTACTATCAGATCTAAAAGAAAGTGGTTGTATTCTCTACAAAAATAGTATCGCACTATGGTCAAAATACTTAAAGCAAACTAATGTTAAAAATGTATCTATATACAATAAATTACTAAGTAGAAAAGCAGAAAATTATGTGACAAAATTTCTCATTCGAATAAGTAATAAAATTAACATACTAAATAAATACATTTTTTTACACATAATTCAGAGGAACTTTATAGGATTAACATTTAACCATAAATTTTTAAATAAAAACTCTTGGGTGAAATCTAGTCAACTTTCGAAAACAACACTAGTATTCAATAAGAGGATAAAAAATTATAAAATAAATACCCAGACATACTTAAAGAATGTAATATTTAAGAAATATGAAAAAATATACGATGTATACGCAAAAAATTATTTTAATCTAATAATACAAAAAATCAACATACATAATTCGATAGAACAAGACGCGGATATTATAATTATCTTATACGAAATGAACATAAAAAACAACACTACGAATATCAAAGATAAAATTATTAATTTAAAAGTTTCAAAGAATCGAAACGGAAAGACAGGATATTGTAAGTTAAAATTTAAACTAGATACTAATACTTTTCAAGACATAGATCTTAATTAATTTCAAAATTTTAGCATTAACTTGGAAATACATAATAAATATAATATAATTCTTGTAAGCCGGGATAGCTCAGTTGGTAGAGCAGTGGACTGAAAATCCTCGTGTCACCAGTTCAAATCTGGTTCCTGGCATTACCTTAAATAAAAATTTACAATAACTAACATTAAATGAATTAATACTCTTATCTAATATTAGTTATTCGAAAATAAATTTTAAAACTTACTTGGTACATTTATACTGCAAGCCTATCTCCAAGGAGAACCTTTACAGAACCATCGTCAGAAACATCAACAACTGCGCTGTCACCAGCTTGTATTTTACCAGAAAGAACCTCTTCTGCTAAAACATCTTCAAGTAAACGCATGACAGCACGTCTTAATGGACGTGCGCCATAACTTGGATTATAACCTTCATCAACTAACTTGTTCTTAAACCTATCTGTAACACTCAAGCTAATTTCTTGTTGCTTAATTCTTTCGAAAACTTCTTCCAACATTAAATCAGCTATTTCACGAACTTCTTCTTTAGTTAATTGCCTAAAAACAATAATTTCATCCAGTCTATTTAAAAATTCAGGACGAAAATATTGTTTCAACTCTTCATTAACTAGTGATTTGATCCTATTGTATTGTGAGTCTACTTGAGATTCACCTAATTCAAAACCTAGACTACCTCCTCCTTTTTCTATAACTTTAGAACCGATATTAGAGGTCATAATCAAAAGAGTATTCTTGAAATCAATCGTACGCCCTTTTGCATCAGTTAAACGACCATCTTCTAAAATTTGTAAGAGTAGATTAAAAATATCAGGATGAGCTTTTTCAATTTCATCAAATAAAATTACAGTATAAGGCCTCTTTCTAACAGCTTCTGTTAAATAGCCTCCTTCACTATAGCCAACATAACCAGGAGGTGATCCAATTAGTTTAGATACAGTATGTCTTTCCATATATTCAGACATATCTAATCTAACCATGGCTTCTTGTGCCCCAAAGAAATATGATGCAAGTGCTTTTGTCAATTCCGTCTTTCCAACACCAGTAGGACCAGAAAAAATAAAACTTGCTATAGGCCTGTTAGGGTTTTTTAGCCCTACTCTTGCACGACGGATAGCTCTTGAAACAGCAACCACAGCTTCTTCTTGACCAATAATTCTACCATGTAATGTATCTTCCATATGCATTAACTTTTCAGACTCACTTTTAGTCAACTTAGTAACCGGGATACCAGTCCAAAATGCAACTATTTCAGCAATATCATCTTCAGTAACGACAGGATCTTCTAATTGTAAGTCAGGCTCAGAACTTTTACTTTGAGCTATTGCTGCTATTTGAGCCTTAATTTCCATCTCACGAGCTCTATATTGTTCCGCTTTTTCATATTTTTGAGCTCTAATAGCTTCGTCTTTAGTCTTTAGTACGGCTCTCAATTCTTTATCTAACTCTCGGGCTGCAGGTGGTAATTGAGAATTTAATAAACGAACTCTAGAACCAGCTTCATCTATCAAATCAATAGCTTTGTCAGGTAAAAAACGATCTGAAATATATTGATTAGCATATTTAGCTGCAGCAGCTAGAGCAGCGTCGGACATTTTAAGCTGATGATGCTTTTCATAGCGATCTCTTAATCCGAATAAAATCTCGATTGTTTCTTCAACACTAGGCTCCCCAACTAAAACGGGTTGAAAACGACGTTCTAAAGCAGCATCTTTTTCAATGTGTTTACGGTACTCTTCTAAAGTAGTAGCACCTATACACTGTAATTCTCCCCTAGCTAATGCAGGCTTGAGTAAATTGGCAGCATCAATAGCACCCTCAGCAGCACCAGCACCAATTAAAGTATGAACTTCATCTATAACTAATACAACGTTGTTAGCTGATTTTATTTCATCCATGATTCTCTTCAACCTTTCTTCAAACTCGCCACGATATTTAGTACCAGCAACTAATAATCCAACATCTAACGTTATAACTAGCTTATCTTCTAAAATAGAAGGAATGTCTCTATTAGCAATTCTTTGAGCTAAACCTTCTGCTATAGCTGTTTTCCCAACACCTGGCTCACCTATTAACACAGGATTATTTTTAGTACGACGTCCTAAAATCTGAATTACCCTTTCAATTTCTTTTTGTCTACCAACAACCGGATCTAAAACACCTTCTATAGCTAATTCTGTTAGATTAGAACCGAATTCTTCTAATGTAGGAGTTTTACTTCTTGCTTGCATATTACTAGAAGTATTAGCATTTATGTCAGTGTTATCACCTAGCATTTGTATAACTTCTGTTCTTATAGATGCTACACTTACAGATAAATTCTCTAAAACTCTTGCAGCTACTCCTTCTCCTTCCCTAACTAAACCCATTAAAAGATGCTCAGTACCAATATAATTATGACCTAGCTGCCTTGCTTCTTCTAATGATAATTCTAGTACACGTTTAGCTCTAGGAGTAAAAGGTATTTCAACAGCAACAAAACCTGAACCACGACCTATAATTTTTTCTACTTCAATTCTAGCATCTTTAAGATTTACATTCATAGATTTAAGAACTTGAGCGGCTATTCCAGTTCCTTCACCGATTAATCCCAAAAGTATTTGTTCAGTACCAACAAAATTGTGACCTAAACGTCTCGCTTCTTCTTGCGCTAGCATTATTACTTTAATAGCTTTTTCAGTAAAGCGTTCAAACATATGGATCTTAAAACACAAACCATTAATTACCTTTGATAATAAGAGATTATAACACAATAAAACAGAAAATGAAATGAATTAAGAAAGATCAATAAAAATAGTTGACTAATGTAAATATTTTGCAATAAAATGTTACTAAAAAATAATCAAAATATTTTATCTATGCCAAAAAATATAAAACACTTTTCGCCTTTAATTAAATTAATTGAAGATAAATACATAAAAAAAAATTTACCTTTAATAGAGGTTGGGGATAATATAAAGATTAGAAAAGTTATCCAAGAAGGCAATAAAGAAAGAATTCAAATTTCAGAAGGTGTTATAATCGGACAAAATAATTCAAATATTAACAAAACTATTACAGTACGTAAAACAATACAAAATATTGGTGTGGAGAGAGTATATCTAATACACTCACCTCAAATTCTTAATATTGAAATAGTAAAAAAAGCCAAAGTATGTAAGTCTAAATTATATTACCTCAGAAAAAGATCTGGCAAATCAACTAGACTAAAACCAAGAAAAAATTCATAAGTCTATAGATATTAAATTACAAAAATTAATATTTTCATATTAATATGAAAATATTATTGATTTTCAAACAAAAATTTAATATAATTCTAGTGCATAGCAAATTCAAATAAATTAAAGTTTTAGAATAAACGTTGTATAAAACATGTAAATGGGTCGGTGCCCGAGTGGTTAATGGGGGCGGACTGTAAATCCGCTGGCTAAGCCTACGTTGGTTCAAATCCAACCCGGCCCAATGACAAATAACTAACAAAATTTAAACTCATAGAGATCAAGATAATTTTAAAAATACTTTAAAATTATCTTTAGATCTTCGTAGTAGCATAGTTTCTATCTAAACCGATCATCTGAGAATTACTTTTACCAGGAGCAACCATTGGATAGCAGTTTTCTGTTTCTTTAACTTTACAATTAAGAATAACAGGTCCCTTGTAAGTACAAAATAAATCTAGAACTTTGTCGAGGTCAACTCTTGAATCTATTTCTAGACCAAGCATACCAAATGACTGAGCAAGTTTGACTATGTCAGGTGATCCTTTCTCCATATTAGAATGAGAATATCTTTCTCCATAAAATGCTTGTTGCCACTGCCTAACCATACCCTGCCATTTATTGTTTATTATTAAAATTTTTACAGGTAAGTTATATTGAGCAATAGTACCTAGTTCTTGAATATTCATCTGAAAACTAGCATCACCGCTTACACAAATTACTTGCTTGTCCGGGTGCGCAAATTGTGCTCCAACAGCAGCTGGCAATCCGTACCCCATAGTCCCTAAACCAGAACTTGACATCCAATGACGAGGCAAGACATCCAAAAATTGTGCCGCCCACATTTGATGCTGACCAACATCTGTTGTATAGTAAGCATCTGGTCTAATTTTAGAAATCTGATGCAAAATCTCCTGTGGAGACAAAAATGAAGCATTTTTAGGAATAAGTAAAGGATATTGCTTTTTCCAAATATATATTCTTTGTATCCAAGAACTTGTACGTTCATTATTAAATTTATCATCTTGGAATTGAAATAAATAATTAAGAAAATCCTCAATAACAATTTTTACATCTCCAACAATAGCAACTTGAGGAATTCGATTTTTGCCAAGTTCTGCAGAGTCTACATCTACATGTATAACTTGCGCATTACAAGCAAATTCATCTAATTTACCAGTTACTCTGTCGTCAAAGCGAGCTCCTAAAGCTATTAATAAATCACACTCACTTACGGCAAAGTTAGCATAAGCTGTACCATGCATACCTAACATACCCAGGGATAAGGGATGATTCTCTTGTAATATACCTTTTCCCATTAATGTAGTAGTCACAGGAATTTGAAATTTTTCCGACATTTTTTTTACTACATTAGAAGAATTAGAATTTATTGCACCACCTCCAACATATAACAGCGGTTGACTAGATTGTTGAATAAGACTTAAAAACTTATCAAAGTGTTTTTCTTTGATATTTTTAAAAACCTTACAACCGGGGAGATTTATACTAAACTTAGAAACAAATTTATATGAAAATTTTTCAAGTCCTACATCTTTAGGTATATCGATTAACACAGGACCAGGCCTACCATGCTGAGATATATAGAATGCTTCTGAAACAATTCGGCTCATATCCCTAGGGTCTCGAACAACATAAGAATGTTTAACAATAGGCAAAGTTATACCAAAAATATCAACTTCTTGAAATGCATCGGTGCCAATAAATGAACGTGCGACCTGACCAGTTATTAAAACCATAGGAACAGAATCCATTTGGGCAGTAGCTATACCAGTGACTAGATTAGTAGCACCTGGACCAGATGTAGCGAAGCAAACACCAACCTTACCAGAAGATCTAGAGTAGCCGTCAGCAGCATGAGCCGCACCTTGTTCGTGTCTACATAATATATGTTTTACCAGACCTTTTTGCTCCCAACGGAATAACTCATCATAAATAGGTAGAATAGCACCGCCTGGGTAACCGAAGATATGGTACACACCATTACGAACCAAAGAATCCATAAGAGAAAAAGCACCACTAGATAAAAAACGCATAACAATAACCCCCAACAAAAAACAAAAGAGTATAAAGTATTATATATATATTATATATGTTCAATTTTATTCTATCCCTATCATTTTATTTATAATTCTATGCCCTATTCCTATTATAGCTAGCATGATTATTGTAAATATGATTACTCTCTTCTTGTTCTTTAATAGCTTAAAAATTGGCTGAAAAGTTGTCAAGAAAAACCCCAAAAACACTCCAACTAAAAATCTTGGAAATTTATATAAATTTACCCAAAAATTTGACATAATATTTTATTATATTATTTATTAAATGTTCAAAAAATTAATTCTTTAGTAAATTATTAATAATAAATCATTATTTAAATGTCAAATTCTATCATGACTCATCGTTTCTATTTTTCTTCTGAAACTATATCTTTAATAAGAAAGCATGCGGGTGCAACCTTTGTGATTAAGTATGGTGGATCAGTAATGAAAAATGAAGTTGTACAATGCAATGTTATTGAAGATATCGCTTTACTTTACTCTTTGGGAATTAAAATTATTTTGGTCCATGGTGGTGGATACGCTATTGATGCTTGGTTGAAAAGGCTTAATTTACATCCCGAGTTTGAAAATGGCGTTCGCATTACTGATGCCCCAACAGTTGAAGTTGTTGAAATGGTTTTAAGTGGCCAAGTAAACAAAAAACTTGTATCTTTGTTCAATAATGTTAATATACCCGCTGTTGGTTTATCTGGTAAAGATGCTAATTTAGTTGTAGCCTTTCCAATTTCTAAAAAAAGTGGAAATTTTACTGGTAGAGTCTCTAGAGTTAATGCTGGTGTTTTGCATACTTTGACTTCAAATGGTTTTTTGCCAGTAGTTTCTAGTGTTGCGTCTAATTCATCAGGGGTGACATATAACATTAATGCAGATACCGTTGCTAGTTCAATTGCAGCTGCTATGCAAGCTGATAAATTTATCCTTCTTACTGATACTCCTGGAATTTTAGTAGATGTAAATAAGCCTGAAACTTTAATGAAAGATTTGAATGTTGAAAAGATAAAAAAATTAAAGTCTGATGGTATTGTTAAAGATGGTATGATTCCTAAAGTAGATTCTTGTTTGCATGCTTTAGGTAATGATGTAAAAGCAGCACATATTATAGATGGACGATTACGTTATTCTTTACTGCATGAACTCTTTACATGTAATAGAAGTGGTTCAATGATTGTACTATAATTTGTTTATTTTCTATTGAAATGTTATATTCTTACCGAAGTACTAATGGCTCAGTAGCTCAGTTGGTTAGAGCAGGGGACTCATAAGCCCAAGGTCGCAGGTTCAAGTCCCGCCTGAGCCATTTTTACTTTATAATTGATTTTGGAGAAGTGGCTGAGAGGTTGAAAGCGGCAGATTGCTAATCTGCTGTATAATCAATATTATACCGAGGGTTCGAATCCCTTCTTCTCCTGTATTCTTATTTGACAATTTTATTAAAATTATTTTACTATAAAAACACGTGGGATTGTAGTTCAACTGGTTAGAGCACCGCCCTGTCACGGCGGAAGTTGCGGGTTCGAATCCCGTCAGTCTCGTGAAAAAATTAATTTTATGTTGCTTGTATTTTACTTGGTATATCAGTATATTGCTTGATGATACTTCTAAACTCATCACCGTCTATAGTTTCTTTTTCTATCAAAATATCTACTAACTTATCGATAATAACCCTATTATCCTTTATGATATTTCTTGTATTATGGTGACATTCTTCAACTATTGATTTTATTTGAGAATCTATTTTTATTGCTATTTCATCTGAGTAATCATTGTTGCCTCCCATGCCTCTACCTAAAAATGGGTTAGAGTTTTCACTCTCTAAAGATAGGAGGCCAATATTAGACATTCCAAATCTTGTAACCATTTGTCTCGCTATTGAAGTTACTTGTTGTAGATCATTGCTAGCGCCTGTAGTAATTTCTGACTCACCAAATACAATCTCTTCTGCTGCTCTTCCACCCAATGCTCCCATGATTCTAGCTTTAATTTGTGCTCTAGATATTAGGCTTTGATCTTCAGATGGTGTGAACCATGTTAGTCCTTTAGCTTGACCTCTAGGTATTAAAGTTACTTTTTGTACATTTTCGTGATCTTTTAATAATGTGCCTACAATTGCATGTCCTATTTCATGATAAGCAATTAATCTCTTGCTTTTGCTATCTATTAATGCTGTTCCTTCCATACCTGCTATAATTCTATCTATAGCTTTATCTATTTCGTTTAGTGTGATTTGAGCTTTTCTTTCTCTAGCAGTTAATATAGCTGCTTCGTTTAATAAATTTGCTAAATCAGCGCCAGAAAAACCGGGAGTTCGTCTCGCTATAATTGACAATGATACATTTGGATCAATCTTTTTATTTTTTGCATGTACGTTTAAAATTTCTAATCTTCCATTAAAGTCTGGTATATTTACGCTAACTTGTCTATCAAATCTACCAGGTCTTAATAGTGCTGAATCTAGTATATCTGCTCTATTGGTAGCTGCTACTACAATAATTCCAGTATTACCTTCGAAACCATCCATTTCTGTTAATAGTTGGTTTAAAGTTTGTTCACGTTCATCATTACCTCCTCCTATTCCAGTACCTCTTTGTCTGCCTACTGCATCTATTTCATCGATAAATACAATACATGGCGCGTTCTCTTTAGCTTTTTTGAATAAATCTCTTACTCTTGATGCTCCAACACCTACGAACATTTCTACAAATTCAGATCCCGATATACTGAAAAATGGTACATTAGCTTCACCTGCGATTGCTTTTGCTAGTAGAGTTTTTCCTGTTCCTGGTTGACCTACTAACAATACACCTTTAGGTATTTTTGCTCCAACTGCTGTAAAATATTCTGGCTTTTTTAAAAATGTTACTATTTCTTCAAATTCTTCTTTAGCTTCATCTATCCCTGCTACGTCATCGAAGACTATACCCGTCTTTGCTTCTATTTGAAAAAGTGCTTTTGATTTTCCAAATGACATTGCTTGTCCTGGTCCGCCTGCGTTATTATTTGATCTTCTGAATAATATTGCTAAGCTCCCTATTAAAATTAAAGGAAAAAATAGATTTCCAAATAATGTCCATAAAGCATTATTGTTTTTAGTCGGGTGAGCGTCTAGATCTATATGGTTATTCTTCAGTTTCAAAATAAGTTCTGTTGCATTCGTTGGAAGTTCGACTCTTATTTTTTGTACTCTATTTCCTAGTTCGGGTCCAATAGCTTCTATTATAGCTGTATGGCCATTTTCGTATATATCTACTTTTTTTACCCAACCCATATCTATGTATTCTAAAAACCTTCCATAGGTCATTCTTGAATTTGCTAATTGATTATTGCTATCGCTTGTGATGGGTGTAAATACTCCTTGCCAGAGAAAAAAAGAGATCACAATGATTGGTAATGACCATAGTAGTATGTTTTTCCATGAAAATTTCATAGCTTTTTTACCCTTATACTTATTTGAATTTGATGTCTTTTGATATGAATGTAACATCTTTAGTTTTGTAGAGGCAACTATATAGTAAACTCAATATTGAGTTTATTAAACTTAATACGTTTTTTGATTATAGTCAATTTGTGGTACAATTTATTTATATTTACTTTATTTATAATAAGCACAGGACATTAATGGTTCAAAAAGGATCTAAAGTTAAGATTTTAAGAAAAGAATCGTATTGGTATCAAGATATAGGAACTGTGGTTAAAGTTGATAAAGGTATTAGATATCCAGTATTAGTTAGATTTATTAAATCAACATACAGTGGCGTTAATACTAATAATTTTTCTGAGGCAGAGATTTCTATTCTTTAGGTTTTTAAAGTATGTAAACAAGCACTACTACAAAATTAAAGCTTTGTTTTATAATGCTTGTCGTGGTAATTTAGCTTCCCAAGCTTGCCCAGTCAACGTCTACATTTTCTAGGATTAAAGACGAGTTGTATATTTGTAGTATTATTAATAAGAAAAGAAAAAAAAGTAGCATAAATATAGCCATTATTGGTGTTGTGCCCCAACCCGGTGCAACTTTACCATATTCAGAATTTAGTGGCCTTAATATTGTTCCTAATCTAGTTCTTAAAGTCATAATCAGTTTTATTAATTTGTTTATTTGATAGTATTTATAATAACATTATAAAAATAATTTTATTTTATTTTCTTTGAAATTATGGAAACTGCAACAGTTCTTAGTATTTTTATATTGAGTTTATTATTTGGTGTTACAGGTTATTCTATATATACTTCTTTTGGTCCTATGTCAAAAAATCTTAGAGATCCTTTTGAAGAGCACGAAGAATAAATTTTACTAATTTCGCTATTAAATATAAAAAACAATGTTAGTATAATTCTTTTTTATATTTTTTCCGTTTAAATTTTGATATTCATTCGAATTATTATTTAGCTATTCTTGGCGGATCTCTGAAAAAAACTGCGAAAAATATTACCATTAGTGTTCCAACTAATAGAAATACGTATACTAATGCTTCCATATTTTTACCTTTTTTATGTTTTTATGTAAATAATTTATTCAAGTATAATAATACTATACAGCACCCTGTTTTTTACTACTTCTATCACCTAATTTTTGGAATGCACCAAATTCTACTTGTTCTGTTACTTCTGCACCTATTCCTGCAAACACGTCTCTAAATATAGTTCTTGAGCCGTGCCATAAGTGTCCAAAGAAAAAGATTAACGCAAAATTCGCATGACCGAATGTAAACCACCCTCTTGGACTACTACGAAAAACTCCGTCGGATTCTAGGGTTGTTCTATCGAACTCAAATACTTCACCAAGTTGTGCTTTTCTTGCATATTTTTTTACACTTGGTGCGTCATTAAATGTCTTGCCGTTTAGCTTACCTCCATAAAAGTTCACATTTACACCTACTTGTTCTATGCTGTATTTTGATTCAGCTCTTCTAAATGGTATATCTGCTCTAATTATTCCGTCTTTATCAACTAAAATCACTGGAAATGTTTCAAAAAACGCTGGCATTCTTCTTACTGTAAGTTCCCTGCCTTCTTTATCTTGGAAAATAGGATGTCCTAGCCATGCTTCCGCGATACCGTCTCCTTTATCCATCGGTCCTGCTCTGAATAGTCCTCCTTTTGCAGGGTTATTACCTATGTAATCGTAAAATGCTAATTTATCTGGAATCTTAGACCATGCTTCTTCTGGTGTTGCACCTTCATTAAGTGAATTTTCTACTCTTCTTTCAATTTCTTGTTGAAAGTAGCCACTATCCCATTGATATCTAGTTGGTCCAAAAAGTTCTATAGGTGTTGTCGCGGAACCGTACCACATTGTTCCACATGTTACAAATGCACTAAAGAACACTGCAGATATACTGCTAGATAGTACTGTTTCTATGTTACCCATTCTTAGTGCTCTATAAAGTCTTTGTGGTGGTCTTACTGTTAAATGAAATAATCCTGCTAGTATACCAACTGTACCTGCTGCTATATGGTGTGATGCTACTCCACTTGGATTAAATGGATTAAACCCATCTGGTCCCCAAGCTGGCGCTATTGGTTGCACTTTTCCTGTAATACCGTACCCATCTGATATCCATATGCCAGGGCCGAATAGACCTGTTGCATGAAATGCTCCGAATCCAAAGCATATCAAGCTAGAAAGTAACAAATGGATACCAAAAATTTTAGGTAAGTCTAATGCGGGTTCTCCCGTTCTTGGATCTCTAAATAATTCTAGGTCCCAATAAACCCAATGCCATATAGATGCTAAAAATAGCATTCCCGATAATACTATATGTGTTATAGCTACTCCTTCAAAGCTCCATAATCCTGGATTTGACACGCTCTCTCCAGTAACACTCCACCCTCCCCAGGAATCCGTTACACCTATTCTTGTCATAAAAGGCATGACAAACATTCCTTGTCTCCACATTGGGTTAAGTACAGGATCTGATGGATCAAATACTGCTAATTCGTATAACGCCATTGATCCGGCCCAACCTGCAACTAATGCAGTGTGCATTAAGTGTACTGAGATTAATCTGCCTGGATCATTTAAAACTACTGTGTGTACTCGATACCATGGTAATGCCATATATCTGATATGACTCCTTGTGTTATGAAATTTTTTAGATTTGTTGCTTTTCTTACTGATGTTATAGTTATCCTTGCAGTTATTATAACATTTCTTTTTAATGCTCGTTAAGTTTTATCGTATTTATACTTTATGATATTTTTTACTAATATAAAACTAAAAATATTAGTAAATAAGAGTATTGTTATCCCTTGTATTCCACTAAGCTGTAGTGAATCAATGTTAACTATGGTTTCACCCAATTGAAAATATTTATTTAAATGCAAGTTTCTTATAATCTCAATTGCATATGTTAGAGGATTAATGCATGCAATAACTTGTAACCAGTTTGGCATAAAAGATAAAGGTGCTAAAGCTGTACTTGTAAATAATGTAGGTAAGTTCAAAAAAAAGGTTGTGAGTCCTATGAATTCTATATGACCAGGTAGTACTAACGCATTGCATATACTTAAGTTAGATACACTAATTATAATCATTGTTATAATTATTGCAGCTATAATGATATTATTTAAATTACTGATATTATTAAGATAATTGGCATTTTTTTGATTTTGATAACATGTTATAAGTATTATTCCCATTATTTGGCTGATTGTAATGAGCCACGTATGAATTACACAAGAATATATTAAAGAATTTTTATTACTAATTGGTGATATTAAAATCCTATTAAGAAATCCAAATTCTCTGTCGAACACAATGGTTATTCCTGCATTAATAGAGCTATTAAAAGCTGTGAATATTATTATCCCTGCATTTAAAAATTCTCTATATTCTAGTTTGTATTCTCTAAATAAATATATTGGTGCATTTTGAAATAAAGCACCAAACATTACTAGCCATAGTAATGGCTGAATTATGCTAATGAATAATGTAGAAGGTTTTCTTATCGTTTGTTTATATAGTCTTTGTGTAAGACTTTTTGTTTCTCGATAAGTTTTATGTTTTTTTGAGTGAAGTACTATTATTTGATGTGGTGTAAAGTATCTATCTTTTCGTTTTTTGATCATAATTATTTTACTTTCCTTAGAATAAAGTATATTAATCATATGAATCTATTCGTGAAGATCCTTCATGCATTAGATTTTTTGTATTATTTAATTATAGACGATGTTTGTATTGATTCTCTAATTTATTGTTTATGAATTTTCATTATTTTGTGTTTAAATATGTGTAGCTTAAAGCGGTATCATTACATGTTTTGGGCCTAAATACATTTCTGATTGTTTAAAAAAAATTTATTAAATTAAATAGGTAGGTAGAATAAAATATGGCTGATTATAAGGTTACATTGAATTTAGAAGATGGTAGCAATCATACATTTACATGTCCAGAAGATACTTACATACTTGATATGGCAGAGGATTTAGGCTTTGAATTGCCTTACTCTTGTCGTGCTGGTGCTTGTTCTAGTTGTGCAGGCGTTTTAGTAGAGGGAACGGTAGATCAATCAGATCAGTCTTTTTTAGACGACGATCAAACGTCTACTGGTTATATACTAACTTGTGTTACTTATCCGAAAAGTGATTGCATTATTAATACTCACCAAGAAACTGGTCTTTATTAAAGATTAAATGATTAGCAAGTTTGACAATTTTATTTTGTTTATAAAATACGTCAAACTTGTTTATTAAATATTTTATATTTTTACTTCTACGTCTACACCTGCTGGTATATTTAGCTTCATTAATGCATCAATTGTTTGAGTGGATGGCTCGTATACGTCAATTAATTTTGTATGTACTCTTATTTCAAAGTGTTCTCGAGAGTCTTTATCAACATGAGGTGATCTGAGCACACAGTATATTTTGCGTCTTGTAGGCATCGATATAGGTCCAATAATACTTGCATTAGTTCTACTTATGCTGTCTATTATACTTTGACAAGAAAAACTAAGTAATGTAGTGTCGTATGTCTTTAATTTTATTCGAACTTTCTTTCTCATAACTCTGTTTATTAATATTGTTGTCTGTTCAGATTTTACTTTAGTATTTTAGAAACCACACCTGCTCCTACAGTTCTTCCACCTTCTCTTATAGCAAATCGCATGCCTTGTTCAATTGCTATTGGATGTATTAATTCTGCGCTCATTTTAATTCTGTCTCCTGGCATAACCATTTCTGCTGTTGATCCATCATCTGCAGTAAATTTATTAATAGTGCCTGTTACATCAGTTGTTCTTACATAAAATTGTGGTCTATATCCGGAGAAAAAAGGAGTATGTCTTCCCCCTTCTTCTTTAGTGAGAATGTAAACTTCTGCTTCAAATTGCGTGTGTGGTGTAATTGTTCCTGGCTGTGCTAGTACCATTCCTCTCTGTATGTCTAACTTTTGTACTCCTCTCAATAGTATTCCAATATTGTCACCAGCTATACCTTCATCTAAGGTCTTTTGAAACATTTCTAATCCGGTAATTGTTGTAGTTTTTGTTTCTTGTAGCCCTACAATTTCTATAGTGTCACCTACTTTTATTATTCCTCTCTCAATTCTACCTGTCGCTACAGTACCTCTTCCTGTTATTGAAAATACATCTTCCACTGCCATTAAAAAAGTTTTTTCTGTATCTCTTTGAGGTGTTGGTATATATGAGTCTACAGCGTCCATTAGAGAATGAATTTTATCTACCCATTCATTTTCACCTCTTTTTGTATCACTGTTTTCGGTTACTTTTTCTAAAGCTAACAATGCTGAACCAGCGACAAAAGGTATATCATCTCCAGGGAAGTCGTATTTTTCTAATAATTCTCTTACTTCTAGCTCTACTAACTCGCGTAGTTCATCATCTTCGACCTGATCTTGCTTATTTAAAAATACTACTATATTGGGCACACCAACTTGTTTAGCTAATAATATATGTTCTCTTGTTTGTGGCATTGCTCCATCAACAGCTGAAACAACTAATATTGCGCCATCCATTTGCGCTGCACCTGTAATCATATTTTTGACGTAGTCAGCGTGACCTGGGCAATCTACGTGAGCGTAGTGTCTACTTGCTGTTTCATATTCTATATGTGCAGTATTAATTGTAATACCTCTAGCTTTTTCCTCTGGTGCTGCATCTATTTCATCAAATTTTTTAGCTTGACATTGATTTGCTGCTGCTAAAGTTGCGGATATAGCTGCTGTTAATGTTGTTTTACCATGATCTACATGTCCAATTGTTCCTATATTGACGTGTGGTTTTTTTCTTTCAAATTTTTCACGTGCCATTTTTTTCCTTAAAATTAATTTAGTATTTATTTTTAATATCGATAATGAGCAAATGCTTTATTTGCTTCGGCCATTCTGTGTGTTTCTTCTCTTTTCCTTATTGCATTTCCATTTTCGTTTGACGCATTTATAACTTCGTTAGCTAACTTTATGGACATATTTTTACCCGCTCCTTGCTTAGCAAATTTTGTAATCCATCGAAGTGCTAAATTAGTTCCTCTGTACGCTCTTACTTCCATAGGTACTTGGTATGTAGATCCACCAATTCTTCTTGCTTTTACTTCAACTAATGGAGTAGTGTTTCTGATTGCTTTTTCTAACACCTCTAAAGCATTTTTTTGAGTTTTATTTTCTATTATTTCCATGGAATTATAAATTATCCTTTGAGCTATCCCTTTTTTTCCGTTTTTCAGTATTCTTACCGTTAACATGCTAACTAGTTTACTGTTGTATATGGGATCTTGACATATTTTTCTTTTTTTTGCTGTATTACGTCGCGACATTATTAAGTATATGAATTATTTTTTTTGCTTTTTAGTTCCGTATTTTGATCTACTATTGTTTCTGTCTTTTACTCCTGCAGAATCTAATGTTCCTCTTACAACATGATACCTAACTCCGGGTAAATCTTTAACTCTTCCTCCTCTAATCAAAACTACTGAGTGTTCTTGTATATTATGACCAATACCAGGTATGTATGCAGTGACCTCAAATCCAGAGGTCAGTTTTACTCTTGCTACCTTTCGTAGTGCAGAATTAGGTTTTTTAGGTGTTGTTGTATATACTCTTGTGCATACGCCCCTCCGTTGTGGACATGCTTTTAATGCTGGAGACTTGGTTTTTTTCTCATATTTCTTTCTTTCTGATCTAACTAATTGTTGAATGGTTGGCATTGTTTTTATTTTTATTCATTCCATGATGAATTTTCTATAAGATTATAATTATTGTTTGATCGGGTGTTAAACTCTAAGATTACTGTAAGTTTATTATAAACTATAATAGTGTTTTTTTTACTTATTTTAATTTATATTTTTTCATAAATTTTTCAATTCTACCTTCAGTGTCTATTATTCTCTTTGAACCAGTAAAAAAAGGATGATTGCCGGACCATATATCTATATTTAATTCTTTTTTTGTTGATCCTACTGTCATTATATGTTTACCATCACAATAAACTTTTGAGTCTTCATACCATTTTGGATGTATTGCTTTTTTAGGCATTTTCTTGATGTATAAAATTGAATGTTATCTTTTTGAATACTGCGGTGCTTTTCTCGCTTTCCTAAGTCCATACTTTTTTCTTTCTTTGCTTCTTGCATCTCTTCTGAGTAGACCTTCTGATTTTAACATAACACGGTTATCTGAATTAATATTACATAATGCTCTGGCTAGCCCTAATCTTATTGCATCTGCTTGTCCAGTAAGTCCTCCTCCTTTTGTTTTAACGTATATATCGTATTCTTTATCTAGTCCTAGAAGTTTTAGAGGTGAGCATGAAATGCGTAAGTAATTTGGGCTAAACTGTAAATATGATTCTCCTGGTAAGCCATTTATTACGAGTTTACCGTAGCCTGGTATTAAGTTTACTCTAGCTACAGATGTCTTTCTTCTTCCTGTGCCGGAATACATTATTTTTTGATGATATGAAGTTAGCATAATATTGTAATTAATTTAGTCTATATTTATCTCTACTGGATTTTGAGATTGATGTGGATGATTTTCATCTGGATATATTTTCACTTTTTTGAATAGTCTTCTACCTAAATTGTTTTTTGGTAGCATTCCCCTTAAAGCATGTTCTATGATCCGATTTGGAAGTCTATCTTGTAATTTCTCAAATATCTCTGTTTTTAGTCCACCAGGCCTACCCGAATGTTTTTTATATGTTTTTTGTTTGTTTTTCTTTCCCGTAGTTTGTATTTTTTTAGAATTAATGATGATAATTTGCGAGTTACCTTCTTGGTATGGCAAATATTCTATTTTGTGTTTATTTTTTAGTATATGTGCAACTTTGCTTGTAAGTCTTCCTAGCTTGTACTTTTCTGCATTCAATATATACCATTCTGTTTGTTCTCTTAGTTTTTTTACGATGGTTTTATTTTTTTTTATGTTCATGAATTTCTTTTAAAAAATTTTGATTTAAATATTACATACATGATTTTGTATCATAACCTAAACTTTTTCTTTTTGTAAATTTATATTTAGTTTGTTGCTTAGTGCTTCTATTACTTCTTCTGCTGATTTTTGGCCAAAATTTTTAATTTCTAATAACTCTTCTTGTGAATAATCAAGCAAGTCTCCAATTGAATTAATTTGAGCTCTTTTTAAACAGTTGTAAGCTCTAACAGATAATTGTAGTTCTTCTATGAGTATTTGACTAATTTGCTTTTCTGTGTTGCCGCTTATGTCTTCTTTTGATTTGAAACTAATATTTGTCAATGGGTGAAATAATTTAGTTAGTATATTTGCTCCCTGACTGATAGCTTCTTGAGGAGAAATGCTACCATTTGTCCATACTTCTAAAAATAATTTTTCTTTAATATCACTCGCATTAATTTTTTTTTCTTCTACTCTATAGTTGAATTTTTTCGCTGGCATGAAAATGGCGTCAATTTGCAAAAAGTCAATTGACTTATCATCTATTCCTTTTTCGACTAGTTTATATCCGTGTCCTTGTTCAATCTTGAATTCCATCTCGAATATAGTATTACTACATATTGTTGCAATATACTGTTTTGGGTCAATTATTTCAATTTCTGGCGGTATATCAAATAAGCCACTTGTTATTACAGCTGGTCCTTGTATTTTGATTCTACCGATTTGTGGTTCTGTACTATAGCTTTTCAATATAACTTCTTTTAAATTTAGTATTATTTCTAATACATCTTCTCTTACACCTGTGATGGTAGAAAATTCGTGGTTAATTCCAGCTATTCTCACAGAAACTATTGCGGCTCCTTTGAGTTCTGATAGTATAGTTCTTCTTAGTGAATTTCCTACTGTAATCCCTTGTCCTTGTTGTAATGGTTCTAATACAAAATGTCCATAATGTTCTCGAGCACCTTTTGTTTTCGACTCTATGCATTCAATTTGAAAATGAGCCATCTTACTTTTAATTTTAATATAATGAATAAATATTTACTTTATTTTTATTTGCTTATGTTAAATTCTGCGTTTTTTTGGTGGTCTACATCCGTTATGTGGCACAGGAGTTATATCTTTGATCAGTGTAATTTCTATTCCAGCTGCCTGTATTGCTCTTATGGCTGTTTCTCTACCTGCTCCTGGCCCATTCACCATAACTTCTGTTTGCTTCATTCCATTATCTGTGGCTATTTTGGCTACTTTTTCTGCAGCAGTTTGTGCTGCAAACGGAGTACTTTTTTTTGCACCCTTGAAGCCACTTGATCCTGATGAAGACCAAGTAATGGTCTCTCCTTGAAGATCTGTAATTGTTATAATAGTATTATTAAATGTTGATTGAATGTGTGTAATTCCATTAATATTATTTTTTTTTTTCTTATTCTGATTTTTTTTTATTTGTTTAGCCATTTATTTGATAAAAGTATTTTTAGTAAAAGTTATATTATTTTTTAGGAGCTTTCTTTTTACCGGCAATTGTTTTTTTTGTTCCTCTTCCTGTTCTAGCGTTTGTTCTTGTTCTTTGGCCTCTGAGTGGTAAATTTGCTCTATGTCTTCGACCTCTGTAACAGCCAATTTCCATAAGTCTTTTTACGTTAATAGCGTTCGTTCTACGTAAGTTACCTTCTAGTTCGTATTGACCTGCTAATATACTCCTGAGTGATATAATTTGTTCATCACTCAATTCTTTGACCTTAATACTATTATCTAGGTCAATTTTATATAAGATTTCTTTTGATCTTGAAATGCCAATACCATATATATAAGTTAAGCCTATTTCAATTCGTTTATTCTTAGGCAAGTCCACGCCTTCAATTCTAGCCATTTTATTTTTTATTATTATTTGATGTATTTTAGCCTTGCTTTTGTTTGTGTTTGGGATTTTCGCAGATAATCATTACTGTTCTATGTCTACGAATCACTCTACATTTGTCGCACATTTTTTTTACAGATGGTCTAACTTTCATGAATATTATTCTTGCTATACAATTTTTTATTACTATTCCATAATATTATCATATTGTTCTGAAATTATGTATGTTTGTATTTGTTTTGCTGTATCTATTGCAACACCAACTAAAATAAGTAATGAAGTAGTACCTAAGCCCTGCAGTAAATTTACTTGGGATATTTTAGATATTATTAATGGAAATTGTGCAATTAAAAATAAAAATATGGATCCTATGAATGTAAGTTGGTTGATGATTTTTTTTAAATATTCTACTGTCTCTTTTCCTGGCCTAATACTCGGTATACTAGCTCCTACTTTTTGTAAGTTTTCGGCCATATCGTTCGTATTCAATATAATAGATGAATAAAAGAAGCTAAAAACTATTATGAGTACGGAGTACATTAACAAGTAAAACAAACTATTGGATAAGATAAAATTGACTACCAAATTATTCTTTAAGTTGTTTATATTTAACGTAGCATACTGTGGTAAAGCCATTGTTGCAGATGCAAATATTATTGGCATTACGCCACCTTGATTTAATTTCAGTGGTATGTAATTCTGTGCTGCTAATTTATTTTGTTCTCCTAATTGTTTTGATGATATGATTTCTATTTTTCTTTTACTATCTTGAATAATGATATTGATTATTAGTATTAATAAGCATGCGAGTGATATTGATATAGCTGTTATTAAGCTCTCGAAATTATTAATACTATAGTTCTTTATAGTTTTAGGTATATTAGAAATTATGTTTTGAAATATTAACATAGATGCACCGTTGCCTATACCATACTCTGTTATCATTTCTGAAAACCACATTATAATAAGTGAACCTGTTGTTAAAGTAATAGTTGAATCTAATAGAAAGTTAATGTTCCAGTTAAATGTGTGTGGTTTTATCCATAGTGTTATTGATATACTTTGTATTATTGCCCATGTTAATGTTAAATAACGTGTTATTTTATTAATTTTCTGTTTTCCCAATTCTCCCTCGTTTTTTTGTATTTCTTCTAGTGTCGGTATAATTTTTATGAGTAATTGTGTAATGATTGATGAATTAATGTATGGTATTATTCCCAAGCTGAATATACCTATGGTTGAGAATCCTCCACCAGAAAATATATTTAAAAAATTAAGAATTGCATTTTGATTAACATTTCCACTAATCTCTGTTTGATCTATACCTGGTATAGGTATAAATATTCCAATCCTAGATATGAATAATACTGTTAAAGTTAAAATAATTCTATTAGTAAGTTTGTTTCTTTTTTCCATCTCAGTTTTATTTTAATATCTAGTATAGTTGATTAATTTTTATGTCTCTATTTTTTGCTGTGCCTTCAAATGTTCTTAAATGCTGTAGCGCGTTCAGAACAGCTCTTGCATTATTTAAGGTATTATTAGATCCTAGCTGCTTAGCTAAAATATTTCTAATACCAGCAAGTTCTAGAACTGCTCTTGTTGAACCGCCAGCAATTACACCGGACCCTGTAGCAGAAGGTTTAAGCATAATTTTTGCTGCTCCCGCTGCACCATTAATAGGATGTGGGATAGATAAATATTTTGTTAGTGGTATATTTATTGTATGCTTTCTTGCGTCTGCTACGCCTTTTTTTACTGCACCTACGACGTCATTAGCTTTGCCTACTCCTACACCTATTTGCCCGTTTTCATTACCTATTACGAGTACTGCTCTAAAACTTAGTTTTTTTCCACCTTTTACTACTTTCGTTACTCTTTTAACTTGTACAACTTTTTCTTCCCAACCGTTTTCGTCTTTGTTTTTTATGTTTTTTTTCTTCATTTGCTAATTTAAAATATAATTCCTTCTTCTCTGGCGCCTTCAGCGACAGCTTGCACTTGTCCGTGGTATATATTGTTACCTCTATCGAAAATTATTTCTCGTATGCCAAGTTTTTTAAGTTTTAGGCCTATATTTTTTCCAACTATTTTTGCTGTAGTACAATTTTTTAAGTATATATTTTGTTCTTTAGTATCTTTCGATATGGTAGAACTGCTTGTAATAATTCTTTTTTGTTTATCATCTACTAGATGTGCATAAATGTGTTTGTTCGATTTGAAAATATATAACCTAATTTTTTCTTTGTTTTTTAACATATGAATTGCGCTAATTTTTAATTTTTATTTACCTGCTTTACCTACTTTTCTTCTTATAACTTCATGTTCATATCTTATGCCCTTTCCTTTGTAAGGTTCAGGTGGTCGTATGGACCTTATTGTTGCAGCAATTTGACCTACCGTTTCTTTGTTGATTCCTGATATAATAATGTTCGTATTATTTTCAACATTAATATTGATTTCTTTGGTGGGCTCTATTTTCACTGGATGGCTATATCCTACGCTAATTATTAATGTTTTTCCATTCATCTGAGCTCTGTAACCTACACCTTGTATAATTAATTTTTTTGTAAATCCTTCAGAAATGCCTGTTATCATGTTATAGATTATGCTTCTAGACAATCCATGAATTGCTTGTGCTTGTTTTGATACACTTTTTTGATGCAGTGTAAGTTTACTGTTAATTATCGCTACTTCTATAATTGAGGGAATATTATAAAACATTACACCTCTAGTTCCTTTTACTTTAATTTGTGAATTATTAACACTTATTTCTATATTCTTAGGGATTGTGATTTCCTTTTTACCTATTCTTGACATATATTCTCTCGATTAATGTATTTAATTTCATTTAAAATTGTATTACCAGACATAGCATAAAATTTCTCCTCCAATTCCGAGTCGTCTAGCATTTCTATCAGTAATAACTCCTCGTGATGTTGAAATTATTGCTATTCCTATGCCTCCTAAAACTTTTGGTATTTCTTTACGATTTGTATATACTTTTAATCCTGGCTTACTTATTCTTTTTAATTCTGTTATAACTGGCTTTTTATTTTTATCTTTGTATTTCAAAGAAATAATAATGTTTTTCTTAAAGTTTTCTTTTATTTCTTCGTATTTATATATAAATCCTTCACTATGCAAAACTTTTATTATACTAATGTTTAGTTTTGTGCATGGAACTTGTACTACTTGATGCTTAGCTAAGTTTGCATTTCTTATTTTAGTTAACATATCTGAAACTATATCATGTATCATAAGTATTACTTTATTTACCTATTAATAATTGAGTTTATATTTTTTTATTCTTTAAATGGCATTCCAAATTTTTTTAGTAATGCCAATCCTTCTGTATCATTTCTTGCTGTTGTGACTATAGTTATATTGATCCCTCTTACTTTATCTATTTGTTCATAATTGATTTCTGGAAATATTATTTGTTCTTTTAAACCTAAATTGTAATTTCCTCTACCATCAAATTGTTTTTTACTGATTCCTCTAAAGTCTCTGATTCTTGGTAAAGAAAGGTTTATTAATTTGTTTAAGAAGTTATACATTTTTTCTTTCCTTAAAGTTACTTTTATACCTATAGGTATATCTTCTCTAATTTTAAAACCAGCAATGGATTTTTTGCTTTTTGTGATGATTGGTTTTTGTCCTGTTATGTATGTAAATTCTTCTATGCTTCTATCTATTGCTTTATTATTGTAAGCTGCTTCTCCTATACCTCTGTTTATTGTAATTTTGATTAATTTTGGAACTTCGTGAACATTCTTATAGTTAAATTCTTTTAATAGTTCTGTAAATATTTTTTTTTCATATTTTTCTTTTAATGAAAAGTTTGTATTCATATGTTACTTTATTGTATTGTTTAATTTAATATTTGAGTAATGTATTGGTCCCTCTATTTGTTGAATACTACCTTTTTCGTCATTTTGTTTAGGTTTAACATGCTTATTTTGCATATTTATATTTTCAATTGTGACTTTATTGGTCTTGTTGCATATTGATAGTACCTTCCCTTTTTTTCCTTTATGTTTTCCAGATATAACTTTTACTTCAGAATCTTTTTTTATTTTTTCCATAATTTAAACTACTTCAGGTGCTAGTGATATAATTTTTGTAAAATTTTTATCTCTCAATTCTTTTGCTATTGGTCCAAATACACGCGTGCCTCTAGGATTTTTATCTTTATTTATTAGCACAGCTGCATTATCATCAAAGCGTATACTCATACCATCATTTCTGCGTAAAGTTTTTCGTGTTCTTACAATTACAGCCCTAATGACATCTGATTTTTTTACTGGCATGTTCGGTGACGCATCTTTGACTACTCCAACTATAATATCTCCTATGCTAGCGTATTTAGGATTATTTGTTCCTAATACTCTTATACACATTATTTTACGTGCTCCGCTATTATCTGCTATATTGAGATAAGTTTGTGTTTGTATCATATTTTTTTTATTATTTCTAGTATTTTCCAGCGTTTTTTTTTGCTTATAGGTCTTGTTTCCTTGATTTTTAATTCGTCACCAATACTACATGCGTTTTTAGGGTCATCAACATAATACTTATTAGTTTTATTAATAATTTTTCCGTATTTTTTATGTACTATAGATTGTTTCACTACGACTGTGGCAGTCTTATTCATTTTATTACTGATTACTGTTGCAAGTGTTTCTTGGTTGGTCATTTTATGATTTTTTATTATTATTTAATTGATTCATTTGAGATATTTGGTGTTGAATTTTTTTTATTCTGTGACTTTCGAATTTTTGTTTTGTCATTTTATTAATTTTTAAAATTATTAGTTCTTTTTTTAAATGATAAATTTCTTCTTCAGTATTCATGATTTTTTTTGCTAAAGTATTGATTTTTATATTTCTTATTTTAATTTAGTTCTTTGCGATAAATTTTGTTTTTATTGGTAATTTGTATGATGCCAGACGCATTGCAGCTTGTGCTACATTTTGTGGTACTCCGTTTATTTCAAATAAAACGTGCCCTGGCTTAACAACTGCAACCCAATATTCTGGAGCTCCCTTACCAGAACCCATTCTTGTTTCAGCGGGTCTTGCCGTTATGGGTTTATCAGGAAAAACTCTTATCCAGATTTTTCCTCCTCTTTTCACGTATCTGGTAATAGTTCTTCGAGTTGCTTCTATTTGTCTAGATGTAAGCCATGTTGGTTCAGTTGCTTGTAGAGCATATTCACCGAATACTATAGTGTTACCTTTACTTGCAAATCCTTTCATTCGTCCGCGATGCTGTTTTCTAAATTTTGTTTTTTTAGGACTTAACATAGTTAGTTTTATTTGTACGATGTTTTAATTTTTGTATCTTTAAATAACCAAATTTTTATTCCCAATATACCGTATATTGTATTTGCTTGTGTATATGAATAATCTATGTATGCTTTAAGTGTTTGTAATGGAACCCTCCCTTCTCTTGCCCATTCTTTTCTTGCTATTTCTGCTCCGTTTAGTCTACCAGATATTTGTATTTTAATTCCAGCTATATTAGCTTTTTGTGCTTTCTGTATACCTTGTCTAAGTGCTCGTCTGAAAGCAATTCTTTTTTCTAATTGTTGTGCTATCCATTGTGCTAATAGTTTAGCTTCTCTATCTGGTTCTGTTACTTCTATGATATTAAGTCTAATCTTATTAGTAATTTTTAGTTTCTTTGTTATTTCATTTCTTATTACCTCAATTCCTGAACCTGATTTACCTAATATAATCCCTGGTCTTGCTGTGTGTATATTAATTTCCGTTTGGTCCAGTTTTCTATTTATATGAACTTTAGCAATACCTGCTTTGTTTAATTTATTTTCAATATAAGATCTAATCTTATAGTCTTCTTCTATGATTATTGGATAACCTTGCATTTTTGAAAACCAAGATGACCTATGTAATTCAGTAATTCCTATTCTAAAACCTGATGGATGTATTTTTTGTCCCATTTTTTATATCTCTATTTTTATATTTATATGGCATGTAGGTTTTTTTATTGGAAAAGCACGACCTTGTGCTCTTGGTTGAAATCTTTTTAGTACTGGTCCTTTATTCGCAAATGCTTCTACTATTATGACTTTTGTTTTATCGAGACTATCATCAGTTTTCTGCTCTATGTTACTAAGAGCTGATTCTAAAACTTTGATAATAACTGTACATACCCTGTAAGGCATGAACTCAAGTATTAGCCTCGCTTCGTTGTATGATTTACCTTTAATCTGTTTTAAAACTCTTCTTGATTTATGCGGAGATGTTTTAATGTACTTAGCAATGGCTTTAGATTGTAACATTTTAATTTATTTCCTGCTTTTTCTATCATTTTTTATATGACTTCTAAAATTTCTAGTTGGTACAAATTCTCCTAGCTTATGACCTATCATTTGTTCTGATATAAAGACTGGAAAATGTTGTTTTCCATTATATACAGCAATTGTATGACCTATCATATCTGGAATAATGGTAGATGATCTCGACCATGTTTTAATAGTGTCTTTTTTTTGATTGCTATTTAGATTTTTAATTTTTTTAAGAAGTTGAAATTCTACATAAGGACCTTTGAATATTGATCTTGACATAGTTAAGTATATTTTATTTATATTTATTTGCGACGACGTAGTATGTATTTGTCGCTATATTTTTTCTTTTTTCGAGTTTTTTGTCCTAATGCTGGTTTTCCCCACGGTGTTACTGGCCTAGGTTTTCCTATTGGAGATTTGCCTTCTCCTCCTCCATGAGGATGGTCAATTGGGTTCATAACAACTCCTCTTACTGTTGGTCGTTTACCTAACCATCTCGTTCTTCCAGCTTTTCCTATTGTAATATTATTATATTCTACATTTCCTACTTGACCTATTGTTGCATAGCATTTTTTATGTATTGTTCTAACTTCGCTTGATGGTAGCTTTAATGTCACTAATTCACCATCCTTTGCTACTATTTGTGCATATGTTCCAGCAGCTCTAACAATTTTTCCCCCGCGCTTCTCTTTTAGTTCCACATTATGAACAGCTGTGCCTAAAGGTATTTTTTCTAACGGTAGCGCATTTCCTACCTCAATTGGTACATTATCACCTGATATAATTTTACTTCTTATCTTAAGAGATCTAGGATGCAGAATATACCTTTTTTCACCATCTTGGTAATAAATTAGAGCAATTCTTGCATTTCTGTATGGGTCGTACTCTATGCTGGCAACTTGACCTTCAATGTTATATTTGCTTCTTGTGAAATCTATAACTCTGTATTTCTTTTTATGTCCTCCACCTTTATGTCTACATGTAATAACTCCTCTGTTATTTCTTCCTTTGGCACAATGTTTTTTCTTTATTAAGCTTTTTTCTGGTTGTTTTTTTGTAATTTCGCTAAATGTTGATACTGTTCTGTTTCTTGTGCCAGGAGTGTATGATTTATATAAACGAATTGCCATATAATTATGTATTTTTTATGTATTTTTTTATTCACTGTCAAACAGATCGATCTTATATTCTTGATGTAATTGAACAATAGCTTTTTTATATCTTGCTATTTTTCCCTTAAAACGTCCTACTGTTTTTGTTTTTGGAGGAATATTGCTTGTGTTTACTTTTTTTACTTTAACATTGAATAAGTATTCTATAGCTTGTTTAATTTCATTTTTATTACTTCCTCTGACAACATTAAAATAGTACGTGTTGTTTTCTATACTTTTTGTTGTTTTATCAGTTATAATTGGAGATTTTATAATATCTAATTTTATTTTTGTAATCATCACTATAATAATTTGCTTTTTATTAAGTATTTTGGCTTAACTGTTTTGCAGCTTTATGAGTTATTAATATTGTATCAGCTTTTAGTAAAGATAGAATATTTATACTATTTATTTCAATCAATTCTATATTTCTAACATTGCGGAATGATAAATAAACTATACTATTTTTTTTCTCTACTATTATTAATAATTTTGCTTTTTTTTCAAGGTTGATACCGAGCTTCTTTATTTCTTGAAGAGCTTTTTTAGTACTAGGTTCAGTGAATGTATTTAATAAGTCTTTTATGACAATTGTTTGTTTAAATTTATTTGATATGAGTGTATTGATTGCTGTTCTTTTTTCTTTTTTATTAATTTTTGACTGATATACTTTTTTTCTTGGACCAAATATTACGCCACCACCTCTCCATAATGGTGATCTATTTGAACCAGCTCTTGCACGACCTGTACCTTTTTGTTTCCAGGGTTTTTTTCCACCACCCCTTACTTCAGCTCTTGTTTTTGCATGAGCATTTCTAATCCTATTGTTTGTTAGTTGTTGTTTTAATGCTTTATGTATTAAATACATTTGTTTTTCAGGATGATCATTAATCCTAAGCTGAATACTTTTTACTTCTTTATTTTTATCTGCAATTTGATATTTTAATTCTTTGATAATGCTCATGTTATTGTTGGTATATATATACAATATTTCCTTTCTTTCCTGGTACAGACCCTTTTATAATCAAAATGTTATTTTTGGTATCAGTTTTTATTACTTTTAAATTTTTTATGCTAATTTTTGTGTTTCCCATGCGACCGGCCATCTTTTTACCTGGAAATACGCGACCAGGAGTTGTTCCTGCTCCAATTGAACCTGGTTCTCGATGATTTTTTGATCCATGTGACATAGGTCCTCGGCTAAACTTATGTTTTTTTTGATATCCACTAAAACCTTTTCCTATACTAACTCCTGATATTTTCACTGATTTTTCTTGTTTTATTTTTTCAATTTTTATGATTTCGCCTATACTTAGCATTTCGTCACTTTTAACCCTGTATTCTTTCAAATATTTAAAACATGGTAAGTTATTTTTTGCAAAATGTCCTATCATTGGCTTTGTTAATTTACTAGGATTTATTTCTTCATAGCCTATCTGAATTTTTGTGTATATATTTTCTTTCTTTATATTAGTGATAGTGCAAGGACCGACTTGTAACAAAGTTGCTGGTATAACAAATCCTTTATCGTCAAATAACTGTGTCATACCGATCTTTTTTCCTATCATTTCAATTGACATTTTTTTATCCTTTTGATAAATAAACCTTTGTTTAACATATTATCTTGTAATTTTAATTAATTTTCAAGCTTATCTATTATATTGTTATATTTTGTTCGGTAATTATTACTTTACTGCTTAAAATATTTATTGCAATATAGTGGTGTAGTTTAATTAATTAAAAATTAGGAGTTTTTCAATGACTAAAGTAGTAGGAATTGATTTAGGTACAACAAATTCTGTAATTGCTGTTATGGAAGCTGGAAAACCTATTGTTATATCTAATAAAGAAGGTTTACGAACAACACCGTCTGTTGTTGCTTACACTAAAAAGCAAGATAAACTAGTCGGTAATATTGCTAAAAGACAAGCTGTGATGAATCCTGAAAACACTTTTTATTCCGTAAAAAGATTTATTGGTCGTAAGTATGATGAAATAAAAAGTGATATTTATCAGCTATCTTATGAAGTGAAAACGGATAATAAAATAAACGTTAAGTTAGATTGTCCAGCATTAAATAAAAGTTTTGCACCAGAAGAAATTTCTGCACAGATATTAAGAAAACTTGTTGAAGATGCTAGTACTTACTTAGGACAGTCTGTTACTAAAGCAGTTATTACAGTACCAGCTTATTTTAATGATTCTCAAAGGCAAGCTACTAAAGATTCTGGTCAAATAGCAGGATTAGATGTACTAAGAATTATTAATGAACCAACGGCTGCATCATTATCATATGGTTTAGATAAAAAAAATAACGAAACAATATTGGTTTTTGATTTGGGGGGAGGTACATTTGATGTATCAGTGTTAGAAGTAGGAGATGGAGTTTTCGAAGTATTATCTACTTCGGGAGATACAAGCTTAGGAGGAGATGACTTTGACTATAAAATAGTTGATTGGCTTGTTTCTGAGTTCAAGAATGATGAGGGTATAGATTTAAGTAAAGATAGGCAGTCTTTACAAAGATTAACAGAAGCTTGTGAAAAAGCTAAAATGGAATTATCCAGTCTTTTACAAACGGATATTAATTTACCTTTTATTACTTCTACTGATACAGGTCCGAAACATTTGGAAAAAAATATAACACGTATAAAATTTGAAGAATTATGTTCAGAGCTAATATCTCGTTGTAAGGTACCTGTAGATAATGCTTTAAAGGATGCACAGTTACAGTCTTCAGATATTGATGAAGTTGTTTTAGTTGGTGGTTCAACTAGAATACCAGCTATACAAAATTTAGTTAAAGATTACATTGGTAAAGATCCCAATCAAAGTGTAAATCCTGATGAAGTAGTAGCAATTGGTGCAGCTGTCCAAGCTGGAGTTTTGGCAGGTGAAGTAAAAGATATACTGCTACTTGACGTAACTCCATTATCTTTAGGTGTTGAAACTTTAGGTGGAGTAATGACTAAAATTATTGCTCGAAATACTACAGTACCTACTAAAAAGTCAGAAGTTTTTTCAACTGCTGTTGATAATCAGCCTAATGTTGAAATTCATGTATTACAGGGTGAACGAGAGTTTACTAAAGATAATAAAAGTTTAGGTACTTTCAGATTAGATGGAATTATGTCAGCATCAAGAGGAGTACCTCAAATTGAAGTAACTTTTGATATTGATGCTAATGGTATACTATCAGTAACAGCTAAAGACAAAGGTACTGGTAAAGAACAATCTATAACAATTACTGGTGCATCTACCTTACCTAAAGAAGAGGTTGAGCAATTAGTCAAGGAAGCTCAAGAAAATGCTGATTTAGATAAGCAAAAGCGTCAACATATAGATTCTATAAACAGTGCTGAGAGTATTTGTTATCAATCTGAAAAACAATTAAACGAGTTAGGCGATAAAATAGAAGCTAATAAGAAAAAAGAAATAGAGGATAAAATTTCTTCTTTAAGAGAATCTATAAAAGATGAAAATTATGATAAGATAGATACTTTACAGTCTGATTTGCAAAAATCCATGATGGATTTAGGTAAGCAAGTTTACGACAATAATATTAATAATACGTCTGAAGCTCAGGATACCGTTATAGATACTAATTCTAAAGAAGCATAATTACATTAATTGTTTTGATCATTACTTGTTAAGCGGGTAACGCGATTCGAACGCGCGACATCAACCTTGGCAAGGTTGCGCTCTACCACTGAGCTATACCCGCATTTATTGTTATTATAGGTAAATTAATATCAAAAAGTGTTCTATTTGTCAATTTTTTCAGCATGATTTTATGTAGAATAGATTTTTTCTATTCTACAATATCTATTCTGATTATTATACAATAAATGAGTTAAGAACACCTGTAATGATTACTATTCCAACCCAAACACCTATACTAGTATAAATTAGGTTTTTTGATTTTTCCCATTGTCCAGGAGATGCTAATGTAACAGGAATTCCTATTACTAATATTGTTGATAAAATAACTAGTGCTAATACTAGTAATTGAATAACTATAGTCATTATTTTTTCCTTCGTGTTGATAATTTTATTGTATTATTTGAATATATATTATACTTTATTAGTGTATAATACTGTTAATTAATCATACGATTTCTTATTATTTAATTATGTACATATATTGCATATTGTTATATTAATGTGATTGATACTTGTATTTGTTATAATCTTTTATATAAAGATTAATGTGTATTTAGAAATTGATATATTTGAAGAGGAATCATGTTTACAACAATATTTTTAACTAAATTACCTGAGGCATATATATTGTTCCGTCCTTTAGTTGATATACTTCCCGTAATACCTATATTTTTCTTGTTGTTAGCTTTTGTTTGGCAGGCCTCTATTGGATTTAGGTAGTAATTGAATTTTGTATTAATATTATATTTTATATTACTTTATGGTAGAACCTTTATTGTCAGGAATAGTTCTTGGCCTAATTCCGATTACGTTATTTGGTTTATTGGTAGCTGCTTATTTACAGTATCGTAGAGGAAATCAGCTAGGTATATAGTGTTATAATTATTTTTTTATATTCTATAGTTCTCTATGTTTATACATCATGAGAACTGATTTTCTTTTTTTACCAACTTGATTTTTTTACTCCTGGTAACAAACACTCGTGTGTCATTTCTCTAAAAACATGCCTAGAAAGACCAAAATCTCTATAAAATCCTCTACTTCTACCTGTTTTCCAGCATCTGTTTCTATGTCTACATTTTAAGCTGTTTCTTGGTATACTCTGTAACTTTTTCTGTAATTCAATGTTTTCTTCAAAATTGTCATTTTGCTTTATTAATTTCTTAATAATTTCTTTTTTCCTTTTATACTTGTGATTCAGTTTACTCCTTTTTATCTCTCTTTGAATCATGTTTTGCTTGGCCATAAGTTTGATTTTTATATTATCTGTATTCTATCTAATTATTATATTTTTAAATTTATAATTTTAATAAATTAAAAACAAGAGGTAATACACTTTAATTATAATGCCTCTTGTTTTTAATTTACTTATGATACTTTTATATTAATTTAATTTTGAACTTGTAGATGCTATTACAAAAGCTGCATACGTTAAAATATAACCAACCGAGAAATGAGCTAATCCTACTAGTCTTGCTTGTACAATTGATAATGCAACTGGTTTATCTTTCCACTTAATTAAATTAGCTAGAGGTGTTCTCTCGTGAGCCCATGCCAAAGTTTCTATTAATTCTTGCCAATATCCTCTCCAAGATATCAGAAACATGAATCCCGTTGCCCATACTAGATGTCCAAATAAAAACATCCATGCCCACACTGATAAGTTGTTCATACCGTATGGATTGTATCCATTTATCAATGGAGATGAATTTAACCATAAGTAATCCCTAAACCAACCCATTAAGTAAGTTGATGATTCATTGAATTGATTCGTATTACCTTGCCAAATTGTTATATGTTTCCAGTGCCAATAGAATGTAACCCATCCAATAGTGTTTAACATCCAAAAAACCGATAAGTAAAATGCATCCCAAGCCGATATATCGCAAGTTCCGCCTCTACCAGGACCGTCGCAAGGAAAACTGTATCCAAAATCTTTTTTATCTGGCATCAGTTTTGATCCTCTTGCATCTAATGCTCCTTTTACAAGTATTAGCGTTGTAGTGTGTAACCCTAAAGCAATTGCATGATGTACAAGAAAATCTCCCGGGCCAATTGTTAAAAATAGTGAATTTTTATTGCTATTAATTGCTTCTAGCCATCCTGGTAACCATATGCTGCTACTAGCTTTGCTCGCAATGTTATTAGATTCAGATAAAAGGACATTGAAGCCATACAGTGCTTTACCAGAGCTCGCTTGTATCCATTGTGCAAATACAGGCTCAATTAATATTTGTTTCTCTGGAGTTCCAAATGCTAACATAGTATCATTATGTATATATAGGCCTAAAGTATGAAATCCTAGAAATAAAGATACCCAGCTTAAATGTGATATTATAGCCTCTTTATGTTCAAGCATCCTACTTAAAACGTTATTTTTATTTTGTTCAGGGTCATAGTCTCTGATAAAAAATATAGCACCGTGTGCAAAAGCACCTACCATTAAAAATCCTGCTATATATTGATGATGCGTGTATAAAGCTGCTTCTGTAGTAAAGCTTTTTGCCATGAATGCATATGGTGGTAACGCATACATATGTTGTGCTACTAAAGATGTTATTGTACCTAATGCTGCTAGTGCTAATCCTAGTTGCATATGTAATGATTCAGTTATTGTTTCATATAATCCGCTATGTCCATTGCCTAGCTTACCGCTTGGGGGTCTATGAGCTTGAAGAATGTCTTTTAGATTATGTCCAATGCCCCAATTTGTTTTATACATATGACCTGCAATGATAAATATTACACCGATAGCTAGATGGTGATGTGCCATATCCGTCAGCCATAGGGATTGGCTTTGTGGATGAAATCCTCCTAAGAATGTTAATATCGCTTTTCCAGAGCCTTCTGTTGTTCCAAAAATATGTTTTAAAGTGTCTGGTTCATTTGCGTATTCAAACCATTTTCCGGTAAAAAATGGTGTTAGTCCTTTAGGGTGTGGTAATACTTGTGTAAAGTTATTCCATCCTATATGTTCTCCTCTAGATTCTGGAATAGCTACATGAACTAAGTGACCTGTCCATGCTAGTGAGCTTACACCGAATAGACCTGACAGGTGGTGATTTAGTCTTGATTCATTATTCTTAAACCACGATAAACCTGGTTTAAACTTTGGCTGTAAGTGTAGCCATCCTGCAAAAAGCATGATGGTTGATAATACCAATAAAAATAAAGCTCCATTATATAAATCATTGTTGGTTCTCATGCCTATTGTGTACCACCAATGATATAACCCCGAAAATGCTATATTTACTGGATAAGAAGATCCCCCTTTCGTGAATGCTTTGATTGCTGGTTGACCAAAGTGAGGGTCCCAAATTGCATGAGCAATTGGTTTTGTTTTTAATGGTTCTAATACCCATTGTTCAAAATTACCTTGCCATGCAACATGAAATAGGTTCCCAGACGTCCATAAGAAAATTATCGCTATATGCCCAAAATGTGAAGCAAAAATTTTCTGATATAAGTTTTCTTCTGTCATTCCATCATGACTTTCAAAGTCGTGTGCCGTAGCTATTCCATACCAAATCCTTCTTGTTGTAGGATCTTGTGCTAATGCTTGGCTAAATTTTGGAAATTTTGTTGCCATATATTTTATCCTTATCCTACTGATATGATTCTTGCTAAGAAAAACGCCCAAGTTGTACCTATTCCACCTAATAAATAATGAGCCAGTCCTACTGCTCTTCCTTGTGTAATGCTTAAAGCTCTTGGCTGTATAGATGGTGCTACTTTTACTTTGTTGTGTGCCCAGACTATCGATTCTATTAATTCTTGCCAGTATCCACGTCCACTAAATAAGAACATTAGACTGAATGCCCATATAAAATGTGCGCCTAAGAAAATCAGGCCATATGCTGATAATGATGAACCGTAAGATTGAATAACCTGCGATGCTTGTGCCCATAGAAAATCTCTTAACCAGCCGTTTATTGTTATTGCACCTTGAGCAAAATTTCCACCCGTGATATGCGAAATGCTTCCTGTATCTGTTACACTGCCCCATACGTCAGATTGCATTTTCCAGCTGAAGTGAAATAATACAATAGATAGAGAGTTATACATCCAAAATAATCCTAGGAATACATGATCCCATCCAGATACTTGACATGTTCCACCCCTTCCAGGACCATCACATGGGAACCTAAAACCTAAATTAGATTTATCTGGTATAAGTCTTGAGTTTCTTGCAAATAAAAATCCTTTAACTAATATTAACACAGTTACATGTATAGTAAATGCATGAATATGATGAATCATAAAGTCTGCTGTACCTAATTTGATTGGAGCGATTGCTATTTTATTGGCTATTGATATTGTATCTCCTCCAAATACATAGCTTGCAGTTGCCAATAAGTTAGGACTTGTATTGCTTGGTGCAAGAGTATGTATATTTTGTATCCATTGAGCAAATATAGGTTGTAATTGTATCGCAGTATCTGAGAACATGTCTTGCGATCTGCCTAGTGCTCTCATAGTATCGTTATGTATATAAAGTCCAAATGAATGAAAACCTAAAAAGATACATAACCAATTCAAGTGTGATATTATAGCATCTCTGTGTCTTATTACTCTATCTAATACATTATTGTAGTTTTTTGCTGGGTTGTAGTCTCTGACCATAAATATTGATGCATGTGCCCCAGCTCCTACTACACAGAATCCGCCTATCCAAATGTGATGTGTAAATAATGACAGTTGAGTTGCGTAATCTGTTGCTATGTAAGGATATGGGGGCATCGCGTACATGTGATGAGCTACAATTATACTTAGTGAACCTATCATCGCTAAGTTGATAGCTAGTTGTGCATGCCAAGATGTCGTTAATATTTCATATATTCCCTTGTGGCCTTCTCCTGTGAATGGGCCTTTGTGCGCTTCTAGTATTTCTTTCATGCTATGCCCAATACCCCAATTTGTTCTGTACATATGTCCAGCAATAATGAATAGTACGGATAGTGCTAAATGGTGATGGGCTATATCACTAAGCCACAATCCTCCGTTTACTGGGTTCACTCCGCCTTTAAATGTTAAAAAGTCAGAGTACTCATTCCAATTTAGTGTGAAAAAAGGTAGTATTCCTTTAGAAAAGCTTGGGTAAAGTTCACTCATTAAGTTTCTATTTACTATGAATTCGTATGGTAAAGGTATCTCTTGTGGTGAAATTCCTGAGTCTAGAAGTTTATTGATCGGTAATGCTACATGAATTTGATGCCCAGACCAGCCTAAGCAACCTAGTCCTAGTAATCCTGCTAAATGGTGATTCATCATTGATTCAACATTCTGAAACCATTCTAGTTTTGGTGCAGCTTTATGGTAATGAAACCATCCTGCAAATACCATTAGTATAGACATAAAAAGTCCTCCTATAGCAGTCACATATAACTCAAATTCGCTTGTTATACCTGATGATCTCCATAGTTGGAAGAAACCAGATGTTATCTGTATTCCTTGAAATCCTCCTCCAACATCTGCATTTAAAACTTCTTGGCCTACTATAGGCCATACTACTTGTGCACTTGGCTTTATGATAGTAGGGTTACTTAACCATGCTATATAATTAGAAAACTTAGCTCCATGAAAATACATGCCACTTAGCCATAAAAAAATTATTGCTAATTGTCCAAAATGTGCACTAAATATTTTTCTAGATATATCTTCTAGCGAACTTGTATGACTGTCGAAGTCGTGTGCATCTGCATGTAAGTTCCATATCCAAGTAGTTGTATTAGGACCTTTTGCTAATTTTCTTGAAAAATGTCCTGGTTTTGCCCATTTCTCAAAAGATGTTGAAACTGGATTTTTGTCTACAGTTACTTTTACTTTTTTTGTCTCTTGCTCTTTTGAGCTAGTTTTCATTGAGATTCTCCTCTCTGTAATGTATTTAATAGTTGAGACAATTAATAAAACATTCACTTGACTTATTTATATGATTCTACAATAAGCTGTAGATAGCGAATTTTTATCATTCTGCTAACTCATTATAATTCATACTTTTGAAAAGTAGATGTATTTGTTAACAATCGTTAAAATCTCTATTTAATTTTTACTTTTATCAGAGATTGTCCACAATCCACAATATCTCCATCTTTAACTAGTATTTCGACTACTTCACCTTTAATTTCTGATTCTATTTCGTTCATTAACTTCATAGCTTCAATTATGCATACTATTTGCTTTGGTTTAATCGTGTCTCCTATTTCAATAAAAGTACTTTCATTCGGTGCTGGTGATTTATAAAATGTTCCTACCATTGGAGATACTATTGTAGAGTATAGCGTTGAAATCTTTTGTTTGTCGTTAGTGTTATCAAGCTTATTTGTTTTTTCTTTATCTAGTATATTAGTTGAATTTTCAACTGGCTTTATGTTCTTATTAGTTTTATTGTTAATTTTTTTGTGTAACTGTAATTCTGCTTTCGAGCTGCCCCTATGAATTTTTCTTTTATTGACTAATATTTTAGTTTTCTTCTTATTTATTGTAATTTTATCTATGTTATTTTTTGTTATGGAATCTATAAATTTTTTGATATTTTGAGTTTTGTTCATTATGAAAAAAATGTTAGTTTATATTTTGTAAGGCTATTTTTGTATTTCCTCTTTAAGAACCCATATTCTATTTTTGTTTGTAAACTCTACAATGCTTATTTTTTTTGCTGAAATTTTTTTATATCCTTTTATTTGAAATCTTGCGCATTGGTTTTTTACAAGTACTTTTTTAATTTTTGTAGGAATAAATTTAATTTTCATGTTTCATAAATTTTTTTACCCTGTAACATCTCTTTATAATAAACTAGTATATGTTAATTAACATATTTTTAATATATAATTGATGCAAAAGATAACTAATTTTTATACAAATATATTCCTATTTTACTTTAATGTTAATAGCTGATGATTTAGATAGGCTTTTAGATATTTTACCTAATTTTATTAAAATTCCTCTAGACAAACATTTTAGTAAAAAGTTTTTAATAGAAATTGTTATGGATTTAGGTAGAAGACCAGAAGCTCGTTTTCCTGGTGGACCACAATATTTGTCAAGAAGGATTGTTTCTTGGTATGATCTAGATTTTTGCATAAAAAAAATACCTCATTTTAGTGGTGATAATAGATCTGGCATTGAATGTACATTGCATAGAATAAGTTCTATAAAAAATAGGAAAGGAAATGTAGTAGGTTTAACCTTCCGTGTTGGTCGTGCAATATTTGGTACTATTGGTTCCATAAGAGATCTATTACATACAGAAAAATCTATACTTTTACTAGGTAAACCTGGAGTAGGCAAGACAACTGTTATACGTGAAATAACACGAGTATTAGCTGATGAAATGGAAAAAAGAGTTGTCATTATTGATACTTCTAATGAGATAGCTGGTGATGGTGATATACCACATCCAGCCATAGGCAGAGCTAGAAGAATGCAAGTTTCTAGTCCAGAGTTGCAACATCAAGTTATGATTGAGGCGGTAGAAAATCATATGCCGGAAGTGATTATTATAGATGAAATTGGTACGGAGTTAGAAGCTTTGGCTGCACGTACAATTGCTGAAAGAGGTGTGCAGTTAGTAGGTACTGCTCATGGAAATTGTTTAAATAATTTAATTAAAAATCCAGTTCTTTGTGATCTTGTAGGAGGTATTCAATATGTTATATTGGGAGATGATGAAGCGAAAAAACGCGGTTCACAAAAAAGTATCATAGAGAGAAAAACTTTACCAGCTTTTCAGGTTGCAATAGAAATTCATGAACGTAATAGTTGGGTTGTACATGAGAGTGTTGATCAAGTCGTTGATAGAATACTTCAGGGATCACTACCATTTTTCCAGCGTCGTCGATTTAATCAAGATGGTTCTATTTCTATTCAATCTGAGAGCTCAAATAGTGCAGGTTTTTCGATGAATAAAAATTCTTTGCTTAAAGCTGGTAATAAGCATGACATTTCTCAATTTAATCTATCAATTTTAGGTAATGGTAATGCATTTGACAGTTTATACAAGTCCAGTAAAAACTTTGATACTTCTAACACTTTACTGAGTGCACCAAATTTTAAAAATAATTCTTGTAATTCGACATACTTTCAGTTGTATGTATATGGTATCAATATTAGACAAGTAGAATCAGCAATAGAAAAATTAGGTCTATCTTTAATATTGACTAGAGATCTCCTTAAGGCAGATTACATACTAGGTCTCAAATCTAGCATAAAATACAGTAGTAAAATTCGTCAAGTTGCTAAACTAAAAAAAATTACTATTTATACCATACATAGTCATAATGTCAATAGTATTAATAGAGCCTTAAAGCAAATTTTTACGACTCGATCCACTTTTAGTAATAACTGGTATCATTTGTGTAAGCGAAAAAGTAATATTGAACTTAATGCTATTGTTGAAGCTCGTTATGCTATAGAAAGAATTGTTCTTAATAATAAAAATTCTGTTGAGCTATTACCTAGGTATGGTAATATCAGAAATTTGCAGCTCACATTAATTAATTTATATAACTTGAAGTATTCTATATTTGGTCAAGCCAGTGATCAAAAGTTAATTATTTACCCTAATGCATTTTAGAGATTGAAATTTTTTGTCAAAACATGTTTATTTTTAAAGCTATAGATACAGGCCTATATCAAAGTGTTGATTATTTTTTATTTTAAGGAATGTTTATGTCGATCAAGGAAAAAGATTCAAAAATTTTTGAAACTGTAAGAAATATCGTTGCTCAACAGTTAGGTGTTGATAAGCAGCTAGTAACTTTAGAAGCCAATTTTGCTAATGATTTAGGTGCAGATTCACTTGATACTGTTGAGCTTGTTATGGCTATTGAAGAAGAGTTTGACATAGAAATTCCCGATGAAGATGCTGAGAAGATAGCCACGCTAAATCAGGCAGTTAAGTTTATTGAACAGGCTGTTAGTTCAAGTTAATTTAGTTATTATTTTAAGTCCTGTTGATTCATAACGGAGAGGGTGGGATTCGAACCCACGGAACCTTGCGGTTCATCTGATTTCAAATCAGACGCAATAAACCAACTCTACCACCTCTCCATTTCCATTGACCTCAGGTATGATATCAAAAAAAGATTGTGATGACAATCTTTTTTTTAATTTCTCATTTAATTTTTTTCGTATGTTGCTTGTCCAGTGAATTTTTTATTTACAGGATTAGTATTTTGTCCTATGTTGTGTTCTATATATCCTATTCCTACACGGCCCTCATTAACTTTTTCTGGAAAAACTCCATCTTTTGGATGTAAGTATTGAACTTCTCCATTTGGAAAAATTCTGTATATTTTAAAATCATTAATTTTGAATTTACTTTTTAATTGGTTCGAAAGGGCAAGGCATTGTTCTTTTTTAGCTAGGTATAGTAAGTTATCACCTTCAGCCATTATGGCGGATCCGCCTGTTGGCATCTCAAAGATATCTTTATTTTTGCTATTCCACGTAATGGCATATTTTTCTTCTACCTCTGCTGATCTTAACCATCCACCTGTACTTCCGCCAAATGTTGGGGACGGAATCTTGAAGTTTATAGTGTTACTCATTTTTTTACAATTGAATATTATTTACACAAATTTTATTCTTTTTTTTGATATCGAACATTAAAAGAAATAAAGCTTTACATTTACTTAGTTGTATTAATTAAATTTTGCGATTCTATTGGTTTAATGAAGTATATCTTTATTATATTACTACTTATTTTTATATATGCTAAGGCTTTTTTAAATATTTTTGTTATTCGATGCTTTTTACTTTTTTCTACTTCAAGTAATCTTTTGTTTTCCGTTGCACATTTATCTAAGTATTGAAAAAATTCTGGCTTATCAACATTTAATGCTAAAGGAAATACTCTAGATGCACTTTCGTTTGTTTTGCGTATTACTTGCATGTCATACTGCCTTGCATCAAGACCTATAGATTTATAGAAATCCGATCTTTGAAAATCATTTAGATACATTGTTGCGAAAACACTTACTAAGAAGAATCTGCACCAAAGCTTTGATTTTGTATTATTTAGAAATTGTGGTTGAGATTTTAAAAGAGCTGCAAAGAAATCACCGTGTCTATTTTCATCTTGACACCAGTTTTCAAAAAATTTAAAAATGGGATATACTCTATGTTCAGGATATTTTTCTAAGTGTCTGTATATAGTTATATATCTCCAGTAGCCAATTTTTTCTGATAGGTATGTAGCATAAAAAATGAATTTAGGCGAAAAGAATGTGTATTTTCTACTTTTTGTTAGAAAACCTAAGTCTAAAGATATATTGAAATCTCCAATTGCTTTATTTAAAAAGCCTGCATGTCTAGCTTCATCTCTCGACATTAATAAAAAGCATTCTGCTAGTACTGGATTGTTTTTACTTAATCTTCTTGAAAGTTCTTTATATAATAAAAAACCTGAAAATTCTGCTGTACAAGATCTTTCAAGAAATTCTATGAATAAAAGTTTGGTTTCACTGTCGAGTGTACTCCAAGATTTATTGAAATCTTCATCACGAATGAAATGTTTTTTGTTGTAGTCATATCTAAATTCTTGAAGAAGTGCTTCAAATTCTTCTGTGTTTAAAGAAATATCTAAACCAGCCATTTCTTCAAAATCAGTTGTGTAAAATCTTGGTGTTAGTAAGGTTTCTTCAATTTTTTTACTTGAGTTCATAGTAGTCTGCATAAATTATTTTTTATTGAAATTAACGATTTGCATCTTATATAGTTTATTAGTTTTATACTAACTCTAAGTTATACATTATTGATAAATAATTTTAAAAAATTTACAATTATTTAATATCAAATAAATATTAATCAGTTATTGTATTATATCTTTTATAGATTTTTGTTGTATTCCATTGGATAGTACATTAAATGTATATTACTATTTTTTTATAAGGTTATTTATGATAGATATTATCAGTCTAGGCTGGGGATCTTTGTTGGCGGTTTTTACATTTTCTATTGCCTTAGTTGTTTGGGGTAGAAATGGTTTTTAGTATCAAATATGTTTTCAATATTAATATAAATGAAAGTATTACTAGCTATTAGGAGGTACATTAATGTTATCAGAAATTATTACAGCTGCTTTAGTTAGTCCAGTTATTATCTTAACTGGTTTAGTCTTAGGTTTTGTTCTTCTTAAAGTACAAGGCGAGTAAGTTTTGCCTTTGTTTTGTTAAATAAAAAATTTAATTACTATTATGAATTAATTTATTTATAGTTTTAATTTTTTATCCCATTTTATAAACTATTATGTAATTTTATGATTGTTAAGCTATTTTGGTACTTTTTCAGTCTACTGACTATTTTTCTTGTTTTGATTAGTAATCCTAAGTCAAACGGTTTAGGTACATCAAATAATCAAAACAAAGTTTTAAGTTTTAGGTCTAGTCAAGTTTTTATTCAAAGACTAATCTGTTTTAGTATATTGATGTTTTTTACCTTTACCTTAATATCTTTATTGGTTAACTAGATCTTAAAATTATTTAGATGTTTTACTTTACGTAGTTATTTTATGTTTACTCCAAAAACTAATTGTCCTGTTCCTTTTGATCAGCAACCTTTAAATGAGTATTTGCTTTTAAAGAGTTCTTGTTTATTTTCTTGGTCTATATCTCCCAAAAGGTCTTTTGTTTTAGGATTATTTTCTTTTTTTGTTTTATTAGGTTTAGTACCTAGTATAATATTTTGTATTCTAATGCCATTCAATAACTTTTATAAGGTATTGTTATCAGATTTATTGATTGACAATATTATATTATTTTTTTTGCTAGTTAGAGTTTATCTAGGATGGTCCTACATTTTAAAGAGATTGTTGAGTGCAACAGTTTTTTACGAAGAGTCAGGATGGTATGATGGTCAGGTTTGGGTTAAAACTTCAGAATATCTAATGCAAGATAGACTTGTGGGTTTGTATCAAGTTATGCCATTCGTATTACGTATCAAATATGTATCTATCTTAATTTTATTCAATTTTGGTTTAATTTATTTTCTAAAATTTTTGTTGGATAACTATAATTATATATTATATAATACTTTGGTCGCGGGGTAGAGCAGCTTGGTAGCTCGTCGGGCTCATAACCCGAAGGTCAATGGTTCAAATCCATTCCCCGCTACTTAAAGAACATACATTGGTTTTAATATATAACCAGATTTTTACTGCATTATGTAATATAATATTGTTATGCATTTTTAAATATAATTTGTATATCATAATAAATTAATCTAATACCAACATGTCAAATAAAAATTATTTACAGGTCGGAGATAAAGCTCCAGATTTTTCTGCGAAGGCTGTATATGAACAAGAGTTTAAACAAGTAAAATTGTCTGATTATCTAGGTAAATATCTTATTCTTCTATTTTATCCACTTGATTTTACTTTTGTCTGTCCTACAGAAATTATTGCTTTTAGTGATTTATATGATCAGTTTCAATCTATGAACGCAGAAGTGCTAGGAGTTTCTGTTGATAGTGAATATTGTCACCTTGCATGGGTGCAACTAGACCGTGATTCAGGCGGAGTTGGTGATCTGAGATATCCGTTAGTATCAGATCTTAATAAAGAAATTAGTTTGTCTTATAATATATTAAATGATGAAGGTAAGGCTTTACGTGGTTTATTTATTATTGATTCAAATGGAATTCTTCAACACTCGACTGTTAATAATCTAGAAGTAGGCAGAAACGTTAATGAAACACTCAGAATATTGAAAGCTATACAATATGTTCAAAATAATCCTGATGAAGTATGTCCCGCTAACTGGCAGCCCGGAGATCCTACTATAAAAAATAGTGTAAATCTCTCAAAAGAATATTTTAAATCAATTTAACTTTAATAATTAATGACTGATTTGTAAATTTGTAAAATTTCAACTACTATACCGTTAAAGTTATATTATAATTTTGAACAATTGTGGATTGATTATTCACTAGAATTTAATTCACATCTAGTATAAGGAAAAAATGTCTACAAATTTAGCTCAGAAGCTTCGTGAAGGTACAACTAAATCTCATAGTATGGCCTGTAAGTTTTGTTAAATCTTTTCCTGGAGGTCTAGTCGATAAGAATTCTTACATAAAGTTGGTTGCTAATCTATACTTCATTTGATTCTATGGAAAAACAAATAGAGCAGCATAAACATGATCCTGTTGTTAGTGCTATTTATTTTCCAAAGTTATGTAGAAAGCAAAGCTTAATAATGATCTAAAACACTATTATGGTAATGATTGGTTAAACCAAATACAACCATCTCCTTCTACACAATCTTATGTAAATAGAGTTCGTTAAGTCAGTTATACTAGTTCAGAGCTTTTAATAGCTTATTCTTATACTATGTATATTGGGAATTTATCCGGAGGGCAAATTTTGAAAAAAAATAGCTAAAAATGCCATGCAACTTCCTCATAACTCAGGAACTTCTTTTTATGACTTTGAATTGATTGATGACGAAGTGAAATTTAAAGACTTATATAGAAAATCTTTGAATAATGCTTCTTTGACTAAAAAGCAAATAGATCAGATTGTCTTAGAAGCAAATATTGCTTTTAATCTGAATATGAAAATATTTCAAGAATTAAATTCTAATTTAGTTAAAATCATGACTATGATACTTCTATCGTCTATGAATAACTTTCGAAAAAAATTTTCATAGCTTATTATTTATAATTACCTATATGTACAAACTTAAAACAAATAGATCAATTAATAAGCGTTTTAAAGTGACTGCTAATCATAAGCTACTAAAACGTAGATCTTTTAAAAGCCATCTATTGCAAAAAAAAAGTAGTAACAGAAAACGTAAATTACGTAAAGTGAATACAGTTGATCTATGTGACCAGTATAACTTTATTCATAGCTTGCCTTATATTAAATTAAATTAGTATTTTACAGATTATTTATGACAAGAATTAAAAGAGGCAATGTTGCTCGTAAAAGAAGAAAAAAAATACTTAAACTTGCTAAAGGATTTAGAGGTTCTCAATCGAAATTATTTAGGACAGCCAAGCAGCAAGTGTTAAAAGCTCTAAAGTATTCTTATATTGGAAGAAAACACAAAAAACGCACCTATCGCCGTTTATGGATTGTTCGCATTAATGCTGCTACCAGGTTATATAATTTGAGCTACAGTGAGTTTATTTATTTACTAAAGAAAAAAAATATTGCAGTTAATCGTAAAATTTTGTCCCAGTTAGCTTTAGTTGATCAGTTAGCATTTAAGTATTTTGTAGAATCTATAAAGTAGTTTAGTTAAACCTATTTAAAATGTAATAACATATCGATATTAGATCTATACCATTTTTGTTACTGGAGTGTTGTTTTTTTACTATCTGTATAGCTAATTGTATATGTTCTATAGCTAAATCTTTCGCTTTGTGAATTGAATTTGTTTGTTTTATCATGTTTATCGCTTCATTTACATCATCTTTAAATTGAAACTCTTGGTTTATGAGTTTATAAAGTTTTTGTTTCTTATTCAAGGTGAATATTAATGAAGCTGTTAAATTTCCGTTTTTAAAATCCAAGCCAGCCGGTTTACCTAATTCTTTTGATGTGCTAATTATATCTAGTATGTCATCTATTATTTGAAATGCTAAACCAATGTGTTTTCCGTATAAGTAAAAATGCTTGTCTCTAGAGACAGAAAATTCACTTAATAGTACAGTTGCTTTACAGCTACATGCTATTAGTGAAGCAGTTTTGTAAAAAGATTTTTCTGTATATTCATCCATAGAAATATTATTATCAAAAGATTTTGTTCCCTGCTTTATTTCTCCCTCTGCAAAATCCGTTATTATTTTAGATATTGTTTTAACGACGCTTAAATTATTTAAATTTGCTAAATACCAGGATGATTGTGCAAATAAAAAATCTCCTGCTAATACTGCAATTTTATTATTGAATACACTATGTACTGTATTTACTCCCCTCCTAGTGTCACAGTTATCGATAATATCATCATGGACTAAGCTAGCTGTATGTATAATTTCTGTAATTTCTGCTAATCTCTTTTGTTCTGTTGATATAGTTTTATCTATAGATATGAATTTTGCTGTATTTAGTATAACGATAGGGCGAATTCTTTTGCCTCCTGCAATAAATATTCTTTCTGCAGCAGAGTATAAAATAGGATTATCTGCAGCTATCATTTTGTTTAAATTATGATTGAGTTGATCTAATTCTTTTTTGACTGATTTTACAGGCAAGCCTAAGTACTTATACATTTTATTATGATTTTGTATATATTTATTGGTGTAATCTACATATTACATTATATATTATATTGTGTTAATGAAATGAATATATTCTTGCATTAATTATGTTACAATATCCCATGTGATATTTGTAAGTTTTGTACTATTTTCATATCAATTTTTTAGGAGAAATCATTACTAAAATGTGTAAAGAAAAAAATATAACGGCTTTGCCGTTAACCTTTTTATCTAAAAATATTGATAAAAAGAGTTCTTTTTCGACAGATGTTTTATTATCTTTATATGAAGATATGTTGATGGGCCGTAATTTTGAAGATATGTGTGCCCAAATGTATTACCGTGGAAAAATGTTTGGTTTTGTACATTTATATAATGGTCAAGAAGCTGTTTCTACTGGCGTTATTAAACTACTCCGCAGCGAAGATTATGTTTGTAGCACTTATCGTGATCATGTCCATGCAATAAGTAAAGGTGTAAAGACTAAGCATGTAATGGCTGAGTTATTTGGAAAAGAAACTGGCTGTAGTAAAGGACGTGGTGGTTCAATGCATATATTTGATGCGAAAAATAATTTTTTAGGTGGATTTGCTTTCATTGGTGAAGGTATTCCAGTAGCCCTCGGAGCTGCTTTCCAAAGTGTGTATAGAAAACAAATTTTTAGTGATTTAGGAGAATTAAATGTAACGGCTTGCTTTTTTGGTGATGGTACAACAAATAATGGACAATTTTTTGAGTGTTTAAATATGGCTGTACTATGGAAATTGCCTGTTATATTTGTTGTTGAGAATAATCAGTGGGCTATCGGCATGGCTCATCATCGCTCAACATCTTATCCTGAAATACATCAAAAAGCAGAAGTATTTGGATTGCCTGGATTCGAAGTTGATGGTATGGATGTATTAGCTGTAAGAGAAGTAGCACAAAAAGCTATAATTAGAGCTAGGTCTGGTAATGGTCCAACTTTGATTGAAGCCTTGACTTATAGATTTAGAGGACATTCTTTAGCTGATCCAGATGAATTAAGATCTCGTAAAGAAAAAGATGCTTGGCTTGTTCGAGATCCAATTAAGAATCTGAAAAGTTATATCCTTGAAAATTCTTTAACAGAAATTAATATTTTAAATGATATTGAAGTGAAAGTTAAAAAAAATATAGAAGAAGCTGTAAATTTTGCTTTATCTAGTCCTGAGCCAGATATAAAAGAATTGAAAAAATACTTGTTTGTCGAAGATTAATACTTTTTTTAAAAAATTTAATAAATAAAATGAATAAGATTTTTTTGTTTGATGCTTTACGTGAAGCTACTGATGAAGAAATGCAGAGAGATAAATCCGTTTTTGTCTTGGGAGAAGATGTTGGACATTATGGTGGATCTTATAAGGTGACAAAAGATTTGCACGTAAAGTACGGAGATATAAGAGTTCTAGACACCCCGATTGCTGAAAATAGTTTTATGGGAATGGCTATCGGTACTGCAATGACAGGTTTACGCCCTATTGTTGAAGGTATGAATATGAGCTTTCTTTTACTTGCGTTTAATCAAATATCAAATAATGCAGGCATGTTACCTTACACATCAGGTGGAAACTTTAGTATTCCTTTAGTAATTCGTGGTCCTGGTGGTGTTGGTAAGCAGTTAGGTGCTGAACATTCCCAAAGACTTGAGGCATACTTTCAAGCTATACCTGGTTTGAAGATAGTTGCATGTTCAACTCCCCATAATGCAAAAGGATTATTGAAATCTGCTATTAGAGATAATAATCCTGTAATAATGTTTGAACATGTTCTCCTTTATAATTTGAAAAATGATGTTCCATCTGAAGAGTATTTTCTTCCTCTTGATAAAGCTGAATTAGTCAGATCTGGTAATGAAATTACTATAATAACATATTCGCGTATGCGTTATCATGTCATACAAGCTGTTGATATCCTTCTTAAAGATGGATATGATCCTGAAGTAATAGATTTAATCTCATTAAAGCCCATAGATATTGAATCTATTGCTAAGTCAATAAAAAAAACCCACAAATTAATTATCGTAGAAGAATGTATGAAAACTGGTGGTATTGCTGCTGAAATTATAGCTCAGGTGAACGATCAATACTTTGATTTTTTAGACTCCAATATTATTCGTTTATCTTCTCAAGATATTCCAACTCCTTACAATGGCAATTTGGAAAAAGCTACTGTTGTTCAGCCTCAACAAATAGTTGAGGCTGTTAAATCCATGCTTTCTTAGTTGTTTAGTACAAAATTGATATAAGTATTAATTTTATACTAAAAATTCATCTCTGCTGCTTGTACTTTTTCCCATTGTTTCTTTTTAAGTACGAAAAAGATTTGTGCTAAAGTTATACTTATAAAAAATAGAATCATATTTTTGATTCTTGTAGGATTTTGTAATACTATTTCAGTTTCATTTTGGCCAAATCCACCAGCATTTGGATCATTTGTTAAGTTTTGTCCAGCAATAATTTTACTACCTTCATGAACAATTAGTTTTAATCCTTTTGGTACTTTTTCCGTTATTGTTTCACCGTCCGATTTTTCTATTGCTATTAAGAGCTCTCCTTTAGAATCTTTTTCTACTTTTTTAATTAAGCCATTAGTATTCGAAGTAAATATATTATTATTAGATTTGTCTCCAGTAGGATATAACTGTCCTCTTCCTCTATTACCACCTACATATATGGGGTACTTTAAGAAAAACGTATTTTTATCTTTTTGTGGGTCAGGAGAAAGTATTGGAAAAGTAATTTCTTGGTTATTCTTTCCACCAATAGGTCCCACAACTAAAATATTGTTTTTAGATGAACTATAATTTTGTATATAAAAGTTTTTTGTTTTATCTTTCATTTCTTTAGTTAGTAAATTTTTAGGAGCTAGTTTAAAGCCTTCAGGTAACATTAAGATTGCTCCTGTATTTAAGTTTCCTTCTGTTCCATTGCCTAATAATTGTTTAGCTTCATCGTTATAAGGGATTGATACTTTAGCTTCAAAAATACTATTCGGTAGAATGGATTTAGGTACTTCTATAGATACAGATTTTTGCGCAAGATGACAATTTGCACATACTATTCTTCCAGTAGCTTCTCTTGGATTTTCATATCCTTGTTGTGCATATATTGGAAAACAGTTAGCTTTATTTAATTGTATATTGCTAATTGCAATTATACTTAAAAATACGAAGGTAACCTTTTTTAGGTAAAATATTATATTATGTTTCATCATATTTGCATTGTAGCTGTAAGTACTTTTTATTATTTATAATAACATTTTATATTCATTTTTTAAAATAAAACTATAAATATGCACTTTAGTTTTTAGGTATTTGACATTTTCATAGCTCTTAGTATTATAATCCCGCTGAAGTATAATACTAGTAGTGTAATCGTTAAAAATAACTGCGTGATTGGATCTGTTGAAGGTGTTATGATTGCACTTATGACTGTTGCAACAAATGTAATATACCTCCAATTTTTTAGCATATTTTCCCATTTCACTATATTCGTACTGCCAAGTATAATTTGTATTATTGGTAATTGAAAACAAAATCCAGTGGTAAATACAGTCAAGCATATGAAATTAAAATATTCATCGAATGACCATACTGGTTCTATAATTTCTGATCCATAGTTTATGAAAAAATTAAGCGTAACGGGAATCAGAATTTTATACGAAAATATTCCACCAAAAAAAAATAACAAAAGAGATGATATGGTCGTAGGTATAATATAATTACTTTCTTTTTGAGTTAAACCAGGTGATATGAATTTTAGTAGATGATATAAACCTAAAGGACTACTCAACAGAAGAGCTGAATATACAGCTATTTTAATAGATACAAATAAGTATTCACCTGGAGCTAGCTGTAAAAATTTTACTCCTAAAGCAGGTTTTTGTAGAATAAGCGATATATTTTTTGTGTACAAAAGACATAAAACTAATGATAAAATAAATATGCAAAAAGTTGATAATATTCTATTTCTTAGTTCTTGTACATGTTCAAGTATGGGCATTTCTTTATCTTCTTTCTTTGTATTATTCATTTGTTTTATTTAAGTATTAAAAAAGTTTTCTTGATTCAAGCTAGTTTGTCCGTAAATTATATTATATTGTTAACTTTATTTTATGTTCATTAATATAAGTGTATAAAGCTTAATTAATGTTATAGTTTTTATTTAGGAGATATAAATTTTCTATGATTGTTAAAGCTAGTGGTGGCAGTAACTTAGTTCAACCAAAATTATATAAAACAGCCTCTTTGTCAAGTATCTTACAGGCAGAACAACAAGACAGATTTCTAGAGTTAGGTGAATTAAATCAACTAGTATCTTTCTTTAGTTCTGGTAATAGACGTCTTGAAGTAGCTCAGGTTATATCAAATAATGCTAATTATTTAGTTTCTCAGGCTGCTAACAAGATCTTTGTGGGTGGTTCAGCAATTTCTTATTTAGAGCGACCCCAAGCCTCATTTTTAAATACAGAGATTTCTAGTGAAATTTCAACGTCTCAGCAGTTGTCAGGTAATGCATCAACTAATTTTTTTAGCAACATTTCTTCCTCTTTATTTGATGCAGGTGAAGCTTTACCACCTGGTTTTAAGCCTATTAGTGTTGTAAAATATGGTCCCGGGCGTATGAAAAAATCTTTACGTGATCTAGATTGGTTTTTAAGATATCTAACTTATGCAATTGTTGCCGGAGATACGAATATACTTTCTGTTAACATCAGAGGGTTGAGAGAATTAATAGATAATGCATGCTCTAGTGCTGCTGTTATAGTTGCGTTACGCGAAATGCGTAAATCTTGTGTGACTTTATTCAATGATAATTTAGATAACAAGCAATTAGTTGCAAAATACTTTAATATTCTAATTATTGAATTTGAATCTTCTAAGTTGGGAGATAAAATTCGTAAAAGACAATCAAAAGATTTGCAAGGATTAAGATTACCTCAGGTATACAATAAAGCTGGGTCACCTAATCAAAGATTTATCATGAAAAGTAGTTTGTCAAATGCTGAAAAACAACTTGTAATTCGAGCGTGTTATAGACAAGTGTTTGAAAGAGATATTAAAAAAGCTTATAGTTTAGCATTTAAAGATTTAGAGTCTCAAGTAATAACAGGCAAATTATCTGTTAAAGAGTTTATTCGGTTACTAGGTAAGTCTTCTATTTATAAAGGTCAATTTAATCAAACTTTTGTTAATAGTCGTGTTATAGAGTTGTCGTTCAAGCATTTTCTTGGAAGAGGTATCAGTTCTTTAGAAGAGTTCCAAAAGTATTTTTCTATTATATCGCAGATAGGTATCAATGGTTTAGTTGATAGTTTAATAAATTCTCAAGAATATTCTGATTATTTTGGTGAAGAAACGGTTCCTTATCTAAGAACGTTAGGTGAAGAAGCGCAAGAATCAAGAAATTGGGGACCTCAATTAAGATTATTTAATTATAGTACTCCTTTTAAAAAGATACCTGATTTCATAACTCTTTTTGCGGATTACAAATCTAAAGTACCTAACCAACATCCCTATGGACTAAGCAATGATCCTATAAATATTCAATTTGGTGCTATATTTATTGATAATACTATTGGACTAAAAACTAAATCTTCATTTCTTACTAGAGATACAAGACGTTTATTAGTGAGATATGGTCCAGGTATTTATAATCAGATAAGTAGTCCAAATTTGAGAAATGTTAAGCCTAATGTTATAGCTCCTTTTATTTTTAGTACCAAAAATAAAAATCTTAATATTAAGCAATTAATATCTGCTGTCTATTTAAAGGTTTTTGGCAGATTTGTATATACAGAAGAGCTGTTGTCTATAATAAAATATGAAAAAAAATTCGAGAGTCAGGTTATATCTGTTCGTGAATTTATTAGATTACTTATTAAGTCAGCACTCTTTAGATCTTTGTATTGGGATAATTTATATATTTGTAAAGCTATCGAATATATACACATAAAACTTATTGGTCGACCTACATATAGTAGACAAGAAATAAATAAATATTTTGATATTGCTTATAAAAAAGGATATTATAGTATGATTGATTCAATATTAGATAGCTCAGAGTATGGGGAGTCTTTTAGTGATTTTATTGTGCCTTATGAACGTTACATTGTACCTTCTGCTGCTTTTTCTAGAGGTCTCTCTACTAATTTTAATATTAAAAGAGTTCAAAGTAATTTAATTAATAGTATTGATAGTAGATTAAAGTTAGATTCTGTTAACTTAAATTCTAAAATTAATCAAGGTGTAACTAGAAAAAGAGATCAGTTTAAAATATTTAGTATTAGCAATGATTCTAATAACTTCCAACGATTGCAAGTTCTGAGAGCTGCTTATAGGCAAGTTTTTGAGAGAGATTTGAGTACATTTAGAGTTGGTCAAGAATTTACAGATTTAGAAAAATCTTTTCTTAACTCAAGTATAGACGTAAAAAGCTTGATTAAGAAATTGGCTATCTCTAATTTATATCTTAAGGAATTTTACAATCCATATCCCAACACAAAAGTAATTGAATTAGGAACAAAACATTTTTTAGGTCGAGCGCCTAATAATCAGTCCGAAATTAGATATTATAATCAAATTTTAGCTGCTAGAGGTTTACGCTATTTTATTTTAGTTTTACTTGATAGCACAGAATATGAACAAGTATTTAGCTCTAATACTGTTCCTTATCGTCGTTATCCCACATTACCTGCAGCTAATTTTCCTAACACTGAAAGGTTATATAATTCTTTAACAAAACAAAATAAGATTCTGGTTGTTCCTAGTTTTGACCTTAAAGGTATATATTAATTGAAGATAATTTTTATACTTAAAAACTTTTTTCTTTTAGTACTTTGTCTTAAAATATATTGAGTAAATTAGTTATTTTTTTTATTACAATAATTTTTTATTATGCTATATATGTATTTTTGGATAAAGTTTATAAAATCCAACTACATAGATAAGCTGTAGCCAGTTTTTTTGTAATATATTTATTATATAAGGATTTCAACTAGTGAGTATTGTTACTAAATCTATTGTCAATGCAGATGCAGAAGCTAGATATCTTAGTCCTGGTGAATTAGATAGAATTAAAAGTTTCGTTTTATCTGGTCAAAGAAGGTTAAGAATAGCTCAAATATTAACAGATAATCGTGAGCTTGTAGTAAAGCAAGGTGGACAACAATTATTTCAAAAAAGAACTGATGTTGTATCTCCCGGAGGGAATGCTTATGGAGAAGAAATGACAGCAACTTGTTTAAGAGATTTAGATTATTATTTGAGGCTAGTAACATATGGTATTGTAGCTGGAGACGTAACACCAATTGAAGAAATTGGTTTAGTTGGTGTTAAAGAAATGTATAATTCACTAGGTACTCCTATTTCTGGTGTTGCTGAAGGTGTTCGTTGCATGAAAAATATAGCTTGTTCTTTACTTTCTGGAGAAGATGCTGCTGAAGCAGGTTTCTATTTTGATTATACTTTAGGTGCTATGCAGTAATTATAACTTCTCGAATTGATTAATTAAGATTAGTATTAATATTTTATAATAAATAAGGTAATTTATTTTATGCAAGACGCAATTACTTCTGTAATTAATACTGCAGATGTTCAAGGTAAATATTTAGATGATAATTCTCTAGATAAATTAAGAGGCTATTTTCAAACTGGTGAACTAAGAGTCAGAGCAGCTGCTACTATTGCTGCTAATGCTGCAACTATCATTAAGGAGTCTGTTGCTAAAGCTTTATTGTACTCTGATATTACTAGACCAGGCGGTAATATGTATACTACAAGAAGATATGCTGCTTGTATTAGAGATTTAGACTATTACCTAAGGTATTCTACCTATGGAATGTTAGCTGGTGATCCATCTATATTAGATGAAAGAGTATTGAATGGCTTAAAAGAAACTTATAATTCTTTAGGAGTACCCATTGGTGCTACTATACAAGCAATTCAAGCAATGAAAGAAGTAACTTCGTCTTTAGTCGGTACTGATGCAGGTAGAGAGATGGGTTTGTATTTTGATTATATTTGTTCTGGTTTAAGCTAGGTTATGTATTTGTTTAGTTGAATAAAATCAAATAGCCTGAAGTACATACTTCAGGCTATTTTTTAATTATTACGAATTATAGCCGCTTGTAATCTAGCTTTCGCTTTTCTCAATTCTTGTGTTCCCTCTATTTTTTCTTTATTGGTTTCAGCTTCCTCTAGTACTTTTGTTGCCTCTTCTAAATCATTTTTTGCATCTTCTAAATTTACTTTATTTACTTCTTCAGCACCATTTACTAAGATTGTAATGTTATTATTTTTTATTTCAGCAAATCCACCTAGTAGTATTATCGGCTTCCATTCTTTTTTTATTCTTACACGCATTACTCCTATATCTAATGCGGTTAATAAAGGAATATGTCCTGTAAGTATACCTAATTGCCCTGTACTGCTAGGCAAAATAATTTCTTCTGCGTTCGCATCCCAAACTATTTTGTCTGGTGCAATTACACGTATTTTTATTGTCATATTTTTAATAATGTTATTTTAAAGTTTCTGCTTTTGTTATGGCTTCCTCTACATTACCTACTAAGTAGAAGGCTTGTTCTGGTAAATCATCTAAGTCACCTTTTAAGATCATTTGAAAACCTTTTATTCCTTCTTCTAAAGACACATATTTACCTGGAGAACCTGTAAAAACTTCTGCTACGAAAAATGGTTGTGATAAAAATCTTTCAATTTTTCTTGCTCTAGCTACAGTTGATCGATCATCCTCAGATAGTTCATCTAATCCTAAAATTGCTATAATATCTTGTAATTCTTTGTACCTTTGTAAAGTTGATTTAATTTGCTGAGCTATTGAGTAATGTTCTAGGCCTACAATGTCTGGCTGTAGCATTGTTGATGTAGATCCTAATGGGTCTACAGCTGGATAAATTCCTTTAGCTGCTAGGCCTCTTGATAAAACAGTTGTTGCATCTAGGTGTGCAAAAGTTGTTGCTGGTGCTGGATCAGTTAAATCATCTGCAGGTACATAAACAGCTTGAATAGATGTAATAGATCCATCTGTTGTTGATGTAATTCTTTCTTGTAGAGCTCCCATTTCAGTTGCTAAAGTAGGTTGATAACCTACAGCTGAAGGCATCCGTCCTAATAATGCTGATACTTCAGATCCTGCTTGTACAAATCTAAATATGTTATCTATAAATAACAAAACATCTTGTTTATTAATATCTCTAAAGTATTCTGCCATTGTAAGCGCTGTTAAACCTACTCTCATTCTAGCTCCTGGTGGCTCATTCATTTGTCCATATACAAGTGCAACTTTAGATTCTGTTAACTGATCTGCATCAATTACTTTTGATTCTTTCATTTCTTCATAAAGATCATTTCCTTCTCTGGTTCTTTCACCAACTCCCCCAAATACTGATACACCGCCGTGTGCTTTTGCTATATTATTAATTAATTCCATTATTAACACTGTTTTACCTACACCAGCACCACCAAATAAGCCTATTTTTCCTCCTCTTCTGTATGGTGCTAGTAAATCTACTACCTTAATTCCCGTCTCAAAAATAGAAGGTTTTGTTTCAAGCTGTGTGAAAAGAGGTGCTGATCTATGTATTGGTAAAAAGTCTTCTGAATTAACATGTCCTAGTTCATCTACTGGTTCTCCAAGTACGTTAAAAATTCTTCCTAGTGTAGGTATTCCTACTGGTACTGTAATTGGTTTTTCAGTGTCTGTTACTTCTGAACCTCTTTTTAATCCTTCTGTAGAGCTCATAGCTACAGCTCTCACTTTATTGTCTCCTAGCAATTGTTGTACTTCGCAGGTAATTGTGTCGTCTGGACCTTGCACCTTTAATGCATTAAAAACCTTTGGTAGTTGTCCGCTGGGAAATTCTATGTCTAAAACTGGGCCAATAATTTGTGTAATTGATCCTTTAGTTAATGATTGAACCATAGATTGTTAGTATTTATTTAATTAGTAATTAGTAAATTAACAATGTTTCTGTTTTTATGCTTTTACTCTATCAAGTTACTGAAATTATATAATATATTAAAGAAGTTTAGTTGCATCTTGTAATTGTTATTCAAAATTATATTCACGACCTGTTGTCTTAAGCCAGTTTTGTGCTTCAATGTAATTATTTGGTGCTAATGTAATTGCTTGTTTCCAATATTGTGCAGCCTTTGTAAACATTTTTTTTGACATGTTTATTCTATTATTATCTATTGCTTTAGTGCCTTGATAATGATATATAACTGCTATATTATTTAAGGCTTGTGGCAAGTTATTGTTTAATTCTAACGCTTGATGATAGTACTCCAAAGCTTTGGTATGCTCACCGTTGCTACCGTATATAAGTGCAATATTATAAAGTATGTAAGCTCTATCATAAGGATCTTCTTCTAATTGTAATGCTTCATAGTAATTTTCTAAGGCTTCTGCGTATTCTCCTTCTGACTGTGCAGACATACCATCCCTGTAATAATAAAATGCTTGTTTTTCTTCTTTACTTGTTGGCAAAATTTTTAGTACTATATCAGCCAGTATTGTGAATGTTTTATCAATAAAATTATCATTTTTCTGTATTCTGGGCATTTATATTCTTATGTAATTTTTTTATTTATATGTTAATTATTAATATAATTGTAATATTTTATAATCTTTTATAACTCATAAATAATTTAATTAATCATCATGGTAAGTATGGACTACGAGCAATACAGCATTTTCCAAAATAGTTTTAATAGTATTTATTTTCTATTTAATTTAGAATATTATGACGATATTCTCTTTTTAACAAGCCCTAAAATTCTTAGTACAAATGTTAATAATTTTAATTTTCTAGTTGATGGAAAGGATATCATTTCAGTTAATGATAAGAATAGAAATATAAATTCGGTTAAGTTTGATAGAAAGTACGGACCTTCAGGTAATATTGATGATAAAGATTCCACTAAATCTAAAAAAAATAAAAGTAAGTTAAATAAAACTAAAAATAGAAATAATGATAATGAAGCAAAAAAGTTTACAACAACTTCGGATGATCTACTTACAATTGATGCTGATAGTCGATCTAAATTAAAGTTGCGTAAAACTAGTTTAAGAAATAAAAAAAATAGATCTATAAATGAGAATATTGCTGATGATACAATTTTTAGATCTATCGTTAAAGAAGATGTTGATCAAAATTCTATATACATTAGTGAATCATCAAAAAACTTATTTATAGATAATCCATTGTCAATTAAAGATTTTTCATTAAAAATTAATATCTCCGAGGCAGAAATAATTACCTACCTTTTTCTTAATAAAGGTATTTCTGCAACTATAAATGAAATTTTAGATTTTAACATGTGTATTGATTTAGCTGAGCATTATGGATTTCACTTATTAAAATCTAAATCTACTAAAACAAGTTCTCTTGTTACTCCTAGTGAGTATAAAACTTCTGCTTTTATTGTTGAGAAATCACCTTTTATCACTATTCTAGGGCATGTGGATCACGGGAAAACAACCTTACTGGATTCTATATTAAAAACAAATTTAGTTAATGAGGAAAAAGGTGGTATAACCCAATCTATTTCCGCGCATGAAATTTTTTATCAATATAAATCCCGTGAGTTTAAATTAGTATTTTTAGATACACCAGGCCACAAATCATTCAAATCAATGCGTTCAAGAGGTGCTAAAATTACTGATTTGGTCTTATTAGTTATAGGTATTGATGATGGACTACAACCTCAAACAGTAGAATCTATTAATTATATTAAAGAAATGAACTTAAATTGTATAATTGTTTTTACCAAGTCTGATAAATTTACAAATAATGTACAAAAAATTAAAAAAGATTTAGCTACCTATCATTTGATTTGTGATGATTGGGGTGGTCATATTGATTGTATTGAAGTCAGTGCAATTAATAATTATAACATTGATAAGCTTTTATCTAAAATTTGTTTAATGGCTGAAAAGCAAAAATTATTTGCTAATCCAGAAGAACCAGCTTCAGGTGTAGTAATGGATGCATTTTTAGACAAAAAGCAAGGATCTACTGCGACTTTAGTTATACAAAATGGTACTTTAAGAACGGGAGATATTATTGTGTCTGAAAATTTATTAGGAAGAGTTAAAAGTATAAGAAACTTTTCTGGTATTAGATTAGATTTAGTTGGTCCTTCATCTGTGGTTAAGGTTCTATGTTTTTCTTCTGCACCAAAATCAGGCTCTACTTTTTTAGTATTTCGTGATGAAAAAGAAGCAAAAAAACACTCTAATAATTATTTAAATCTTGAAAAAAATACTTTATTTTTGAATCCATTAAATAAAAGAATTAGTTCAACTAATTCTTCTAATCAAAAGCAACTTAAGTTGATTATTAAAGCAGATACGCAAGGTTCTTTAGAAGCTATAATGGATTTATTGGCTAATATTTCTCAAGAAAAAGTTCAAATTAATATAATTTCCGCTAGTTTTGGTAATATTAGTAACGGTGATACGCATCTTTCAGTGACTACAAAATCATCTATTATAGCATTTAATGTTAATGCACTTCCTCAAATTAATAGTTTAATCAAAAAATATAAAATCAACTTCAAAATTTTTTACGTTATTTACGATCTATTAGATTGTGTGCAAAACCTAATGCTAGATTTAGTTGATCCTGAATACAGTATGAGACTAACGGGTAGTGCATCTGTTCAAACTATATTTAAGATGAATAAAGGCTTTGTTGCAGGTTGTATTGTTTCAAGTGGCAAAATAAATTCTAAATCCTATATTTATGTATATCGTAAAAATATAATGATTTATAAAAATTATATTACTTCTTTGAAATATCTAAAAAGTGATGTTAAGGAAGTAATTGCTCCTAGTGAATGTGGTTTAATGTCAGATTTTCAAGAATGGCAGGAATCCGACTTAATAGAAGCTTATGACGTATTTATTAAAGAGAAAGAACTTTAATTTTTGTTATTTTGAATTATTGTTGATTATTAGTGTATTACTAATCTTTTTTTAAAAAAGGTAGTAAAGACAATATTCTAGCTCTCTTTATTGATTTAGTAATCCTTTTTTGTTGTTTGGAGTTTAATCCAGTAGAACGACGTGACATTATCTTTCCTTGGTCGTTTATAAATTTTCTTAGTAGATCAATATCCTTATAATCTACTATATCTTTTGGTATATCATGAAAATTATGTTTTTTATAAATTTTTTTCATCATTTAATTTCTTTAAATAACTCATGTTTGTTACAGTAACTACAAAACTTTTTAATTTCTAATCTGTTTGGTGTATTTCTTTTGTTTTTACACGTTGTATATCTCATAATACCTTTTTTTCTTTGATTGCTAGTTTTTGTGTTTCGGCACTCAGATTCTAATGTTATAATAACTCTAGCTCCTTTATTTTTACCCATGTTCTATGATCAAATTTTATTGTATAAAAATATTAATTTATTATTACATGGGCAGTTTATTTTATCAAGTTTTAAATAATAATTGTATATCTTTTTTTTATAAGGTATAATGTCAGGATCTTAACTTTTTTGTTATCTAAATAAAATTATAATCTTAGTCTTGTAATATGCCTCAAACTAAATCCCATATTAAAAATAAAAAAGTGATATTAAGAAATCGTAATAGTAACAAAAGATATAAAGTAGCTATAAAGCAATCTATTAAGCAGTACTTGGCTAGTTTGAGAAGTATAATAAATATTAATAATCAAGAGAACTTAAGTCTTTGCCAGAAAAATCTATCTACAGTATATAAAGAAATAGATAAAGCTGTGAACAAAAATGTTCTTCATCAAAATACTGCTTCACGTAAAAAATCAAGATTATCAAGATTATTAAAGTAAAATAGTTAGTTTTAGAAAGAACCTTTAAGACTTTTCAAATTGTACAACTTGCTTTTATATAATTTGATTTGTCAGTTTTTATCGCATTATTTACTAATAAAATTAGTCTATTTTATTATTTGCATAATTATTTTGCTGTTTTACTATATCTCTGGAGTTTTTTATGCTAAGAAAAAAAATTTCCGTATCTATAATACCTGATTTAGCTGATATACAAATAAAAAGTTTTAGACTTTTTTTAGATAAAGGTTTAGTTGAGGTTTTAGATTCTTTCCCAGTGATTACTGATCCTACAGGTAAATTAGAACTAAAATTTTTTGGCCCAAATTATAAACTAAAATTTCCTCGTTATAGTGTTCGTAAAGCAAAGAGCAGAGATAAAACTTATAGTGTACAAATTTATATCCCTTCTAAGCTAACTAGGAAAGATACAGAATTTATTAAAAAGCAAAAGAATTTCAATTATTCTTCAATTCAAACAGATAAGCATAAAAAATATAGAAAGAGGCAAGTTTTTGTTGGTGACATACCTTTAATGACAAATAGAGGTACATTTATTATTTCAGGAACAGAGCGCGTTATAATCAATCAAATAGTGAGAAGTCCTGGTATTTATTATAAAAAAGAACTGGATAAAAATAATAAATATGTTTATAGTGCTAGTCTTATATCTAATCGTGGTTCTTGGTTGAAATTTGAAATCGATGCGAAAGATCAAGTGTGGGTTAAAATTGACAAAACTCATAAGGTGAATGCGCATGTTTTTCTAAGAGCAATTGGTTTAAGTAATCAAGAAATTATGTCTCTCTTAAGTAAATATGAATTTATAATTAGTGGTTCATACATATATGAGCAGAAAGAACTTTTTAAAGAAGTCGGAAAATCTTCTGTTTTGAGTCTCACTGATGAAGAAGCTGTTTTAATAGTTTATAGTAAACTTAGACCTAACGAACCTTCAACTCTTCTTATAGCTAAACAGATGCTTTATTCACGCTTTTTTGATCCTCGTAGATATGATTTAGGTGAAGTTGGTAGATATAAAATAAATCAGAAACTGAATCTAAGAATTCCTAAGAACTTCAGAGTACTTTCCCCACAAGATATAATCATAGCCATTGATTATCTAATCAATATTAAAGAACAAAATATCGGTACTTTTGATGATATTGACCACTTAGGTAATCGTCGTGTTAGATCAGTTGGTGAATTGTTGCAAAATCAAATCCGCATAGGTATTAGTCGTTTAGAAAGAATTATTCGCGAAAGAATGATGATATGTGATCTAGAGTCATTAAGCTTATCAAACTTAGTTAACCCAAAACCTTTAGTTGCTTCTATTCGTGAATTTTTTGGATCTAGTCAATTATCTCAGTTCATGGATCAAACTAACCCTTTGTCTTCATTAACTCATAAAAGACGAATTAGTGCATTAGGTCCTGGTGGCCTGAATAAAGATCGTGCCGGGTTTGCAGTAAGAGATTTACATCCTAGTCATTACGGTAGAATATGTCCAATTGAAACTCCCGAAGGTCCCAATGCAGGTCTGATAGGATCCTTAAGTATTTACGCAAAGGTTAATAAGTATGGTTTTATTGAAACACCTTGTTATCCTGTAAATGATTCTCAAGTTTTAAATTCAGAACCTTTATCTTATATTACTGCTGATCAAGAAGATGAATTGAAAATAGCTCCAGCAGATGTTCTTTTATTGCAGAATAAATATATTAAAAACAAAAATATCCCTGTGAGGTATAGACAAGAGTTCACAACTTCTTCTTCTAAGCATGTTGATTATATAACTGCTTCACCCATACAAATTATATCTGCTGCAACTTCTCTTATACCTTTTTTAGAACACGATGATGCTAATAGAGCTTTAATGGGTTCTAATATGCAAAGACAAGCTGTTCCATTACTTTATCCTGAAAAACCTTTGGTTGGAACTGGATTGGAGTCCAAAGTTGCTAGGGATTCAGGTATTGTAATAATCAGCAAGGCAGATGGTATAGTGAATTATGTCTCTGGTACAAAAGTAGGAATTGAAGACCCTTCTGGTAAAATAATTCATTATCGTTTCAAGAAGTTTTATCGTTCAAATCAAGATACTTGTATTAATCAAAGACCTATTGTTTGGCCTGGTGAAATTATTTATAAAGGACAAGTTATTGCTGATGGTGCGTCAACCGAGTCAGGAGAAATAGCATTGGGCCACAATATTTTTGTTGCTTATATGCCTTGGGAAGGTTATAACTATGAGGATGCTTTTTTAATTAGTGAAAAACTAGTATACGATGATTTATATACTTCTATACATATTGAAAGATATGAAATTGAGTGTCGCCAGACTAAGTTAGGTGCTGAAGAAATTACGCGTGATATCCCTAATGTAAGTAATGCTGCTACATCTTTACTCGATAAAAATGGAATAATTGTTATAGGATCTTGGGTAGATTCAGGAGATATTTTAGTTGGTAAAATTACTCCCAAAGGAGAATCTGATCAATTACCTGAAGGTAAGTTATTGCGTGCTATATTTGGTGAAAAAGCTAGAGATGTTAAAGATACGTCTTTAAGATTACCAAACGCTGCAAAAGGACGTGTAGTTAATGTAAGAACTTTCAAGAGGCAAAACGGCGACGATTTACCACCTGGTACTAATATAGTTGTAAGAATATATGTTGCTCAAAAGCGTAAAATTCAAGTGGGCGATAAAATGGCGGGTAGACATGGAAATAAGGGTATTATTTCTAGAATTTTACCAAGACAAGATATGCCCTTCCTACCTGATGGAACTCCAGTAGATATTATTCTGAATCCTTTAGGTGTACCATCTCGTATGAATGTTGGACAATTGTTTGAGTGCTTATTGGGTTTAGCTGGTCATTATCTTAACAAGCGATTCAAGATTATCCCTTTTGATGAAATGTATGGCCAAGAAGCCTCTAGAGCATTAGTAAATAACAAACTGCAACAAGCAAGTATAATTAATAAAAAATCTTGGCTCTTTAACAAAGCTTATCCTGGTAAAGTAATATTATTTGATGGTAAGAGCGGAGAATCTTTTGATAATCCAGTCGCAGTTGGAAAAGCATATATGCTTAAATTAGTACATTTAGTTGATGATAAAATACATGCACGTTCTACTGGACCTTATTCTTTGGTTACGCAGCAGCCTTTAGGTGGTCGAGCACAGCATGGTGGTCAAAGATTAGGAGAAATGGAAGTATGGGCTTTAGAAGCATTTGGTGCAGCCTATACTTTACAAGAATTATTGACGGTAAAATCTGATGATATGCAGGGGCGCAATGAAGCTTTAAATGCAATTGTTAAAGGCAAACCAATTCCTCGTCCTGGTACTCCTGAATCATTTAAAGTACTTATCCGAGAGTTACAATCTTTAGGTTTAGATATTTCTATACATAAAGTGGATTTTAGTAAATATTTAAATGATAAATCTATAGACTATAGTGCCCAAGTTAATGTAAATTCTTTTGTAGTCAAAGATGTCTTTTTGTACTAAGGAAATTAACATATGGCTCAACTTGAAAATTATTTTGATTATATTAAAATTAGCCTTGCATCACCAGGTAAAATACGTTCTTGGGGTGAAAGAACTTTGCCTAATGGTCAAGTTGTAGGTGAAGTAACAAAACCTGAAACAATTAATTATAGAACCTTAAAGCCTGAAATGGATGGCTTATTTTGTGAACGTATTTTTGGACCTGTTAAAGATTGGGAATGTCACTGTGGTAAATATAAAAGATTCCGTTATAAAGGCATTGTATGCGAAAGATGTGGAGTAGAAATCACGGAATCTAAAGTTAGAAGAAATCGTATGGCATATATTGAACTAGCTGCTCCTGTAACACATGTTTGGTATCTTAAAGGAAGTACTAGTTATATTGCTTTAGCGCTAGATTTTACTGTGAAAGAAGTAGAAAAAATAGTTTATTTTCATTCTTACGTAGTTATTGACCCCGGTAACAGTAATAAACTTCAATATAAACAACTACTCGAAGGATATGAGTGGCGATCTTTAGAAGATGATTTATATAATTTTCATTGTCATGCTTCTGATATTGAAGTAGGTATAGGTGCTGAAGCAATTTATAAACTTTTAAAAGATATTGATCTTGTTAGTACTGTTACTTTATTAAGAGAAGAATCTTTAAATCCTCCATTATTGCAGAAAAAATCTTCTGCTAAATTTAACAAAAAAATGAAAAGATTGCGTCTATTAGAAAATTTCATTACTACGGGTGCAAATTTATCTTGGATGATCCTTTTTGTTATACCAGTAATACCTCCAGACTTAAGACCCATGGTACAGTTAGACGGTGGTAGGTTTGCTACAGCAGATTTGAATGAATTTTATCGTAGAATAATTAATCGTAATAATCGCTTATCACGCTTAAAAGCAATTTTAGCACCAGAAATTATAATTAGAAATGAGAAAAGAATGCTACAAGAAGCTGTTGATTCTTTAATGGATAATGGCAGAAGAGGGAGAACAGTTGTTGGTTCTAATAACAGACCGCTTAAATCTTTGTCAGATATTATTGAGGGTAAGCAAGGAAGATTTCGTCAAAATCTATTGGGAAAACGAGTAGATTATTCAGGTAGATCTGTAATAGTTGTTGGTCCTAATTTAAAACTTCACCAATGTGGTTTACCAAAAGAAATGGCATTAGAGCTTTTTCAGCCATTTGTGATACATCGTTTAATTCTTCAAGGTTTAGTGAATAACATTAAAGCAGCTAAAAAGCTTATACAAAAAAATGATACAATCGTCTGGGATGTTCTTGAAGAAGTAATTTATGGTCATCCCGTTTTGCTAAATAGAGCTCCGACTCTACACAGATTGGGCATACAAGCTTTTGAGCCGATCTTGGTTGATGGTAGAGCTATAAAATTACATCCGTTAGTTTGTCCAGCCTTTAATGCTGATTTCGATGGTGATCAAATGGCTGTACATATACCATTATCATTAGAGGCTCAAGCAGAAGCTAGATTACTAATGTTGGCACCTCACAACTTTTTATCACCCGCGACAGGTTTGCCTATATTAATGCCGAGTCAAGATATGGTTTTAGGATGTTACTATTTAACGACCAGTAACCCGGCATCTAACAAAGGCAAGGATCACTTTTTTTCTAGCTTAGAAGACGCTATGATAGCTTATAATAATTGCCAAGTAAGTTTGCATTCTTTTATTTGGGTTCGTATAAATAGTGCAGTACATATTGATAAAGATAAAAATAAATTTACTAAGCAAATAAAAGATTCAAATGGTAATTCATTCATTTATTACGAAAGTTTGATAGTAAAAGTAGACCATCAACAAAAACATTTAGTGAAATATATTAGAACTACAATAGGCCGTATTTTATTCAATGGTGTAATTGAAGATTCTTTAGTTATATAGTTGTAAATTTTAATCATAGAATAGGAATACTTTCACAATGAAAAAACATTTATCAAAAATTTATTTTTTTAATAAAGTAATTGATAAATCTGAACTCAAGTACTTAATAACTTGGGCATTCAGAAACTATGGAATAGCTAGAGCTTCTAATATGGCCGATCGTTTAAAGGATTTAGGTTTTTATTATGCTACGAAAGCAGGTATCTCTTTAAGTTTAGAGGATTTGCGTATACCTCCTAGTAAACAAGATTTACTAAAATCTACTTTTAAGTCAATACAAGATACAGATAAGCTCTATAAAAGAGGTGAAATTACTGCTGTTGAAAGATTTCAAAAAGTTATTGATACTTGGAACTATGCGAGTGATACATTAAAGAAACAAGTTATAGATTACTTTAAGAAAACTGATCCATTAAACTCAATATATATGATGGCTTTTTCAGGAGCAAGAGCTAACATTTCACAGGTTAAACAATTAGTTGGGATGAGAGGACTAATGTCTGACCCTCAAGGACAAATTATAGATTTACCTATTTTTCATAATTTTAGAGAAGGTCTAACTATTACGGATTATTTCATTTCTTCTTACGGCGCTAGAAAAGGTTTAGTAGATACTGCTCTTAGAACAGCTGACTCAGGCTACTTAACTCGTCGTTTAGTAGATGTAGCTCAAGACGTAATTGTTCGTGAATACGACTGTAAAACATCAAGAGCCATTATTTTAGAAGAAATGGTGGATAATCAGAAGATATTAATCTCATTGTACCAATCTTTATTAGGCCGTGTTTTAGCGCAGGATCTTATTAATTATAATTCTAATAAACTTGTTGCCAAAGCAAACCAATGTATTGACACAGATTTATTGGAACAAATTAAGAAACTCCAAATACGTAATGTACTAGTTAGATCTCCATTGACATGCTCATCAACTCGCTCTATATGTCAACTATGTTATGGTTGGAATTTAGCGCACGGTAGAATAGTTGATCTTGGTGAAGCAGTTGGTATTATTGCTGCTCAGTCTATAGGAGAGCCTGGAACTCAGCTAACAATGCGAACTTTTCATACAGGTGGTGTATTTACTGGCCAACTGTCACATAATATTATTTCTGATGTAGATGGAGTTGTTTGTTATCCTCCTAACATTGTTCTTAAGCCATCAAGAAATAGATACGGTGATAATGTCAAATTAGTGATAAACGATTCTTTTATAAATATTACTTTATCAGATAGTAGTCAAAAAACATTTTTTGTATTAAAAAATTCACTTTTACTTGTCAATGACCAATATTTTATAAAAAAAGGTCAAATAATATCTGAATATCCTGTAGATAATAAGCTTTCAACTGAAAAAGCTCAAAAATCAGTTGTTGCTGATTTTAGTGGTAGTATTCATATCAATAATGACTATATCATTAATGCTGAATCTAAACCAATTGATGAGAGTATTGTAGTGTGGATACTCTCTGGAGAGGTTTATAGTTTACCTAAATTATCTACTTTATTGATGTCTAAAAACCAATTTATAGAAAAAAACGATTTACTAGCTCGAACAAATCTTTTTAATGATAAAGAAGGTAAAATCCATATTATTAAAGATAAATTTACATCTCCAAAGATACTTTTAGTAACTTCTTCTAAGGTGTATACGAATGTTAAAGTTTTTTACGAAATATTTAATGATTATAGGAGATATTTTTTACAGACTGAAAACAATGATAAATTTTTTTTGAAATGTAATCCTAATAAAAAGATTGTAGACCAGCAAATAATTGGAGATTTAATTTCGAATGCATATAAAACAAAAACAGGTGGAATTATCAAATATCTTGACTTATCTTTGGTAAAAATCTCTGACCAAGATATATATAATATAGATGATTCTGGTTATATCTTGTGGATACCTGAAGAAACACATATAGTGAATAAAGATGTTTCTTTGTTGTTAGTTAAAAATTTGAGTTTTATTGATATAGGAGCAGAAATAATTCAAAATGTTTTTGCTAATACAGCAGGTTTCGTAGAAGTAGTTGAAAAAGATGGTATTATTAGAGAAATCGTGATTAAACCTGGTAGATTAATAAAACTTAATTTAAATGATTTTACATTAGAAAAATATAGAGGCTTCTTAAGACCTGGTGAGCTTCTTTTTAATTATGTTACAAGTGATAAATTAGTATATTGGGAGTACATTAAAATTGTTAGTAATCACTTTATTTTGTTACGGCCCGTAGTAATATATTCACTTCCTTGTAAAGATTTAACTTTGAAATTTTCTTATAACTCTTTTGCAACTGATTTAATTAATTTAAAAATGGTTCGCAGAACATATTTTAGAGATGGAGAAAGAATTAAATCAATTTCAGGTATCAATTTAGTTTCTACTCACTTAATAGTTGAGTTTAAGGAAAATACCCCTAATATGAAATGTTATATGCAATTGCACTCAATCAAACCTAAACCTGATGATTCATCATTTCTTATTAAATTTATTACGGCTGACTTTTTAGCTATTAAAGATTCTTCTTTTAGCAAAAATTATGGGTTATATTCAAAAACTTCTATTCTAATTAGTGATGGCCAGTACGTTAAATCAAATTCTATTATTTGTCAAACAGATATATTTTCATCAATAAGTGGAACAATAGGTTATATAGAAGAAGATGGTAGTGCTAATTGTAGAATAATGATCATTAGCAAATCTAATACTTCTATCTTAAAGATACAAAATTTTTCTTCGCTTAGGGTAAGTCCTAACAGCTATATTTACGCTGGAGATAATATTACCCAAGATATAGTTTCTAATGTTTCAGGCCTAATTATGGATATTAAAAAAGATGAAATAATTATTAGAATTGGACAACCTTATCTTATATCAACTGGTTCTTTACTCCATGTCAATCAATCGGGCTTAATACAAAAGGGGGAAAATATAGCAACACTAATATTTGAACGTGTTAAAACTGGTGATATTGTGCAAGGTTTACCTCGCATTGAGGAAATTTTAGAGGCGAGAAAAAAAGTAGATACATCATTTAATCCACATTCAATTCTGGAATATAAGTTTCGCTCCTATTTATCTCAAGGTTTAAACGTGTATAACGCATCCAGATTAAGTATTCTTGAAATACAATTACTATTAGTTAAAGAAGTACAACAAGTTTATCAATCTCAAGGGGTTTATATTTCAGATAAACATATTGAGGTAATTGTTAAGCAAATGACATCCAAAGTTAAAATTGAAAATGGAGGAAATAGTGAATATTTACCAGGAGAATTAATAGATTTGCGTAAAGTTGAGCTTCTTAATAATTCATTGAAAATCAGTCGAAAAAAACCAGCTTTGTATTATCCAATGTTACTTGGCATAACTAAAGCATCTTTAAATACTGAAAGTTTTATTTCTGCTGCAAGTTTTCAAGAAACGACTAAAGTATTAACAGAAGCAGCAATTAGTGGTAAAATTGATCAGTTAAGAGGATTAAAAGAAAATGTTATCATAGGTAGACTAATTCCAGCTGGTACGGGTTTCAGCACTTATAACTTTAATAAAACTAATCACGATCTATATTCAAAGTTATACAGCTTAAATAACAAGCATTGTAATCTAATAGAAAAAAACTCTAACTTCGATGATATCATTATAGATGATAGAGTTCCTCGTACTAATGATTGTTAAATTAATAAATTTTTTGAATCTTGCATTATTATTTTTTGCATTTGTGAATTTGCTTAATTGTCTCAATAAATTCATATCTTTTATTATATATTGAAGCTTCTATTTTATGTTATTATTTGTTTAAAAGTAATAATAAAATTCTTTACAAGTTTTTTAGCTAAGTTATTATAAAATTATATTTCATTTTTATGTCCATAGTATCTTTAGAAGAATTATTAGAAGCAGGTGTTCATTTTGGACATCAATCTAGAAGATGGAATCCCAAAATGTTTCCTTACATTTATACCGAGCGTAATGGTATACATATCATAGATCTAGTACAAACAGCACACTTGTTGAATGATGCATGTAATTTTGTTAAGCAGTGCTCAAAAGAAGGAAAAACTTTTTTATTCTTAGGAACAAAACGTCAAGCTGCTGGTATTATTGAGAGAGAAGCAATTAGATCAGATTCATTCTATATTAATCAAAGATGGTTAGGTGGAATGCTCACTAACTGGATTACAATAAGATCTAGAGTAGAAAGACTTAATGAACTTGAGCAAAAAGATAATAATGGGCTAATTGATGTTCTTCCTAAAAAAGAAGCATCTGTAGTTCGTAAAGAACTAGAAAGACTACGTAAACATCTGAATGGTATTAAGTATATGAAAAATTTACCTGATTTAGTTATAGTTGTAGACCAAAGAAAAGAAACAACCGCAATACAGGAATGCATTAAATTAGGTGTACCAACAATATGTATGCTAGATACCAATTGTAATCCGGAGATAGTTGATGTACCTATACCAGCTAATGACGATGCCATTAGATCTATTAAACTAGTTTTATCTAAAATATCTGATGCTATATTGGAAGGAAGAGATTCGTAATTTTTCTAGTTTATGAATAATTATAAAAATTTTTTACACTTATAATTTATTTATTTTTATTTTTTTAATATTATAATATCTATGCATAACAAAATTTCTCCTGAAAATATTAAAGAATTACGTAGCAAAACAGGCGCAGGTATGACAGATTGTAAAAAAGCCTTAGAATCTTCAAATGGTGATATTAATATAGCAATTGAGATTTTGAGAAAAAAAGGTTTATCTGTAGCTGATAAAAAGTCTACTAGATTAGTAGCTGAAGGTCTAGTAGAAAGTTACATACATGCTGGTTCACGAATTGGAGTTTTAGTGGAGATTAATTGTGAAACTGATTTTGTTGCTAGGCAGCCAGAGTTTCAGAAATTAGCAAAAAATATAGCAATGCAAATCGCCGCATGTCAATCTGTTAATTATGTTTCTAAAAACGATATACCTGAAAATGTGATTTTATATGAAAAAGAATTAGAATTACAGAAAGAGGATCTTGTAAATAAACCTGATGAAATAAAAACTAAGATAGCGCAAGGAAGATTAGACAAAAGACTAAAAGAACTTTCTCTAATGGACCAAGATTTTATAAGAGAAAATAAAATTACTGTTGAAGAATTAGTTAAGCAACATATTTCTCTCTTGGGTGAAAATATCAAAATTAGACGTTTCCAAAGATTTTTACTAGGAGAAGGGTTAGAATCAAAAAATAATAATTTTGCAGATGAAATTTCAAGTATGATTCAATCTAAATAGTTTTTAAGAAATGAGTATATTAATATATTGCTAATTATAATAATATTATTAGAATATATTATTTAATATGTAAAAATTATTTTTATGTATTAAAATTATTAAAAATACCTTAATTATATATTAATTAAAAAAATAACATGTTTCAACAAAATAATTTTTATCTAGTAAATTTTTCTGTTTTATCCTCAGTAGAAGTTGGTAAACATTTGTATTGGACTATAGGTAATTATAATATTCATGGTCAAGTATTCATTGTTTCCTGGATTGTAATTTTCACTTTGTTATTAGTAGTTTTTATTGGAACAAGAAATTTGCGAAGAGTTCCTGGAAAATTGCAGAATTTTATGGAGTTCATCATGGAGTTTTTGCAGGATATTGCTAAGAATCAGATAGGTGAACACGAATATCGCATTTGGTTGCCATACATATCTACTATCTTTTTGTTTATTTTAGGTAGCAATTGGGCTGGCGCTTTAATTCCTTGGAAGTTAATTAATTTGCCTGAAGGCGAATTAGCTGCTCCCACAAATGATATTAACACAACTGTTGCTTTATCTCTATTAACATCTCTAGCTTATTTTTATGCTGGTTTAAGTAAAAATGGTTTATCTTATTTTCTTCGTTATGTTGAACCAACTCCTGTACTATTGCCAATTAATATACTTGAAGACTTTACTAAACCATTATCTTTAAGCTTTAGATTATTTGGGAATATACTTGCTGACGAATTAGTGGTTTCTGTTTTTACATTGCTGGTACCAATTTTAATTCCTTTACCGGTTATGATACTAGGACTATTTGCTAGTTCAATACAAGCATTAATATTTTCTACATTGTCTGCTGCTTATATAGGTGAAGCATTAGAGAGTCATGGTAATGATTAATATATTATTGATGTATTGAATTGTAATTCTAAAAAGATATATCTTATCCTATTTTCGTGCGCTGTAAATTATAACTACAAAGAAACATGTTAATTTTCTAAATTTTTATGAAAAAATAAATAATTATGGATCCTATTATTGCAGCAGCTTCTGTAATAGCTGCAGGTCTTGCTGTTGGTTTAGCTGCTATTGGACCTGGGATTGGTCAAGGTAGTGCTGCAGCAAATGCAGTAGAAGGTATTGCGAGACAGCCAGAAGTTGAAGGAAAAATCAGAGGTACTTTATTATTGAGTTTAGCATTTATGGAATCCCTAACAATTTATGGTTTAGTAGTTGCATTGTCATTACTGTTTGCTAATCCTTATACAAGCTAATTTGATGAAAACACTTAGTTTATTATTTCACTTGATAAATAAACTAGGTGTTTTAAGGTATTTATTGCAATCAATATGATATACCTAATTTTACTAAATGATAAAAAAGTACAACAATGCATATAATTACATTATTGCTTAGCGAAGTTCCTGAAAATAGCTCCAAAGGAGGTTTGTTTGATTTTAATGCTACACTTCCTTTAATGGCATTACAATTTCTCGGATTAACATTAATTTTAAATCTTTTATATTATAAGCCTATTATTAATGTTTTAGATGATAGAGAAGAATATATTCGTAACAGCTTAACAAGTGCTTCTGCATCTCTTCTTAAAGCTGATGAATTAACTAAAACATACGAATTAGAATTGGCGGGATCACGTAAAAGTGCTCAAAAAATTATAAAAAATGCTCAAGAAGAAGCACAGTTAATTGTTTCGGAAAAAATTAAAGAAGCCCAGAAAAATGCAGAACAATTACTTCTAGATGCTTATCATCAATTGAGTATACAGAAAGAAGAAGCTTTAAAAAATTTAGAGGTTCAAGTTGATACCTTAAGTGATCAAATACAAGATAAACTACTAAATAGTTAAAGATATTTTATAAAAAGCAAAGCATTAAGTATGAAAATTAATACTTAATAAAAATATATTTATTACATATTAAGCATATGGAAATTTTTAATGTCATAGGACAGAATATTTTATATTCTAAAGTTAGTTTTAATTCTAATTTTTTAGAAGCAAACGTATTAAACATACTACTTTTATTAATAGGTTTAATATATGTTTTGAAAAATTTTTTAGGTTCAATTTTAAACGATAGACAGAGTAAAGTCCTAGTTGCTATCCGTGAATCTGAAGAAAGGTTAGATCAAGCTAATATGAGATTAAGTGAAGCAGAAAAGCAGTTGGCTCAAACGCAAATAATTATCAATCAAATTATTAATGAAGCAGAAACCACTGCTAAAAAAGTCCGTGAATCAATATTAGAACAAGGTAAATCTGATATACAAAAGTTGACTCAATCGAGTAAAGCTAGCGTGAAATTTGCTGAAGATCAAGTCAAATTGCAAATACAACAACAAATTACATCTCTAGCTATCCAAAAAGTTACTTCTGAGTTTAAAAGTCAAATTAATTCTATTATGCACAGTAAAATAATAGATAAAAGTATTATGCAATTAGAAGGTGAAATTAGCTTATGAGCAATCAAAATTTTGAAGAAAAAGTTGCCACTCCATATGCCGAGGCTTTAATTGCTCATGCTCAAAGTTTAAATATTTTAGATCAATATGAAAGCGAATTATCTTCTATTTTGTTAGCTTTATCTGAATCTAAAGATCTTCAAGCTTTTTTACTGAATCCTTTAGCGGTTAATTTAAGTAAAAAAGGAGTATTGAAAAAGTTATTTGAACATCAGGTTGATAACTTTATTATGAGCTTTCTATTAGTTCTAGTTGATAGACGTAGGATATCTTTTTTAAAAACTATTATTGAAAAGTATTTAAAAATTACATATTTGTTGGAGTCTATAACTATTGTAGAATTATATTCTGCTTTTGACTTGAACAAAGTTCAGCAAACTAATTTAACAGATAAGATTAAATTAATGACTAGTAGTAGTCAAATTAAGCTGGTTAGCAAAAGAGATTCTAGTTTAATTGGAGGCTTTATTATTAAAATTGGTTCTAAAATTATAGACGCTAGTTTGATAGGCAAGTTGAATAAAATTTCTCTATATTTAAATGCAAATTAAATCTACTTTGCAGGTTAGGTTTTAAAATAAAAATTTATAAATTATTTAAGGTATATGCTAAATATTAGACCAGATGAGATTAGTAATATAATAAGACAACAAATTGATAAATATGATCAAAAGTTGCAGGTAGCTAATATTGGTACTGTATTGCAAGTTAGTGATGGTATAGCACGTGTTTACGGATTAGATGAAGTGATGGCCGGAGAATTACTCCAGTTCGAAGATCAAGATCAAACTGTAGGTATTGCGCTAAACCTAGAAAGTGATAATGTTGGTGTTGTTTTAATGGGCGATGGCAGAAATATTCTAGAAGGTAGTTCTGTCAAGTCAACAGGTCAAATAGCTCAAATACCTGTAGGGGATAATTTTTTAGGTAGAGTAGTAAATCCTTTAGCAAAACCAATTGATGGTAAGGGTACTCCTGCTACAAGTTATTCTAGGCTTATAGAGTCTTATGCACCGGGTATTATTGGGCGTCAATCTGTTTGTGAACCGCTGCAAACAGGGATTACGGCAATAGATGCAATGATACCTATTGGTAGAGGACAACGTGAATTAATTATTGGTGATAGACAAACAGGAAAAACTTCTGTTGCACTTGATACTATTATTAATCAAAAAGGGCAAGACGTTATTTGTATATATGTGGCTATTGGGCAAAAAGCCTCTTCTGTTGCACAAGTCGTATCAACATTAGAAGAAAAAGGTGCCTTAGAATATACAATTATAGTTGCTGCTAATGCTGATGCTCCAGCTACTCTCCAATACATTGCTCCTTATACTGGAGCTACATTGGCTGAATATTTTATGTATAAAGGAAAAGCTACTCTTGTTGTTTATGATGATTTGACTAAACAAGCTCAGGCATACCGTCAAATGTCTTTGCTTCTACGTCGTCCTCCAGGTAGAGAGGCATATCCTGGAGATGTTTTTTATTTGCATTCTAGACTATTAGAAAGGGCTGCAAAACTGAGTAATGAATTAGGAGCAGGCAGTATGACTGCATTGCCGATTATTGAAACACAAGCTGGAGATGTGTCTGCGTATATCCCAACAAATGTTATCTCTATTACTGATGGTCAAATTTTTTTGTCTGGTGATTTATTTAATTCAGGTATTAGACCTGCTATCAATGTAGGTATTTCTGTTTCTCGTGTAGGTTCTGCTGCACAAATAAAAGCAATGAAGCAAGTAGCAGGTAAATTAAAACTAGAATTAGCTCAATTTGCAGAACTAGAAGCTTTTTCTCAGTTTGCTTCTGATTTGGATAAAACAACTCAGAACCAACTAGCTCGTGGTCAAAGATTAAGAGAAATACTAAAGCAGGCTCAAAACTCACCTTTAGTTGTAGAGGATCAAATAGCTATTATTTATGCTGGTGTTAACGGATATTTAGACAGTATTAAATTGTCTAAAATTAGTGAATTTGTATTTGCTTTAAGACAAGACCTACATAATTCTAAGCCTGAATTTGGAGAAAGCATACGAAGTACTAAAAAACTATCACCAGAATCAGAAGATCTATTAAAACAATCAATACAAGACATCAAACAGACTTTTTCTGTGTAAATAGTTATTATTGATGCTTGTCGTGAATAATTACTAATATAAACTTAGGGTTATATCCTAATTTCTTAGGTTTATATTAGTAAACCTTTAATACATGTTTTATAAGACGTGTTCATATCCATATTGGTCTATCTTCGTGGCCAGATCTTTATTGCCACTTACTTTAATTATCCCTTTATCCATAACATGTACATAATCTGGCTTTATATATTCTATAAGTTTTTGATAGTGTGTAATGAATAGTATGGCTTTACTAGAACTATGAAATTTATTTATATTTTCTGAAATATCTTTTAAAGCATCAACATCCAATCCGGAATCAATTTCATCTAAAATTGATAATTCACTTTGTAAAAGTGACATTTGTAAGATTTCATTTTTTTTCTTCTCTCCTCCAGAAAACCCTTCATTGAGGGATCTACTTAAAAAAACAGGATCCATATTAACGTTTTTAAGTTCCTTATTTACTAAATCAAAAAAAGCTAGTGGATCTATTTGTTGTTTATTGTTTTGTTTTCTCTTTGAGTTATATGCTAAGCGTAAAAAATCAATATTACTCACACCCGGCACTTCAACAGGGTATTGAAAGCCTAAAAAAATACCCATATGAGATCTATTGTCTGGCTCTTCATATGTTATATCTTTATTTTTAAAAAAAATTTTACCTTCTGTTACTTCATACATTGGGTGACCAGATATAACTTTCGCTAAAGTACTTTTACCTGATCCATTTTTACCCATAATAGCATGAATTTCTCCTTGCTTAATACATAAATTTAAACCTTTGATAATTGGCTCATCATTAACACTAACGCTCAGTTCTTCAATCTTTAAAATTTCTTGATTCTTTTCCATTTATCCAATAGTTCCCTCTAATTTCAAATTCAATAAACGACCGGCCTCCATAGCAAATTCCATTGGTAAATCATTTAATATATCTTTACAAAATCCATTAATCATAAGCCCAATTGCTTCTTCTATATTAATACCTCTTTGCATAAAATAAAAAATTTGCTCTTCACCTATTTTAGATGTTGAAGCTTCATGCTCTACTACACAGTGAGGATTTTTAACTTGTATATAAGGAAATGTATTAGCTTGAGATTTTTGACTAAGTATTAAAGAATCACACTGAGAGTAATTTCTGGAGTAATGAGCTCTTGGACCTATCTTTACTAATCCGCGATAATTATTAATTGAGCAACCTGCAGAAATACCTTTTGAAATAATTTTACTTTTTGTACTTATTCCTATATGAATCATTTTGCTTCCTGTATCAGCTTGTTGGTAGTTATTAGTCAAAGCAATAGATGCAAATTCACCGATTGAATTATTCCCTAATAAAATACAGCTTGGATATTTCCAAGTAATAGATGATCCAGTTTCAACCTGTGTCCAAAGTATCTTTGAGTTTTTGCCTGTACATATACCTCTCTTAGTTACAAAATTATATATTCCACCTTCACCTCGTAAGTTACCTGAATACCAATTTTGAACCGTAGAATATTTAATAGTTGCGTTATCAAGTGCAATCAGTTCAACTACTGCTGCATGTAACTGATTGTTGTCAAATTGCGGTGCAGTGCATCCTTCTAGGTAGCTTACATAGCTGTTACTGTCTACGATTATTAACGTTCTCTCAAACTGACCTGATTCTTTATTATTAATTCTAAAATAAGTTGATAGCTCTAATGGGCATTTTGTATTTGGTGGAATGTAACAGAACGAACCATCGCTAAACGTTGCAGAATTTAGCGATGAATAAAAGTTATCTCCATCCGGAACGACCGAGCCTAAATATTTTTTCATTAAGTTTGGATAAAGTTGAATTGCCTCTGTTATGGAACAAAATATAACACCATGACTAGCAAGTTCTTTCTTGAAAGTAGTAGCTATTGACACACTATCGAACACAACATCTATAGCTACATTACTAAGTTTTTTTTGTTCATCAAGTGAGATACCTAATTTTTCAAATGTTTCAAGTATTTTTGGATCTACTTCGTCTAGACTTTTAAGCTTTTTCTTATTTTCAGGAATTGAGTAATATAAAATCTTATTGTAATTTATGGAATTATAAAATAAATTACTCCACTTGGGTTCCTTCATCTTAATCCACTTTTCATAAGCTTTTAGCCTAAATTTAGTTAAATATAGTGGTTCTTGTTTTATTTTGGAAATTAATTTAATAATCTTAGCACTTATCCCCTTGGGAAAATAAGCTGATTCAACATCTGTACGAAAACCATATTGATAAGGCTTATTTATCAAAGAGTTTAAGTATTTATTAGTTTTACTGCTTTCAATATTATTAGGCATTGCGGTTTAATATTTTTAGTTAGTAGATTTGTAGTAGATACAATATGATACTCTTAAAATGATAACATGTATATACTTTATTTTTTCATTTTTTTTAAATTCTATTCCAAGTAGTCAACATAAGTGAATATTTTTCATGAATAAATTTGTTTAAAATATTATTTAAGTAACTGCTAGCATAAATGAAAAAATGATTTTTAGATAAATTTTGTTTTGTTTTTATTCCTAAATAAATATTTTGGAAATTATTTATACTTTTTTCTAAGAATTGATAGTTAATTGAAATAGTCAGTAGATATAGTTTCTGTTTGTAATGTTTTAGGATGTACTTTTTGTTAATATTATTAAACATAACTCTTATCGTAGCTTCATTTTTTGTAAATACAAATAAGTTGTTAGTAGTTGTTATATGAACTAAATTAATAAAGAAAATTCTTTTGAAGTATCTAGGAATAGTAAAAATAAAATAATTAAAAGATATTTTATAAATATGTTTTCTTATTAAAGCAATTTTTAAATAACAAGGTAGAAATATGAATTGTTTCAAAAAATTTGTTTGATCGTAATAATCATCATCAACTAAAATCATACTTAGAATTAAGTACAATGAAAATGAAGCTGTGTTTTGAACATATTTTATAGTTCTAAAGAAGTATATATTGATTTGTTTATATATTATTACGATAATCAGTAAAACTAATAAACTGGTTAGGTTATAATATGGCAAGAATATGAGTATTAAAAAAGGTGTTAAGGAAAGCATTTTTAAATAATTGGGCATATTAGTATAATTGATAAGTATATTTTTTCATGCAATATTCATATCTTATATTAACTATTCTATTACTATAATTTTATGTTATAATAAATTTTGCGTAGAGGTAAGTGGCGAAATTCGGTAAACGCATCATATTCAAAATATGATAACATTGTTTTGAGGGTTCGAGTCCCTTCTTACCTATTAAAAATGAAAAGTTTAGTAATAGTTTTTAGTATATTAAATTATACTATGTTTATACATGATAAAGAATAGGATTAAGTTATATGGCTTTACTGGTTCTAGGCGGTACTGGCACTTTAGGTAGACAAATAATTAGAAAAGCTTTAAATGAGGGTTTTCAAGTAAAATGCTTAGTTAGAAATTTCCGTAGAGCAGCATTTTTAAAAGAGTGGGGGGCTGAGCTAATATACGGAGATTTAGTTTTACCGGAAACAATACCATTAGCTTTAATTGGAGTTAGTGCTATAATTGATTGCTCAACAGGGAGACCTGATGATACATTTAGTCTTGAACTTATTGATTTAAATTCTAAATATATTTTAATTGAGTCAGCAATAAAAGCAAATATTAAGCGTTTGGTTTTTTTCTCTATCTCAAGTGCATCAATGTATTCTGATATAAAGTTAGTAATGTTAAAAATAATGTTAGAAAGCCGTATTAAGATGTCAAATTTAAATTTTACTATCTTTTGCTTGCCTGGCTTTTTTCAGGGTTTAGTTTCTCAATATGCTCTGCCTATCTTGGATAAAAAATTTGTTTGGATGACTAAAGAGTCATCAGCTATACCATACATTAGCACACAAGATGTTGCAAATATAACTGTAAGAAGCCTATCTGTTTGTCAGTTTAAAGATAAATATTTGTCTATAAACGGCAATAAGTGCTGGAGATCTTTGGAAATTATTAATTTATGTGAACGTATATCAAATCGTCGTGCCAACATAAATCAAGTGCCAGCTTACATATTGTCTTTCTTGCAAAAATTTGCCAAGATATTTCAGTGGACTCGTAATATAGCAGATAGATTAGCTTTTGCTGAAATACTTTCAGGAGGTTACAAAACTAGCACAGACATGAAAGAAATTTTGTATATCTTGAGATTAAATAAAGAAGATATTGAATCATTAGAATTGTACTTGCAAGAGTATTTTGAACGTATCATGAAAAAAGTAAGAGAATTAAATTATCAAGTTTTAACCAGTGATAAAAATGCTAATGATTTAGATTTTTAAACTAATTACTTATTAATTGAATAAAAAAAACAAATTTTTTGTATATTATATACTATATAATTCTTATTGATAAGTATTTTCTATTTAAAAGGATAATTTTAATGCTGACTTTAAAAATCTTTGTTTACACAACTATAATTTTTTTCATTTCTCTTTTTTTCTTTGGCTTTTTATCAAATGATCCATCTCGTAACCCAAATAGAAAAGATCTAGAATAATAAATTATTCCAGTAATTATAGTTACATAAAGTATAAATGTTACTATAATTAGTGACCATTTCATGAGAAGTAATAAGCTAACTTTTTTTAATACGTATATATGAAGATACTTTTGCGCTTAAATATTTATTATTTAAATTTTTTATGAGCACTATACCAATAAATATATTGTTATTGACAATATAAATATATTCTTCTTGTTTAATTTTTTGCTTAAAGTTTAACTTAATAATTTTTAATAAACCTTTACGAATAAACTTTAAATAAAAAAATGTCTCTTCATGATTACTTAAGTATAAAGATTTAAAAAATAAGTATGTATTAATTTGTTTGTAAGATGTATTATATTTTACTCCTAATATATTTTTACTTTTCTTTAAATATTTTTTTTCGTAAAGATAAAGGTTAATATAACTAATAAAAGTGACAAGTTTTTCACTTTTTCGTTGTTTCTTGTCTCCAAATACAAATAAATTTTCGTTCAGAAGCCAATTGCCCTTTAGATATTTCAAGAAAAAATTATATTTTATCATAAATCTTTGTTTGATATAGTAATTATCTATTTTTTTCAATAAATTGCTTCAATGCATAATTTATTACTATCTAAATATTAATTTTGCTAAAATTGATATTAGTTAGTGGAAATACATACGATTATACTACACACAAGCTTTAAAGTAATGAAATATTGGAATTTAAAAAAAATTAATCAGTACGCCTTTGAAAAAACAGGAATAGTACCGCGATCTATGAGTAAGCTTTTTAATCGTTTTAAGCAAGAACTAAATCCTAATGCTGAGGTTGAAGCATTAGAAGATTTTAAAGCAGCTAAATATCAAACAGCTACATCGGTTAAATATATTATATTTTTATTTGTTAGTCCAATCTTAATTAATCAATTCTCTAAAATATTTATTTTAGATCCTTTAGTAAACCAAATCTGGAACAAAAATAGTTCAGGTATTTTCCTAAATCTTTCTCAAGAAGAAAGGGCTTTCGCTGATTTACAAAGATTTGAAGAAAAATTACATTTTGAGATATTAATAGGTAAAATAGATCCTTTGTCAACAGAAAGTATACAGAAAAAAATGTCAAATAAAGCACTAGAGATTGCTTTAGAATATACCCAAGAAAGTGCCGACGCTATTAAAAATATTATTGCTGATGTTATTTCAATTATTATATTTATATCTATACTCATTATTAATAAAAGACAGCTTTCTATACTAACATCATTTATTAATGAATCTATTTATGGTTTAAGTGATACTGCAAAAGCATTTTTAATTATTTTATTTACCGATATTTTTGTTGGCTTCCATTCTCCTCATGGGTGGGAAATTGTGATTGAAGCTATATTGAGGCATTTTGGTTTACCTGAGAGTAGAGACTTTATTTTTATTTTCATTTCAACTTTTCCAGTAGTATTGGATACCATTTTTAAATATTGGATATTCAGATACTTAAATAGAATATCTCCCTCGGCTGTAGCAACTTACCACAATATGAATGAATGAAATTTATTTACTTTTTTTATGAATCTATTATATATTAGACGATAATACTAAAGCATCTGTGGCCGAGAGGCCGAAGGCAGCGGACTCATGTGCGATCCGTTTTTAGGTGTTAGAGGGTCAAAAATTGCCACCTAACTAACTAAAGATTAAATACTTTAAGTTTTAATCAACTATATTTTTTGTGTTAGCTTATGCTAACTATTCTCAATCATGAATAAAGTAATTTGGTCAATTTAATAATATCTCAGCCTGAAATAATGTTAAATAAAGCAGATCATACGAAAAGCTGATATAACTAGTAAAACGAATCTTCGCTATAAATATTGACTAAAGCTAATTCTAATAATTTAATAAATAAGAATGTCTAACCCTTAAGCTTAATTATTGTGAGTTAATATAAGCATGATTATTTACAGAGGTTATTAATATATACGAAGGAGTTTAAGTCAGAAATGAAAAAAAATATGGAACGGAGTAAATAAATAGTAAAACTTTTTCATAAAAGTTATAGGCAGTAATTAAACTATTTATCAAGAAACAATAAAAAGCTACAAACTAATTTTAATTATTTAGATGCAAACATATTGTACTTATTAAATTTATTAAATAGACATAAATGTACATTTCTTTAGTAAAATGTGAATCAAGTAAACATTTATTCAACATAAAAACTTGTTGGCAAAGCCTTTTTTGGAGTAAAATACATTTACGCATTTTAATGTTAATAAAACAAATATTTATAGAAACAAAAAAACATAACTTAAGTTACGTTTACAAATTACAGAATTACCTAATTAATTCTAATGAACTTAAACTATTCGAGTTAAACGCAATTATATCAAAAACTTATTTTTTCTACTATAAGAAAGAAAAAAAAAACACATAGTTACCAATAAACTTAAATTAGATTTAATAAATAATATCTTTGAACTCAATATTTTAAGAACTGAAGATTATATTTTAATTAAAAAACAGTTAAAGGAAAACTTAATCTATACATGTATTCAACCCGTATACAAAGCAAGATCAAGTAAGTTCACAAATGAATATGAACACTTAAATTCTTTAGGCTACTCAATGAATGAATATAAATATTATTACTACTTAAGTAATAAGTTTGTAATTAAGAAGCTGACAAAATATAGTTATGTAAAAAAGATGATAGCAAATCTCTTACATATAAATAGCTGTTTAGATATAAGCAAAATTTTTTACTCAAAAAAAACGGTATACCTAAATCAACTCAATTACTCACTGCATTTACAAAATGTAATAAAAAATACTAATCTTCTTTATTTATTTAATAAAGCAACTTCAACTGACATAAATTGGTTTAATTTTAGTAGATTTAAAAGAGAAAAAAGCATAACAATGTTAATTTTTCAAAAATCAACTTATGTAAAAACTCAAGATATCAGTTTATTAAAAAGTTTTAAGATTTACGTTAGCTTACTTTTTTCAATGAAAAAGTCTAGAATATTTAGTCATATATTTTTTAAAATAAGTAATAGTAACTTGCTCAGTAAGATAATGTATCTATGTCAAAGTTGGTATTATAGAATTAATTCGTTCGTTTTTATAAATAACATTAACATATGTAACTCATGTATTAACAACTTAATATATCTATGGATGAAAAAGAAAAAAGCTTTACAAGATAGTACTAATAAAATATTTTATAAGATCAATACTACAATAAATAGATTTATCTATTTATGTAACTTGAATAAATATTATATAAGCTACCAAAATTTAGTTAAGTTTAATGAGAAATTTTCATCAAAATTAGAAACAATAATTTAATAAACTTTTAATAAGTGGTAGCCGTATGAAATGAAAGTTTCAAGTACGGTTTTGTAAGAGGGATTTTATATAAAAAATCTACTCTAATAATCCGCCATCCCATCGGGACAGCGCTGGTTCGACTCCAGCCAGATGCATTTAATGAAGTTTCGAATAGTAATATTATCTATCTAAAGTTAATATTCTATTCAGATTAATTTTTATTATGAAAAATGAGAAATGGATAGGTCAATATATCAAATGCTAACGTTTCTTTTCTTTATGCCAATAGCGGGTAGCGGGAATCGAACCCGCATCATTAGCTTGGAAGGCTAAGGTTTTACCACTAAACTATACCCGCATTCGATGATATATATCTACATTAACCATAACATACCTAAATCACTTTAACAAACTACCTAATTACCTTCAATATTAATATTTAAAAATAAAGCTATCTCTCTAGCTTGTGCTTCTATATTACTAATAGAAATTGGTTCTCCAACTTTTGTTAAAGGAATTTGCCTTTTATCTTTCATGCATAAATATATTTCTCGTTTAGGTGATAGACCATCTTCTATACTGATTTTGACTGCTGCTATGTCTTGAATTTTATACATAAGTTTTAGTACACGATTACTACCAGGAAAACCAAGCCTGAATATTGTTACCAAACCGGTGTTTTTATTGAATTCATTGTAACCGCTACCAACATCAAATACTATAGTATACCAAAGAAACATACTTATTAATATCGCAGTCATCCCATAAAATGTCATTACAGCTCCTTGAGGTATGAAGTATATGTCTTCTAGATTAAAGTTATAATTTATTTTACCATTTAAATAACTTATTAAGCCTACGAGGAAAAAACCTGTACCACCTAAAAATATAAAAGATGCCCACCAATAATTACTGAACCTACGCGATCCTTTTATTTTGTATATTTTAATTTTCATTGTAAGTAATATAGTAATATAATCTAATTAATCAAAAGAGTATTAATAATTTTTTTATTATTAATATCTTGTATATTTACGTTAAGTTTTAAATTAACTTAACAAACTGTAGACCAAAATATAATCCTAATGCTAAACTAGTAAATATTACAACAAAAAATATATAGCTGAAAAAAACTGACATAAATGGTTTTACCTCCAGAAGTAACATTAATATACATGATATATAACATTTTATCATTTTTGTTATAAATTTGTTAATATTCAAACAGAAAAGTATTTTTTTCTGTTAATATTCAATCATATCCAAGATAAATCAAGTAACAAATATATTTCATCTATTAAATGACAAATTTCATTCAACCTTATAACAATGATCCTTTTGTTGGAAACTTATCAACACCAATTAGCACATCGAGTTTCACAAAAAGCTTTTTAAGCAATTTGCCTGCCTATCGCAGAGGTTTATCTCCACTTCTAAGAGGACTAGAAATTGGTATGGCTCATGGCTATTTTTTAATTGGTCCATTTGATAAGCTTGGACCTCTACGTAACACTGATATTGCATTATTATCAGGTTTCTTATCGGCAGTTGGTCTGATTGTCATTTTAACAACATGCCTATCGATGTATGGATCTGTCTCTTTTAATAACATCAAAAATGAAACAAAAGATGTTTTGCAAACACCTAATGGATGGAGCCAGTTTACAGCAGGTTTCCTAGTAGGAGCAGTAGGTGGAGCTGGTTTTGCTTATTTACTTTTGGCCAATTTCCCAATTGTACAAAATTTGGGACTTTCATAACCACTATCATAAATATACAATAAACTTAAAAAACAATTAAGCTAGTAAAGGGACTTGAACCCACAACCTGCTGATTACAAATCAGCTGCTCTACCAATTGAGCTATACTAGCGTCTAAAAAATTAGATAAATATTAATCTGATATAGCTTACTTTGTAAGTGTTTTATGTTTTTACAAATGAATATTCATGAATAGGATAGGTATTGTCTATCTAAATAAAGATAGCTGATGTCTAATTTATAATTATTTGAAGTTAATACAGATATATTGTTAATTATCAAAAAAAACAGTAGTCACTTAGCTCACGATTTTTTTTCTCGTAATAAATATTTTTTTATATCTGAAGACATTCGCTTGTTTCTTTATCAATTAGTTTTGATCTATCTCTATCAAATGTTTTTATATTCACTGTACTTACATAACTATACTTTAGCTTAAATTTAAAACACACAGTTCAACTCTAACATACTTTTTATATATTGTCACTATCCTAAAATAATGTTGTCTTGGAAAAGTTCTTATAAGTTATTCTTATATATGGATTTCATTCCTTTTGTTGATACTTTTATCTTTATCCAGCAATTATTATTTGACGACCAAATTCTTTTTTTATGCAAATTAACATGTTGCATTCTTTTTGTTCTTGTGTGTGAGTGAGATACGTGATATGCATTGTTCGATTTTTTTCCGGAAATTTGACAAACTTTAGACATTCTGCGCCTTGTGTGATTAATTTTATGTTGTTACTAAAAAAAGCTTCTCAAGTTAGGAATGTTATAAATGCTTATTAAGTGTATTAACTAAGGTAGATCTAGGAACAGCACCAATAACTGTGTCCAGCTTAATACCATTTTTAAAAAACATCAGGGTAGGAATACTTCTAATGCAATATTCAGCTGCAACACTTGGGCTTAAATCTGTATTAACTTTAACAACTTTGATTAAATTTTCATATTCATGAGCTACTTCATTTATAACCGGAGCTATCATTCGGCAAGGACCACACCAAGGTGCCCCAAAATCTACTAAAACAATTTTATTGGATTTTATGACTTCTGATTCAAAATTTGAATCCACAACTTGTATTATAGACAAAATATCTTTCTCCAATATTAATTCCTTAATAATTTAATCGTAGCACAAAAAACTTTAAATTAGTTATTTATAGCAAAATTATATAATTCTTAAGTACTATTATTAATTATTCTTATCATATAAATAAATAAAAATTCAAATTCCTGGTAACAATATAGTGATAGATTTATATTTAAAGATAATCGAGTACAATAAAGCTAACAAATAAATTAAAAGCATTACTGTTCAGATGATTAACTTTATATATTATGATACTGCCTTAAATTCAAGGAGGAGCAAATGCCTAAGTCTGTAGAGCAACGGACAAGAATTAAAAACGAGCGCTATGAATCTGGTGTAATTCCTTATGCTAAAATGGGATATTGGGATCCTAATTATGTAACTAAAGATACAGATGTACTAGCATTATTTAGGGTTTCACCTCAACCAGGTGTAGATCCGGTAGAAGCGTCTGCTGCAGTTGCTGGGGAATCTTCTACTGCTACATGGACTGTTGTTTGGACAGATTTATTAACAGCATGTGATCTTTATAGAGCTAAAGCTTACAAAGTTGACGCTGTTCCAAATACTTCTGATCAATACTTTGCTTATATTGCGTATGATATTGATTTATTTGAAGAAGGGTCTATTGCAAATTTAACAGCTTCAATTATCGGTAACGTATTTGGCTTTAAAGCTGTAAAAGCTTTAAGGCTTGAAGATATGCGCTTACCTGTAGCTTATTTAAAAACTTTCCAAGGCCCTGCAACTGGAATAATTGTAGAACGCGAACGTATGGATAAATTTGGTCGTCCGTTCTTAGGTGCAACTGTAAAACCTAAATTAGGTCTTTCTGGCAAAAATTACGGACGAGTAGTTTATGAAGGCCTTAGAGGCGGCCTAGACTTTCTTAAAGATGATGAAAATATTAATTCTCAGCCTTTTATGCGCTGGAAAGAAAGATTTTTATATTCTATGGAAGCAGTAAATCGCTCTATAGCTGCAACTGGAGAAGTGAAAGGCCATTACATGAATGTAACAGCAGCTACAATGGAAGAAATGTATGAAAGAGCAGAATTTGCTAAACAACTAGGAACAGTTATCATAATGATTGATCTAGTAATTGGCTATACAGCTATACAGACTATGGCAATTTGGTCTCGTAAAAATGATTTAATTCTACATTTACATCGTGCTGGTAATTCAACTTATTCCCGTCAGAAAATTCACGGCATGAACTTCCGAGTTATTTGTAAATGGATGAGAATGGCTGGAGTAGATCACATTCATGCTGGTACTGTAGTAGGCAAACTTGAAGGCGATCCCTTGATGATTAAAGGTTTCTACGATACTTTACTTGAATCATATCTAGATGTAAACCTTCCGCTCGGTATTTTCTTCCAACAAGATTGGGCATCCTTAAGAAAGGTAACTCCAGTAGCTTCAGGCGGTATTCACTGTGGTCAAATGCACCAACTATTAGATTACCTAGGAAATGACGTTGTACTTCAGTTTGGAGGAGGTACAATTGGACACCCAGATGGTATCCAAGCAGGAGCGACAGCAAATAGAGTAGCTTTAGAATCTATGGTTATTGCACGTAATGAAGGTCGTGATTATGTAGAAGAGGGACCTCAAATTTTACGTGATGCAGCTCAAACCTGTGCTCCCCTACAAACAGCTTTAGATTTATGGAAAGATATTACATTCAACTATACTTCTACAGATACAGCTGACTTTGTGGAAACTCCAACAGCAAATGTTTAAATTGCAATAATAATTTAAGGCGAATAAGATTTAAAGCATCTACAAAGCGTGTCTGTTACTAAAAGTTAATAAAATCTGTTAATAAAGATTGATAATTATAAGGAGTATAGAAAAGTGAGACTAACACAAGGAACTTTTTCCTTTTTACCTGACCTGACTGATGAACAAATCACAAAACAAATTGAGTATGCAATATCTCAAAAATGGGCAGTTAATATTGAATATACTGATGATCCACATCCTAGAAATAATTACTGGGAACTTTGGGGCTTACCTTTATTTGATGTGAAAGATACAGCATCAGTTATGTATGAAATTAACAGCTGTCGCCAACAATGTCCTAATTACTATGTTAAAATAAACGCTTTTGACAATACAAGAGGAATTGAAAGTTGTGTACTGTCTTTTATAATTAAAAGACCATCTGTTGAACCAGGTTTTGAGCTAGTAAGAAGTGAAGATATTAGTAGAAACCAAAAATATTGCTTCCGTAGTTACGCAACTAGTAACCAACCAGAAGGTTCTAGATATTAACTAATAAACATAGTTACAAAAAATAAAGAAAAATTATAAAAGTACTTTTACTTTATACTTTTTTTTTAAAAAAAATACAAAATGACTACAAAACAAACAGAAGACACTTTATTAAATTTAAAAGAAGAATACGATAATACAAAAATACAAGAAATTATAGATGAGCTCGAACAAGAACTTATTGGCTTAAAACCAGTAAAAACAAGGATTAGAGAAATTGCCGCATTACTACTGATTGATAGACTAAGAAATCGGTTGCATCTCGTTTCTGGTAGTCCAGGGTTGCATATGTCGTTTACTGGTAGCCCAGGAACAGGTAAAACAACTGTCGCTATGAAAATGGCAGATATTCTCCATAGACTAAAATATATTAGAAAAGGACACTTATTAACTGTAACGAGAGATGATTTAGTTGGTCAATATATAGGTCACACAGCTCCTAAAACAAAAGAGGTGCTAAAGCAAGCGATGGGAGGTGTTTTATTTATAGATGAAGCATACTATTTATATAAACCAGATAATGAACGAGACTACGGTGCTGAAGCGATTGAAATTTTACTACAAGTAATGGAAAATCAGAGAGATGATATAGTAGTTATTTTTGCTGGCTATAAAGATAAAATGGATAAATTTTACGAATCAAATCCAGGGCTTTCTTCTAGAGTAACAAATCATGTTGACTTTCCTAATTACACTGCTAAAGAACTTTTACAAATAGCTAAATTAATGCTAGAAGAACAACAGTATAAATTTGCAGATGATGCAGATCAAGTATTATTAGAGTATGCAGATAGAAGAATGAAACAACCTCATTTTGCAAATGCAAGAAGCATGAGAAATGCAATAGATAGATCAAGGATGAGACAAGCCAATAGGATTTTTTCTAGTGGAGATAAAATCTTAACTAAAGCGGATCTAACAACTATTCAATCAGAAGATATTTTAAAAAGTAGACTATTTAGTCAATAAAAAATATATTATATTATTATTGACAACCAGCACTAAAATCATATAGATTATTGCTCAGAGAATATGCTTTCATTACATAGGCGGTATGGCCAAGTGGTAAGGCAGAGGATTGCAAATTCTTTATCCCCAGTTCGAATCTGGGTACCGCCTGAAGTTGTATTCAAAATTTTCAATATCACCATAAATAAGGGGATGTGGTGGAATGGTAGACACAACAGACTTAAAATCTGTTGATCTTTTATTGATCGTGAGGGTTCAAGTCCCTCCATCCCCATAACAAAAAACAAGCTATATATATGCTTTTATAAAACAAAATATAATATAATTACTTTATAGAAATATAATAATGTCAGATGATCCAAAACGATATATGTGCATATGTATAAACTGTAAACATATTAATGTATGCAGTGTATATAGCTTCATAAAAGAACAACACTGTAGCTTTTTTGATAATGATAATTTAATATCATTTAATCCACCTCGTACTATTATTCATGTTAGCATAAATAGAAATAGAAACAATACTTTATTAGATTGGGATTTAAAAGAATGTGCATCATTCGTGGAAGAGCCAGGTAACTGGCTAGACCTTAGTACAGATTAATATATATTCATTTTAAATAGAAGTACTATAATAACTGAATGATTGTTTCAAAAATTCAGTATTAACCTTAGAATCTCTAACTAAAGCTATTTTTCCTGTTCTTGCAATTTGAAGAATATTATAATTAGATAATAGCTGCTTAATGGCAAAAATTTTACCTGCGTCTCCTGTTACTTCCAGCGTTAAAGACTGATATGATATATCAACTACTTTAGCTCTAAAAATATTAGCAATTTCTAATAAATAAGACCTAGAGTCATTTGAAATAGATACCTTAAACAAAACTAATTCACGTTCAATACAAGGCAAGTTTGTCACATTTTTCACTTCAATTATATTAATAAGTTTATGTAATTGTTTAATCAATTGCTCTATTGTTCTATTATCTCCTCTTACGCTCATCGTAATTCTTGATATTCCTTGTTTCTCTGCTGGACCAACAGCTAAACTATCAATGTTAAAACCTCTTCTGGCAAATAAGCCAGATATTCTTGATAGAACACCAGACTCATCTTCTACAAGAACAGAAAGTGTATGCTTCATTAACTTACTTTTGTTATTATAAATAAATATATATTTAATGTTATAACAATTTACATGTATTTACCAATAGTTTAAAATAGGCCTAAAATATTTAAAGATTATAATGAAGGTTAAATTAAAAGATAGTTGAAAAAAAAATACGATAATGAATTCTTAGTTAATGAATCAATCAATTATCCCCAAGTTCGTCTAATAGATTCTTTAGGAACACAACTGGGAATATATTCATCTAATGATGCAATGAATCTTGCTTTAGAGGAAGGCTTAGACTTAGTTGTAATTAGTGATAAGTCAGATCCACCAGTATGTAAAATTATTGACTACGGTAAATATAAATTTAGTCAAGAAAAAAAAGCAAAGGAAGCAAAAAGAAAACAGCATACTACTCTTTTAAAAGAAGTTAAAATGCGCTATAAAATAGAAAGTCATGACTATAAAGTAAGAATTAATCAAGCATTACGTTTTTTGCAATCTGGCGATAAGGTAAAAGCAACTATAGTCATGAAAGGTAGAGAAGTACAACATACTAATTTAGCAATTGAGCTTTTAAATAAAATGGCAAATGACCTAAAGGATACTGCTAACATTCAACAATTACCTGTAAAAGATGGTAGAAGTATTATAATGATTTTAACTCCACATAAAAAATAAGAATAAAATATATCTTGCTTAAGTAGAGTATAGTACAATTGCAATAAGTATAATTAATAAAAATAACAAGGAATTCAATAATGTCTCGCTATAGAGGACCAAGGCTAAAAATCTTAAGAAGATTAGGAGAACTACCAGGATTAACCAGAAAACAAAGTAATAAAACATACCCAGCTGGTGAACATGGTCAACAAATACGTAAACCTTCAGAATATGCTTTACGTTTAGAAGAAAAACAAAAAATACGTTATAATTATGGTTTAAGTGAAAAACAGATGTTAAAAAACATCAAATTAGCAAAAAAGGTGCAAGGATCTACAGGTGTCATTTTATTACAAATATTAGAAATGAGACTAGACAATACAATATTTAGATTAGGCCTAGCCCCCACAATACCATCAGCTCGACAGTTGGTTAATCATAAACATGTATTAATTAACGATAAAATCGTATCTATTTGTAGTTATCAATGTAAACCAGGTGATGTTATAAAAATAAAAGATAAAAAATCATCTAACCAAATAGTAAAAAAACATTTTGAGAACCCAAGTTTAGCTAATTTACCCAATCACTTGGAAATAAATAAAGATACTTTAATAGGAAAAGTTAATGGCATAGTTGAAAGAGATTGGGTTGGCATACAGCTTAATGAACTACTAGTTGTTGAGTACTATTCTAAAAAATAATACTCTATGATTCATGTTTATCAAAATAAATAAGCAGAAATTAATTTGTCCACAAAAAATATTTTCACTGGGTTACCAATTATTTGGTTGTCTACTGGTGAGAGACCAAAAAACTCTACTACATAAAGTTTTTAAGTAAAAACCTTGATGATATAACCAATTATGTAAACTAGATTGACTTTTTGAGTTGTGCATTAAATACCTTTTTATAAAAATGTAGTTTTCTATTGAAGGTAATAATACAACATTGTCAAAAGATTTTTTATGCTGTTGATCTTTAAGAAAAAGCTCCAAGTTTGATACTGTAATTTGAGGATTTTTAGGTAAATTAATAGCAGAATTCTCTTCATAAAACGTACGCCAAGTATTGATAGCAGTATTATAATTAAGAAAAAAAGTATTGCTATTAGTATACTGGTTATTATTTTTGGTAAACTGAAAATTCTTAATTTGTGCATCTAAATTATTTTGAATATTAATTAAATTAATTTGATATAAAGGTTGTCCTTGAAAAAAATTATGACCATGGTTTTGCTTAGCATTAAAAGAAATATTTTTATATTTACTATATTGATAAAGTAAATTACTAACTTCTTTTAAATCGGGAATTAGTCTAAAATCTATCTTATTCAAATAGGAAGACTTAAGTCTGTTATATAAAAAAATACTAGAGGGTACAACTTCTATTTGCAAGTCACGAGTAGAATTAGCATTTTTATAATTAACGTAATTCTTATACTCGATAGCATCATTGTAATTAACAAATAACAAACATGTATAAGAGCTTTTATTATTAGAAGTAGTGAAAAATTTGCTAACTAAACTATTGTAAGTATTATTAAACATTTGAACATTAGATAAATAATCTGCAGATTCAGACATAATAATTTCATTGTTACTATTAATCAAAATGAATAAGGGTAATGAACTATTGACTAAAGCCAACCCGTGTTTGTCGAAAATCGACAGTAAAGCTTGCTTAAGATTCGAAAATTGTAGAAATTTAAAGTTCAGCAGCTTCAACCATACGTAATGTAAGTAAATATTACTATCATCCTTTGAGTTATGAACGATAGAATTATCACAACTTTTAATCTTAATATGTATTCTTCCATGAACTAATTCTTTACTAAACTTATGTAAAAAATTTCTGTTTTGATTCATATCATAAACAGATAAACCCATCATCTTTAATTTGCTTATGTAATTACTAGTAATTTTATTTGTGGGTGATAAAAAAACAGTTTCTTGTAAATATTTATTAACAAATCTCTGACATACATTGGGGGAAACTATTTCACTAAAAGGAAAATGAATTTCAGATGATTTTAAAGTTTTTTTAGAGTACTTATGATCAGAAGTAAATAAAATTAAATTGTTATTTATACTACGCTTTTTTATAAAAATATCAGAGTTTTTAAAATAACTTTTTTGTGGTAGCAAAAAACTCATGCACTGATTTTTTTGAGATGTCAAAAATGAATTAAAATTAGATAAAATCATTAAAGTTAAATATAGATAATAATTATAAACACTATACATTAAAGTATATAACAATACAGAGAATTAGAATAGAAGCTAACTCACTCATGAAAGATAACTGGATGGGCATTAATTTATATAATCCTGCAATAGTAATGGAACTGGTGGGACTTGAACCCACGTCCATGTTTGTAAAGACATTAAGTAACTATAGATAAGTAGTTCACGTTCTGAACCTTATATACTATTACTTATCTAGAAATTAATTCAAGAAAAGTCAATATTTTATTTCTATTTTCTGCTTAATTAATAACTAGAGCGAACTTTAGAAACTATAGATTGTATTTTGATGCTACGAACTATAATCGTGATAATTTATGCGTATACTAAATTTCTCGAAAAAGCTAATATATTATGTTTTGCAATTAATAAAAATAAATTATGACATTATATTTTATGCATAATGCAATTTTTAATAGAACTTAATATATACAAACATGTAGAAATCCTATCAGTCCCTCTTTAGTATTATAATTATTTAGTCACGAAATTACAATAAAAATATATTAATAAAATAATATAGGCAAGGAAGGAATTGAACCTTCGACAACCAAAGTCGGAATTTGGCACTCTATCCACTGAGTTACATGCCTCAATAAAAGAGTCACTTGTATTAAAAAATTATAACTCTAAAACTTCTAAAAAAGTACTAAAAAACAAAACTCTATCTAGCTTTGTATATACTTCTGATCTAAGTTACGTGAAATTTGAGCTTTAAGTATTTCTTTACCTAAATAAATTTTGTGTTCAGTAGAACAATTACGAATCTTAACATATTTCACAAGTAAAAATGCAACGGTGTCAAAATCATTTAGAGAAACAGAAAAGCAAACTGGATAAAAGCTTTTTTTTTAAGGAATTTTTTATCCTCGTAGTAATAAATTTCAATAATTGTTTTACTTACAATACGTATAATAAAATGACCATTATCCACAAAAATATGAAAAAAGTAATTTTTGGTACTATAATTTAACTATATTATATACAAATAAAATGTACTCAAAGTTTCGAGGAAATAAAAAATGCAAGACGCGATAAGCAACATTTTAAACAAATACGATATTACGGGAAAATATTTAGATAAAGATGGCATTCGAGAAATAAAAGAATACTTTAATACCGCGATAGATAGATTAACTATAACTAAAATAATAACAAGTAATTCATCTAAAATAGTCAAGGAAGCTGCAACTAGACTTTACCTCGAACAACCGGAGCTTTTAAGACCTGGAGGTAACTCTTATACTACGAGAAGATACGCAACATGCTTGAGGGATATTGATTACTATTTACGATATACTAGCTATTCACTCATTGCTGGCAATAATAATATTTTAGATGAAAGACTACTCGATGGCTTAAAAGAAACATATTCGTCGCTAGGTGTACCTGTTGGCCCAATAGTAAGAACAATAGAAATATTAAAAGATATTGTAATTAGTGAAGTAGAAACCCAAAATAACCAAGTAAATAATAAAGAGATTTTTAATACTTCATTTGACTATATAAGCTTGAATTTGAGTGAGCAAAATATATAATTAACTAATTACATATTTTAATGCTAGATATAATAAAATTAAATATAAAAGAAACTTGAATAACTTATACAACAAAATAATATTTCTCCGGAGAAAACTGAAATATGATTTCATGTTTTTAAACGCAAGTATATTGAGCTTTATGCTTGGTTTTTTTTTGCAAATATTCTATCAACCATACCAGCTCAAACAGGAGATTGGAATATCATGAGTGGATCAATAATTGTTACTTTCAATGAAATCATCAATAAAAATATTTACAGAAAGCAAAGACTTAATCAATTTGCTTTATTGCAATTATTAAATAATATAAAGATAGGTATTATATATGGATTATTTGTTGATGCATTCAAACTAGGTAGCTAACAACTGTAAAAAAAATCGAACTACTGTAATATCAAGAAATACAATAGTTCAATCTATTAATTTAATCTAGTAAGATACTAGATGAAAGAAATATCACTTAACATTCCTAAGAACAAAGCTGGATCACCAGCTTTTGGTTTTTGTTCTTGAGGTCTAAAACGGCGCACTGGACCAGACCAAGAAAGACGAGGCATAAATTGTTTAGGTAAAAAGCTATAATTTAAACGAGGAGTTTTTAAATTAAAAGGTACTTCACCTTTATTTCTTTGAAAAATAATTCTTCTTCTTTGGTAAGGAACAATATTTTCACCAAAATTTTCTAAGTATTCATCAGAATTTAGTAGACTATCAATAAAGTACTCTAAGCCCTTAGAACCAATCAAAACAGACCATGCTAACTTTTCTCTATTATTATAAACGTCCCTACCTAAAATACGCTGAACACAAATCTCAACAAATCGATAATTATTGTTCACATCATAATTTAGATATCTAAACTGAGAAGACATTATTAAACCCTTAATAAAATCTTTTATTGTAATTTGATTAAATCTCAGTTGGGATTCTGAAAAAGTTTGACGAGTAATTGATAATGTTTGATGTTCACTAAAAATTTGACGATAAGAAGCCCAAATTATTGCATCTATTTCTACAGAAGAAGGTAAATTTTCTGTTGTATAAAGCTTTGGTTGCTCTTCTCCAGCTAAATTTTCAAAACTATTTACTCTATGATTATGCGTAGATAAAGAATACTGTAAAAGAGGAATAGACATAAACAAATCTCCATCTTAATGTTAAATTAATAAAAGCAATTAGTAACTCCACGATACAATCGCGTAAAGTACAAAATTTTCATTCACGACAAGAATTCATAAAACAAATTTTATAACAATATTATACTTAAATTTACGTAAACACATTAAATTTATCTAAAAAAAGATAAATATGCTATCCTAAACTTAAACAGATTAATTCATTAAAACATCATGAACGAATTAAGTTTGGAACAAAAATTTAAAATAGCGATGTACATAAAAAAAATTCAAAGCTTAAGTAAAAACAAAACTAAAAAATATTTAATAAGAATACTAAAAGAAATGATGATTAAAGATAATCTCATCAAATATTTTATAAGAAAGTCTATAAACTAAATAAAATATTAAATAATATTAATTTGTTATGCATTTAGTGCATATATCTTTTATATTATGTCTTGATGCCAATAGACCAGCTAAAGAAATATAAAATAGTTGAAACATAAATATTCTCTTGAAGAGTATAAAAAGAAAATAATAAATTAAGGAGAGCTCAATGCTTGATGCATTTTCTAGAGTTGTAGTAAATTCAGATTCAAAAGCAGCTTACGTAAGCGGAAGTGACTTACAAGCGTTAAAAACATTTATTAATGACGGCAATAAAAGACTTGACGCAGTAAACTATATTGTTTCTAATTCTAGTTGTATTGTTTCTGATGCGATTTCTGGCATGATTTGTGAAAACCCAGGTTTAATTACTCCAGGCGGAAACTGCTATACGAACCGTCGCATGGCTGCTTGCTTAAGAGATGGAGAAATTATCTTAAGATACGTATCATATGCATTGTTAGCTGGAGATGCTTCTGTGTTAGAAGATCGTTGCTTAAATGGATTAAAAGAAACTTACATAGCTCTAGGTGTACCTACTAACTCTACAGTTAGAGCAGTATCTATCATGAAAGCAGCTGCAGTTGGCTTTGTCAACAATACTGCTTCTCAAAGAAAAGTAGATGTTGCTGAAGGTGATTGCTCAGCTTTAGCTTCAGAAGTTGCAAGCTATTGTGACAGAGTTGCTGCTTCAATCAGCTAAAAAAATAGAAGACTATTCAAATACTATATTCGAAGACTAAACTGAGGAGATAAAAATGAAATCAGTTATTACTACTACTATAAGCGCTGCAGATGCTGCAGGAAGATATCCTTCTACTTCTGATTTACAATCAGTGCAAGGAAACATTCAGCGTGCGGCAGCAAGACTAGAAGCTGCAGAGAAATTAGGTTCAAACCATGAAGCAGTTGTTAGAGAAGCTGGCGACGCTTGCTTCAGCAAATATGGATACCTAAAAACTCCTGGAGAAGCAGGAGAAAATCAAGAAAAAATCAGTAAATGCTATAGAGATATTGATCATTACATGAGACTAATTAACTATACTTTAGTAGTTGGTGGTACAGGTCCTCTTGACGAATGGGGCATCGCAGGGGCTCGTGAAGTTTATAGAACTTTAAACCTTCCTAGTGCAGCATACGTAGCATCTTTTGTATTTACAAGAGATAGACTATGTGTACCTAGGGATATGAGTGCACAAGCAGGAGTTGAATTCAGTTCAGCACTAGATTATTTAATTAATTCTCTAAGTTAAGTAAGTACAAAAAAATAGAGTTTTAGATTCTTAAGAATCTAAAACTCTATTTTTTTTTCGACGGAAGTTATATTATGAATTAAGACTAATAAATTATGATATTAATTATAAAAACAAAAACTATCTTAATAAAAAATGAACATATCCTCAATAGAAAATAACTTAATTAATGCATCATTTGCTTTATTAATTTTAGGACTGATTAGCTACTGGTGGAATTTAACATTGAGTCCGTATAATACCATTATTTCTTTATGTAATATCTTAACAATTCTCATTAACTTAATTATTGCTTCATCCTTAATATTAAGATGGATTGAAAATAAGTACTTTCCTTTAAGCAACTTATATGAATCACTAATTTTTCTTGGTTGGTCTATCACTTTTTTACAAATTTTTATAGAAAATAAAACGAAAAACAAATTTATAGGTCCAATTACAATACCGATTGTATTATTTATTATAGGTTTTGCAACAATATCTGTACCTAATGAATTAAAACTAGCATCTCCGCTAGTACCAGCATTAAAATCCAACTGGTTAATGATGCATGTAACAGTAATGATATTAAGTTATGGTACACTCATTACCGGCTCATTATTATCGTTTTTGTTACTTATAATATCAAATAGCAAAACTTTACAAATAGAAGGAAACTCTAGTCCTAGTAGTAAAAAAATTTTACTTAAATATCAACTCCAAAATGCAAATAAAATTAGCAATAACCTAAATAGACTTAAGTTAGTGCAATTAATAGACAATCTTAGTTATCGCATTATAGGATTTGGATTTCCTTTACTAACTATCGGTATTATTTCTGGAGCAGTATGGGCAAATGATGCGTGGGGAACATATTGGAGCTGGGATCCCAAAGAAACATGGGCTCTAATTACTTGGATAATATTTGCAATATACTTACATTCTAGAATAAATAATAAATTAGAAGGTAAAAAACCTGCAATGATAGCTTCTTTAGGATTTATTATAATATGGATATGCTATTTAGGAGTTAATTTTCTAGGTAAAGGCTTACATAGCTACGGATGGTTGAACACTTAATATATCTTATATAAATGAAAAAAATAATTTATTTCAACTATATTATATATAGTTAATAGTTATAGTAAAACATTAAGGTATTATCAATGAACAACATTTGGTCTGCAAAAATTGCAGCTGTTATGATAATTTGTAATTTATTAAGTATAGGAATTGGTAGGTATGCTATAAAAATGAGAAGCTTAGGACCTTCTTTATTAGGGATAGAAGGACTTGGGCTTCCAGAATTACTGGCTACAACAAGCTTAGGACATGTTATTGGTGCTGGAGCAATTCTAGGCTTAAGAAGCATACAATATTTATAATAATTAAAAGGCTTAATATTAAGCCTAGACAAATTTATTAGTTGTGAGGTGAAGAGTACTCATAAAATTTACCTATTTTACGAAACTTTTCATACCTTCTTTTCTTTCTGTCTGAATTAGATAATATTAATAATCTAGATAGCTCCATATCAAGCTTAAACTTCAAATACTGAGAAGCTTTATCAGGATCTGCTTGTGATCCTCCCAATGGCTCTTGTATCACGTGATCAACGATACCAAGCAACTTTAGATCTGAAGACGTAATTTTTAGTGACTCTGCAGCTGTAGGTGATTTAGTACTATCTTTCCATAAGATTGCTGCACAAGCTTCTGGAGTAGCAACTGTATAAACTGCATATTCAAGCATAAGAATTGAATCTCCTACGCCTATACCTAAAGCTCCGCCAGAACCTCCTTCTCCAATCACTGTACAAATAATTGGAACACTAAAAGAAAACATTTCTCTTAGGTTTACAGCTATAGCTTCTCCTTGACCCAATTCTTCTGCTTTAATACCTGCCCAAGCACCAGGCGTATCAATAAATGTTAATATCGGAAAATTAAATTTATTAGCATGTTGCATTATTCTTAATGCTTTACGATAACCTCCAGGAGAAGCCATACCAAAATTTCTAACAACATTTTCTTTCGTGTCTCTTCCTCTTTGATGACCTACAAAAACAACCGATCTTGAATTAAAAGAAGCAATACCACTAATTATTGCAGAATCATCTGTTCCTCCCCTGTCACCATGTAACTCAACCCAAGTGTCCATAATATTTGAGATATAATCTAAAGTAGTTGGTCTGTCTGCTTGTCTAACTAAATGAAGTTTTTGTAGAGGAGTAAGCGAAGCAAAAATATAATATTTTATTTGGTTTACCTCTACATAAAGATTGTCAATTTCTTCTTTAATATTAGTTAAGTTATTTATATGCTCGGAGGATATAATTATTTTATGTAATTGATCTAATTGAAATTCAAATTCTAAAATAGGCTTTAAAAAATTGAGAGTCAATACTTTTCTAGAAACCATAATTGATAAAAAATAATTTATTATTAGTTGAATTTAGACTGTTCATCTGAAACAAAAAGATAACTTTAATTTTAGAATAAATATCTGGCAAAAATTAAAGTTATTGATTCTATTAACAAATTGCATAAAGTAGATGAGTTATAGATTAATAGTAAAATTTCATCAGATATATAAATACCATTTTTTAGTAACAAGTAAAATAAACTAAAAAATCTTGGGTCATCAAATCTTTGAGAAATTCTTGTTGTCGATCTTATCAAGTCATCATAGCTTATACCCTTATAACCTTTAATATAAGAATTAGGAGTTATAAAATTTGATATTTGAAAGCAACCTTTATAATGAGCATAGATCGAGTCGTTTGATTTATTTATACTTATAACTATATCATTAAATAAACCTATTTGATTAGCCTCAAAAATAACGTCTCTCGGGATCAAAATTTTAGAAGAGTTAATTTTTAATAAAATAACTACTTTGTTCATATGCAAGTTAATGCGATGGATTTCACCTACTTTAACACCCTTGTAATTAACGCATGTTCCTTCTTTTAAACCATAAGCATCATTAAATTCTATAAACAAAAAATAACCGTTTTTAGTCATATTTTTTAAAAAAAAAACAATAGGTAACATAAAAAAAAAGACTATAAGTATAGCTAAAAACATTTTAGGATATTTCCATTTATTAGCATACCATTTATTAAAATCTAACATATAAAATATACCTTAAAATGGTAATTATAAAATTTACTAGCTATCTATTAAAAGATTTCTTTCTGAGAAAGAACAAGCGATTTATGTAAATAATTTTCTAAATTAGCGCAAGGATTAATAAAACTCAATAAAGATAAAAATTTATAAGTTTGGTTAATATATTTAGACATACTAATAATATTACCTCGTTGATAAATAGAAGAAGTTATGTAAATACTAGACGAAGCTATAACATACAAGTTCACAAATTCAGAAATAATATAAGTAAAAAGTAATGAAGGAATAAATAAATTGTAGAAAGGTGTAGTGAATTTTGTTGAATGCATCTTAAGACTCATCAAATTAACCTTAAATATACCTTCAGTTTGAACAATGTTAATACCTAAAACCTTAAAGTCTTTGACTAATGTGATTTGCTCGACAAGATTTAAATAATAGGGAATAGTAATACAGATATCAATATTCTTCGCTAAGCTTTCAATTTTTTTACTTAGTTCGAGTATTTGTTTTTTACTGAGATAAATACTTTTATCATAAAAAAAGTCATAATTACCTATCTCAACTAAATCTGCTCCTAATAAAAATTCATTACATATATCAATTGAATCAATAGATGATATACAAATAGAAAGGCTGGAAAATGATTTCAATACTTTGACTAACTTAGTATTGGAGGCTACATCTAAATAGGTTGCATTAGATAACTCTACTGCTTTAACTATTTTAACAACTTGTTGAAAATTAGCATTATTCATACTTGTAATAGCTTTTAAAGTTGATTTAGTTTGAAATACTTTTTGCAAACGGTTATTAAATAATCTCATACAAGTACAATATTTTCATTTTTAAAATTAATACAAAATTATTACCTAGAAATAAATAATGTAATTTAAATCTGAGTAATGATTAAAAAATGTACTGAAACAGAATTAATACGTTAAACCCATACTACGCGTAGTTTCAGACCCTAAATAAACCCTAACACTGAGAAAATCAGTAGGACATGCAGTTTCACATCTTTTACAACCAATACAATCTTCTGTTCTCGGGGCAGAAGCGATTTGACCAGCTTTACAGCCATCCCAGGGAACCATTTCGAGAACATCACAAGGACATGCACGCACACATTGAGTACACCCGATACAAGTATCATAAACTTTTACACTATGAGCCATATGGTTTTAACTATTCCTATAATTTGATTGATTATTTTTACTTAATAAAATAAATAAGCAATTAGAAATAATATACTATAAAATTTTGTTTGAGCATAATAATCATTATAATATGTTACAAAAAATTTTATACTCATCTATTTAACAATACTTGCATAAGAAGAAAGCTCTATATCAGTAAAAGGAGTATTTTTTTCAGATGGAGGAACAATTTGCCAAAAATAATTTATATAATAATCCCACTGATCTAGAATTTTTCTCGCTTTTAAGCTTTTTGTTTTTATTTCATATAATTCAATTAAGTGTAATAATTGTTCTTCAGCTTCTTTTGTCAAAACTTTCTTAACTTCTACTATTTCAGAGTTAACTCTAGACATAAAATCATTTCCTTCATCGAGAAAATAAGCTAATCCTCCAGTCATACCTGCAGCGATATTACGACCTGCTAAACCTAAAACTACAACTAAGCCACCAGTCATATATTCACAAGCATGATCGCCAACTCCTTCTATAACTGCTGATGCTGCAGAATTGCGTACCGCAAATCTTTCTCCAGCTTGACCATTCACAAATAAATAACCTCCAGTTGCACCGTAAAGACATGTATTGCCAATTATTGCAAAGTTAGATGATTCGTTTTTGTATTCTAAATAAGGAGAAATCACAACTTCTCCTCCATTCATACCTTTACCAACATAATCATTTGCTTCTCCAACTAAACTTAAATACATTCCATTACAAATAAAAGCTCCAAAACTCTGTCCAGCTGTGCCCAAAAAATTAATTTGCAAACTACCTCTAAAACTTCGTTCACTATATTCTTTAGCAATAAAACCAGATATTCTTGCACCTATTGACCTATCTATATTAGAAACTTGAATATTTTTAGTAAAATTCAGTTCAGAATTAATTGCATTAAGAAACTTATGGTCACTCAGAATATCATCATCTAAGACATTTCCATTACTATGTGTAAAATTATCAAACTTCAAAATTTTATTAGAATCTTGATAATTCAATATAATACCTAAATCCAAATTATTGGTTTTTAAAACTGCTGTATTATTAAATTTAAGTAAACTAGTTAATCCAACAATGTTTTTTAAACTTTCGTAACCTAAATCAGCTAAAATAAATCTAACTTCTTCTGCCATGTAAGTGAAAAAATTTACTAAATCACCAGGTATACCGGGATATCTATTTCTTAAATCTTGTCTTTGTGTTGCAACACCCACTGGGCAATTATTGGTGTGACAAATTCTAGCCATTACGCATCCAGTTGCAATCATAGCAATTGTGCCAAAACCAAACTCTTCTGCTCCCATTATAGCTGCTAAGATTATATCTTTACCAGTTCTTAAACCACCATCGACTCTCAAAAGAACTCTATTCCGTAATTCATTCTCAACTAATGTTTGATGTACCTCCGTAAGACCTAGTTCCCAAGGTATACCAGCATGCTTTATTGAACTTAAGGGAGATGCACCAGTACCTCCATCATGACCTGATATTTGTATTACATCAGCATTACCTTTAGCAACACCTGCGGCAATAGTTCCTATACCTACAGAAGCAACTAATTTGACAGATATTTTAGCATCAGGATTAATTTGATGCAGGTCAAATATTAGTTGAGCTAAATCTTCTATTGAGTAAATATCATGATGGGGAGGAGGTGAAATCAATGTAACTCCAGGTTTACAATTTCTTAAAGTAGCAATATAAGGACTAACTTTTTTACCAGGTAATTGGCCTCCTTCTCCTGGTTTTGCGCCTTGAGCTATTTTGATTTCTAATTGCTTAGCGTTCACTAAATATTCAGGTGTAACTCCAAAACGACCAGATGCTATTTGTTTGATGGCAGAACTAGCAATATCATTATTCTTCAATCCCTTAATATGAGGAAAAATTTTTGAAACACCAGAATCATTAACATCAATAATTTCTTTAAATCGAACAGGATCTTCACCACCTTCACCAGAATTAGACTTACCACCTATACGATTCATTGCTATTGCTAAAGTTTCATGAGTTTCACGGGATAAAGCACCCAAGGACATGCCACCAGTACAGAATGTACTTAATATATCTTCTATTGACTCAACATTTTCTATACTTATAGGTTCTCTACCACTAGATATTAATAATAAATCCCTTAAGTTTGCAGGATCTCTATCTTGAAGTAAAGTTCTATATTTTGTGTACAATGAAGAATCTGAGTTACGAACTGCTTTATGCAGCGTTTTTGACATTTCGGGATTATTAACATGATATTCTGCACCAGGTCTATACTGTACATAACCTAAATTAACTAACTTTTTAGGTAATTCAGTAACAAAAGCAGTCTTATATGTCAGTAATGTTTGCTGGAATAAATCTTTACTATTAATACCACCAAGTCTAGAAGTAGTATTTAAAAAACATAGATCAACGATATCATTACCTAAACCTAATATTTCAAAAATTTGTGCACCATGATAACTTGAAATTAAACAGATACCTATTTTTGATAAAATCTTCAACAAACCTTTTTCTATTGCTTCACGATAATTATTTTGCGAATCTTGAATAGTTATATTAGGTAATTTACCATTAGCCATCAGCTTTTGAGTTTTTGAATTTTTCCACCAATGACGCACAGTTAAAAATGCAAGATAAGGACATACAGCACTAGCACCATATCCTATTAAACATGCAAAATGGTGGGTGTTCCAACATTGACCAGTCTCAACAATTAACGTTACTTTGTGCCTTAAGCCTTTTGAGATTAAATAATGATGCACAGAACCTACGATTAGTAGAGGAGGAATAAAAATGTAGTTTTGATCTAAACATTCTGTACGATCTGTTAAAATAATTAAACTTACTCCATTATTTACTTCCATGAAACAATTTTTACAAATTATTTTTATCTGACTATCAAAGCTAAATATAGAAGAATTTAATTCAAAAAAAGTGTTTACATAAGTAACTTTAAAGATATCTTCAGAGATCAATAAAAGTTCTTGCTCATTAATAATTGGAGAATTAATTGTAATTGATCTAGCCATGTTTTCATTAGGGTCTAAGTAGTTTCCTTTAGGCCCAATATGCGTAATAAGAGACATAACCAAGCTTTCACGTAGAGGATCAATAGCAGGATTTGTTACTTGAGCAAATCGTTGCTTAAAATAGTCATAGATAAGATGAGGTTTTGTTGATAGAACAGCTAAAGGTATATCATCACCCATACAAAAAGTAGGTTCCTTAGCAGAACTAGCCATATGCTCTATAACTAATTCAACGTCTTCATTAGAATAACCATAAGCAGTATGTAAACGAGAAATTGAATTTAAATTACTTGATATACTCCCTAATTCATAAGGTTGATAATCAATATTTTTTCTTTGGTTAGATAACCAAGATCCATAAGGCAGTTTGTTAGCAATTGCTTTCTTAATAACTAAGTTTTCTAAAACTAAATTATTTATTAGGTCCACAGAAATCATTTGACCAGGACCCAAACGTCCTTTGTGAAGAATATTTCCAAAGTCATTACTTAAAATACCTGCTTCAGATGAAAGATTAATTAAACCATCAGAAGTAATAAAGTATCTAGCTGGTCTTAGTCCATTTCTATCTAGTGTTGCACCAACTTTTTCACCATCAGTAAAAACAACTAAAGCAGGTCCATCCCAAGGTTCTTGTAAATTACTGTAAAAATCATAAAAATCACGCACTTCTGGAGAGCAGGCAAGAAGAGGCTGATTATTATGTGCTTCTGGAATAAGAATCATCAAAGCTTCTTCTGGATCTTTGCCCGAATGTATTAATAACTCAACAACAGCATCTAAATTAGCTGAATCACTATTAAACAAATTTGTAATAGGAACTAACTCCTCAGCATAATTTCGCCATAAACCTTCCTTAAACAAAGGCTCCCTAGATTTAGTCCAATTTAGATTACCTAGTAAAGTATTAATCTCACCATTATGAGCAACACATCTCATAGGTTGAGCTAATGACCATTTAGGCATAGTATTGGTACTAAATCTTCTATGATATAATGCAAAATTACTAATATACTGCTCATCTTGTAAATCTAAGTAATACTGAGATAAAGTTTCTGCACGCACCATACCTTTATAAGTAATAATACTAGAAGAGAAAGAGCAAATATAAAAATCTTTATATATCTCAGGACTTGAATTGCTTAGAACTTTCTCCACTTTTTTACGAATAACGAATAGTACACTATCTAATTTAGGTTTATTAAAGTTATTACAAGAAATTAAACATTGTACAACAGATGGTTCAGTACTTAAAGACTTAATACCTAAAACTTTAGAGTTAGTAGGTACAATACGCCACTTCATAATCTTAAAATTATATTGACCTAAAATCCATTCAAAAACTATTTTGATATCCTCAACATATTTAGGTGAAACAAATACCATTGCAACTGCTAGCTTATTTTTGGAATATTGAGATAAATAATCTGAAGACGACATTAGTAAATCCCATGGTATTTGGGTAGTAATTCCAGAACCATCACCTGACTGACCATCGGAACTACAACCACCTCTGTGCTCCATGCATTCTAAAGACTTTAGAGCACTGGATACAATTTTACGTGATGGGGCATGATTAATTTGAGCAACAAAACCAACTCCACATGCATCTCTTTCGTTTATTGCATATGGAAAACCTAAGAAACAACCAAGCTTATTAGTAGACTTTTTTGATACTTGCATATATAACTTTAAAATAATAATAAAAATACAGCAACGAAACAGAGTAATATAATTAATTAGTAAAAAAATTAACTATACTTAAATAAATAAACGAAAATATGAGTAAATTTGTAAATATATAAAACTATTATCTTTATAGTATTGCACATATTTTCATAAAACGTACAAATTAAACAAAAAAGTATTAACAATATCATTAATTAAATGCAAAAAATTTATTACAAAAACAAGATTGACTTAAAAAGTATTACATACAAAACGGAAGAACTCTTAGAGATTGTAAGCAATAGATATAAAATTACAATACAAGTTGCAAATAGAGCCAAAAGAAGAAAATATGAAGATATTGATATAATTGATGATCCTCTTAATAAACCAATTATAAAAGCTATAATCGAAATGGTTGATGAAATAACAGAGCCAGAAATACTAGAAGAGTAATTTTTTTCAGAAAAAAAATAATTTAATATTTTGTAATAAAAAATCTGTGTAATTATTATAATATGGTGTTAATAATAAAATAAAAAAAGACTCTTTTAACAGAGAGATAAAGTAGGAGAAGAAATATGCTGGACGCATTTGCCAAAGTGGTAGCTCAAGCCGATGCAAGAGGTGAGTTTTTAAGCAATAAACAAATTGAAGCTCTTGAAACGATAGTAAAAGAAGGTAATAAAAGACTAGACACTGTAAATAAAATTAACTCTAATGCTTCTGCAATTGTTACTAATTCAGCAAGATCATTATTTGCTGAACAACCTCAATTAATTCAGCCTGGTGGTAATGCTTACACGAGCAGAAGAATGGCAGCATGTTTAAGAGACATGGAAATAGTTTTAAGATATGTGAGCTATGCAATGATTGCTGGTGATTCAAGCGTTCTTGATGATAGATGCTTAAATGGTCTTAGAGAAACTTACCAAGCTTTAGGAACACCGGGATCATCAGTAGCAGTAGCTATACAAAAAATGAAGGAAGCTTCTATAAGCTTAGTTAATGAAGTAAATGGGGTGCCTAATGGAGATTGTAGCTCACTAATCTCAGAATTAAGTATATACTTTGATAGAGCAGCTACAGCAGTAGTATAAAAAAATAAATACTTAAGACAAGAGGTAATACATCTAATTTAAGGAAAAAGATATTATGAAAACGCCTATTACAGAAGCAATAGCATCAGCAGATAGTCAAGGAAGATTTTTAAGTAATGGAGAATTACAATCAATAAATGGACGTTATCAAAGAGCATCAAAAAGTTTAGAAGCAGCTAAAGCTTTAACATCTAACGCACAAAGGCTTATTACAGGATCTGCACAAGCAGTTTACACAAAATTTCCTTATGTGACGCAAATGCCAGGTCCAACTTACGCTTCTAGTGCAATAGGCAAAGCGAAGTGTGCGAGGGATATAGGATACTACCTAAGAATGACAACTTATTGCCTCGTAGTTGGTGCAACTGGACCAATGGATGAATATTTAGTTGCTGGACTAGAAGAAATTAATCGCAGTTTTGAACTATCTCCGAGTTGGTACATAGAAGCTATAGAATATATTAAAAATACTCATGGATTGTCAGGACAAGCTGCTAACGAAGCAAACACTTACTTAGATTATGCAATTAACGTACTGAGTTAGTTACAAATTATACCGATAGTAATAGTAGAGAAAAAAATGAATTTAACATATCAATAAAGTTATTAAATTCATCATAAAAATAATTAAAATATGATCTTTAATTATTTTTGATTCAGTAAACTTTCAGCCTAGCAAAATATTAAAAATTATCGATTCTAGTAAAACTTAGATTAACTAATGAAACATAAAATAAATAATTTTATATGTATAAACAAACAATTTGTCCTATTGTACTAATGATTTTAGATGGCTGGGGATATTCGAAAAATACTAAAGGTAATGCAATAAGACTAGGAAATACTCCAAATATAAATAAAATATTCAATAACAATGATTTAGCTCTTTTAAGTGCGTCTGGGAAAGATGTTGGTCTTCCTGAAAATCAAATGGGAAACTCTGAAGTAGGACATACGGTGATAGGAGCGGGTAGAATTATTAATCAAGATTTAGTAAAAATACAAAAGTCAATACAAACAAAATCATTTTTCAAGAACAAAGTACTTCACAGAATTTACAATGAAGTACAGAAAAGAAAATCTAAACTACATGTTATAGGCTTATGTTCCGATGGAGGAGTTCACTCTCATATCAACCATCTATTAGCAATTATAGAAATGATAAATCAAAATGATAAAAAAATTGATGTACATTTACACTTAATTACCGATGGAAGAGATACTAAACCAGAAATTGCTATAAAATTCCTAAACATTATAGAGGAAAAAATTAGCAATCAAAACAACATTAATATTTCTACAATAAGTGGTAGATATTATAGTATGGATAGAGATTGTAGATGGTCAAGAACGGAAAAAGCATATAAAATACTAACTGAACAAACAAACGGAAGTCAGAAATGTAATTATCATCAAATTATACAAAATTTTTATGAACAAGGTATATCAGATGAATTCATACCACCAACAAAAATAAATAATTCAACAATAGATGATAACGACGGAGTGCTTTTTTTTAACTTTAGACCTGATAGAGTCAGACAGCTAATACAATCATTAGCTAAACCAAATTTCAAGGGCTTCAACACAAAAAAAATAAATAACTTATTATTTACTACTTTTACAGAATACGATCCAGCATTAAAAGTACCCGTAATATTTTCATCCCCAAGCTACAAAAATTTTCTAGGTGAAATAATATCAAAAAACAATATTAAACAGCTCAGGTTAACTGAAACAGAGAAATATGCGCACGTAACTTACTTTTTTAACGGCGGAATAGAAGAACCTTTTCCTGGTGAAGATAGAGAATTAATACCCAGCCCCAAAGTAACTACTTACGACTTAAAGCCTGAAATGTCGGCATACAATATTACAACTAGCCTGATAGATGCTTTGAATAAAAATGTATATAAATTAATAGTTGTTAACTATGCAAATCCAGATATGATAGGGCACACTGGAAATTTAAAAGCAACTATAAAAGCTGTCGAAGTCGTAGATACTTGTATAGGTAAAGTACTAAAAAAAATAAAAGAACAAAGAGGTACATTAATTATCACCGCAGATCACGGAAATGCAGAATATATGATAGATAGAAACGAACAACCATGTAAGTCTCATAGTACTAACTTAGTACCTTTTGTGATAGCAGGAAATAATAACAAATACACTTTGGCTTCCAAAGGAAATTTGGCTGATATAGCGCCAACTATATTAGATATATTAAAAATAAATAGGCCCACAGAAATGACTGGAAAATCACTAATCACAAAAAACAAAAAAGAAATTTCAATGGAATACAATAATGTTTTTTTATAATATAAAAATTAAAATAATATGTATAATATCAGTAACAAAAACGCAAAAATCAAGTAAAATACCTGTAAAAGTGACAGCACTATACGAAGGATCTCATACAAAATTAATACAATATCAAATTAGCTCTTTGACAAATATGGAAAGCTTACAGAGACAAGAAATTTATGTAGAAAAAAAAAACTTAGGTACATCTGGTTAAAAAACTCTTTGTATACAAATATAACATTTGCAAGATCATTATGGAAACTTATAAATAAAAGAGCCATTATAAATAAGATCAAAGATCATAGACCTATTGGTTTGTCTTTCATTGAATACCAAATAGACATTAACAAAAAGGTTCACGAAATATATTATTGCTATTGTAAAGACTTTGAAAACATATTAAAGATAAAAAAACCTATATGGGGACGAAGATACAAAATACTTAATTCAAAGAACTATAACATTGTAATACAAGAATTTTTTTCACCAGGCATTATACTTTAAACAATATTTATTACAAAAACAAATGATCAATTTATTCTCATACAACTCTATCAACAAACACAAAGACATCATAAAAAAAATCAATTCAATGCATGGACATATGAAAATTTACTCAGATGTACTATTAGCAAAACAAACTACAAAACTGAAGAATATGATAAAATCTTATGACATTAAAAATAAGGAGATTTTGATAGAAGCATTTGCTACATTAAAAGAAGCTATTTTTCGTGCAACCAACTTAGAACTTTTTGATGTACAATTATTAGGTGGCATTACATTGGATAAAGGCAATATAGCAGAAATGAAAACAGGAGAAGGAAAAACTTTAGTAGCTTTATTACCTGCATACCTTAACAGTTTACTAAATAAAGGAGTACATATTATAACAGTAAATGATTATTTAGCTGAAAGAGACGCGACTTTGGCAAAGAAAATTTTTTCTTATCTGAACCTTGAAATTGGTTTAATTACACAAACAAAAACTAGTCTAGAAAGAAAACAAGAGTACCAATGCGATATCACTTATATAACAAACAGCGAACTAGGCTTCGATTACCTTAGAGATAATATGGCTATACATCAAAACGATATCATACAAAAAGGATTTCATTATGCGATCATAGACGAAGTTGACTCAATTTTAATAGATGAAGCTAGAACACCATTAATAATTTCAGGAGCTACAAAAATACAGAAAGTATTTTATCGTAATGCTGAAGAAGTCTCAAAAACATTACAAAAAAATATTGATTATAATGTTGAAGAAAAATCTAAGAGTATTATTTTAACAGCCATAGGTATACATAAATGCGAAAAAATATTGAATATAGATAATTTATACGATATTAAAAATCCTTGGATAAAATATATTATTAATTCACTAAAATCGAAAGAATTATTTTTAAAAAATAGAGATTACATAATAAAAGATAACCAGATTACAATAGTAGATGAATTTACAGGTAGAATAATGAATGGAAGAAGGTGGAGTGATGGGCTTCACCAAGCAATAGAAGCAAAAGAAGAAATAAAAATTGAAGCAGAAAACAAAACTTTAGCATCAATCACATATCAAAATCTATTCTTATTATATAAGAAATTATCAGGTATGACCGGTACGGCTAAAACAGAAGAAGAAGAATTCAATAATATATATAAAATGAACGTAGTTAGTATACCAACAAATAAAAAATGTCTTAGAAAAGATATGCCTGACTTAGTGTACAAAAATGAGTACGTTAAGTGGCAATCTGTTGCGAATGAATGTCTAGATATGTATAAGATAGGCAGACCTACATTAATTGGAACTACTAGCATTAACAAATCAGAACTGTTATCAAAAATGCTGCAAGAACTAAAAGTACCACATAATCTACTTAACGCAAAACCAGAAAATATAGCACAAGAATCAACAATCATACTAGAAGCAGGAAGAAAAAATACTATAACAATCGCGACAAATATGGCGGGAAGAGGAACAGATGTAATTCTAGGAGGAAATAAAGAAAAAATTATAGAGCAAGAAATAAAAAAATATATAAAAAAAGCATTTGGAAACAACAAAAACACAATTAAGGAAGACTTAAATGATACTGAAATTAATTCTATCATAAAAAAAATAAAATTTTACTCTGTCGATAGTACAAATAAAGACATGAAAGATGAAAAGTTTATAACACTCAGTGTAGTGTATAACGAATTAAAACAAAAATATGAAAAACTATGTGGGACTGAGAAAGATCATATACTAAAATTGGGCGGACTATACGTAATTGGTACAGAAAGACATGAATCAAGGCGTATAGACAACCAGCTTAGAGGGAGATCGGGTCGACAAGGGGATAAAGGAACATCAAGATTTTTTTTAAGCTTACAAGATAACCTATTCAGAATATTCGGGGGCAATAAAATAGAAAATATAATTAACAGCTTAAATGCTGAGAATAATGAACCAATAGAATCAATATTATTAACTAAAAGTCTAGATAGTGCACAGAAAAAAGTTGAAGCTTATTTTTACGATATAAGAAAACAGCTTTTTGAATATGATGAGGTAATTCATAACCAAAGAAAGGCAATATACAAAGAAAGAAGAAAAATACTAACTCATGTATTTACTAGAGATTGTATAATAGAATACGGTGAACAAACAATAAAAGAAATGCTAAATATTTACTTCAAAGACAAAAAGAAACAACAAATTTTAATAGAAATAGTAAAATTATTAAATATAAAAATTAATACAAATAAATTGTCAAAAATGAGTTTGATTGAGCTAAAAAGTTACTTCAATGAACAACTAAGAATAAGCTATGATCTTAAAGAAGTTTATTTAGAACAGCTAAGACCAGGACTAATAAGACAGTTAGAGAGATATTATTTACTACAACAAATAGACCAAGCATGGCAAGAACATATCGACAAAATGAGTTTGCTAAAAGAATACATTGGATGGAGAAGCTATGGACAACAAGATCCTTTAGTAGAATATAAAAATGAGGCATTTAATTTATTTATCAACATGATTACTTATATAAGGCAAACCGTAATATACCTAGTTATGAGATCTAGGCTAGTAATAGAGGTATAAGATTGACATTTTACTTAAAATAATCTATATTACTCACGGGTAAGAGAAAAAAACCAAAAGTAAACGCCCCCATCGTCTAGAGGCCTAGGACATCTCCCTTTCACGGAGGTAACGGGGATTCGAATTCCCCTGGGGGTACTAAAGTCGTATTAAAAACATGAATTTGAAGCAAGTTTATATAACATACAATTCATTGTAAAAAAATAAATAAATACATACAATATCTACTCTAAAGTAGCAAACTTCATCCTACGACAAAAAGTTTTAATAGAACCCATTAAGTCTATTGTCGGGTCACTCATATAACCAGAAAATATTTTTGTAAAAGCACTACCAACGACTATACCGTTTATACCGACCTGAGATTGCATAATCTTTTTAACTTGATCTGGATTCGAAACACCAAAACCCAGCATAATCATTTTACTACTTTTCATCATAATTTGCTTAGATGCATAATTAATATTCATATCAATTGAATCTCTAATACCTGTCACACCAGTGCTGCTAACAAGATAAAGACAACCAGGAGATTTGTCTACAATACTAGAAATTCTATCACTAGAACTCGTAGGCGATATAAATAATATTAATTCTATTCTATATATTTGACATACTGTTGACATGTAATCTGATTCTTCTAAAGGTAGATCTGGTATGATAAGACCTCTTACTCCTAATTTAGAGATTATAGCAATAAATCTTTTTATGCCCTTAACTAGAATTGGATTGTAATAGGTAAATATAATAACTGGAGTATTTATCTTTAGATAAATTTTGTCTAATATTTCTATAACTTTATCGATATTTACGCCATTTTTTATAGCAACCTTAGAAGCTTCCTGAATTAAAGGACCATCTGCTAAAGCATCAGAATAAGGTATTCCTAATTCAATAAGATCTGCACCTTCTTGATCAAGAATGTAAATAGCCTGTAAAGTTAAATCAATATTTGGATAACCAGCAGTAATAAATGGTATAAGTGAGCAAGCTGATTTTTTAGAATTTTGAGACAAAACATTTGAAATGTAATTCATAAATATCCTAATTAATTAAAATAGAAATTATTTGCTTTAAATAAGTGGGTTGCCCGGGACTCGAACCCGGAACTAATCGGTTAAAAGCCGAGTACTCTACCATTGAGTTAGCAACCCATCTTACTAAATTAATAACATAATATATAAATTACCACAACTATTGTAAGTATAATATGTCAACCAAAACACTACAAAAGCTAAAAAAATGTATTGAAAATTTTACAAAAAAGAAAGAAATAAAATCTATCTTAGTAGCTCTCTCTGGAGGTCAAGACTCTATATTATTAATAAAAATTCTAGAAAATTTAAACGCATTTTATAAAAAAGAACTCAAAATATCGTATATTCATATAGATCATCAATGGAAAAATGATAGCAATAAGCAAATTAAACATATAGTTAACTACATCAAGTCAATACACAAAAAGGTTGTTATTTATCAGATTTATCAAACCAATATATCAGAAAACGAATGTAGAAAACAAAGATACTATATACTTAAACAACATGCAATAAAATATAAATATAAATTAATTATAACGGGACATAATAAAACAGATAAAATAGAAACTTTTTTACAAAGTATTCATAGAGGATCTGGAATAGAAGGTTTAACTAGCTTAACAATTCACAATAGAATAGATAGTCAAGTATTTATCCTAAGACCTTTACTTAGCATTGATAAAGAAAATATATATTGGTTATGTAAAAAACTCCACTTACCGATATGGTCCGACAGTACAAATTATATATATCAAATTAGAAGAAATAGAATTAGATATGAACTATTGCCCTATTTAAAAAATTTTTTAAATGACAAAGTAAAAGACAATATAATATCTCTAGTTAAACACTACCACTATGAAAATGAATATATAAAACAAAATATCATTAAACTTTACTTAAAAAGTAAACATGAACTAAGGATAGCGATCAATCATAAATTAATATCAAAACATAATTTCAATTTACAAATAAGAACAATACAAATGTTTTATCTACATAATTTTCAATTAAATTTTGATAGCAAAAAAATTATCAAAATTATTACAAGAATCAATAAAAATTTTCATAAGATAAAAATAATCTTAGAAGATGCAGGTTTTATACACACACTAAACAAAACATGGCTTTATGTGGAAATTAAAAGATAAATAATTTTCATTAAAATTTATACTAAATAAGAAAAAAATTAGAAAGAAATACTATAATTAATATATAAAAAATTATTTTAGTTTAATAAATATAAATAACAGATAAAGTGAAAGGAATCAAATTATGATTAACTGGCAAGTTATTGGACAATTAGTTTCATTGGGTATAATTGTTTTTGTTGGTCCTGCTGTAATAATATTACTTTCAATAAATAAAAGTAATTTATAAAAAATCAATTCAAAAACTATATTTAAATAACAAATTATAATAATATAAAAAAATAAAGATAAAGTAAAATCATATTATTCAATTCAGCTAATTGATTTCAATAACGTATTTACATCAAGTAACTGACTACTACCAGCAAAGTCGCTTTCCTGAGGTAAAAAAAGCATACAATGACATTCTCGTCTTTCTCGCATAGGTACGCACGGGCAATTCCAATATGCATTCGACACCTCTGTCGCTTTATCATCATAATGACGGCAAGGACAAAGAGGAGCTCCGTACTGGTCTTTATGTTGAGCAAGACCTTCTATAACAACAGCTGTTACACCAGGATCTATACAAAAAAAAGTACCGGTTCTTTTAGCGTAAGCTTCAGAAAATTTCAACATAGCATCAAAGCTTGGCGGTATATCACTAAATTTACACATATTTTTTCCAAAATAAAATTATCAATACAATATATTATAAAATAACTCTATTGAAATAGAGAAATAAAACATTTAATGACATTAACGCTGTCAACAAAATGTTAAGATAACAGAAACAATAGATTAAAATGACATATAATAAGCATATAACATAAATATCAAAGATAAAAATAAACATTATATGACGTCAGCATATTTACCTTCTATTTTAACTCCTATTATAGGTATACTATTTCCAGGAATAACCATGGCATTATTATTTATATATATCGAGCAAGATTCTATTTCATAATAATCGAAATAAACCATTTTATATATAATGAAATTATATAAATGGTTTATCTATTAAATTCAGTTAATCAAACTAAATTCTTACGGATTTTGATCAAAATTTTAAAGAGAAGATCCTATACCTGAATAAGAACCATAAATAAAAATCCCTAAAACAGCAATAACAGCTATACCACCAACAGTAGCTACTAACCATAAGGGTACTCTACCTGTATTTGACATGTAAATTAATTCTCCAATAATTAAACTATAAAACTTTATATTAGCTGGATACACAGCATACAAATAATAATTCTAATAAAAATAACTTGAAAGCTTAGTTAAAAAAGTAACTAGAAAACAGGACAGCGAGAACAAAAATCAGAAGTAAACCCCAAAATAAAGATGTACGATTCAATTCTACAGGCTCTTTGTTAGGATTAGGACCACTCATAAAAACATACCTCCTATCTTTGGATAAACTGCATAGATGTGATAGCACCTAAAAAAAATACTGTTGGTATAGCTATACCATGAATAGCTAACCATCTAAAAGTAAAAATTGGATACGAGATTGGTTGATTAGAACTTTTTTTTGTCACAAATGCCTCCTCTTTAAATACCTTTTGTTAAATCTTCAAGTTCTTGTTTAGCACTAAAACGATCATTTACCAAAGGAACCTGCTGACGATCCTGAGTAAAGTACTCATTCGGTCTAGGCGTGCCAAAAACATCATAGGCCAAGCCTGTACTAACAAATAGCCAACCTGCTACGAACAAAGCCGGAATTGTTATACTATGTATAACCCAATAACGGATACTCGTAATAATATCAGAAAAAGGACGTTCTCCGGTTGATCCTCCTGACATAAATAACACCTCCAAACTAAAAATATATCAATAAGACAGAAAATAAAATATATGGTCTGACCATACATATGATAATATTGTAATATATATAAGATTTATTTTATTACATAGTAAATATTATTCTTAAATAAAAAATAGGAAAGTTGATAGTTTATTTAAAAAAAAGCAAATGAACTACTAACGTTATCGAATAAAAAATAAGATAATACAAAATTTAATATAAAAATACAAAACAATGAAGTTACAACAGATGATGTAGTAGATAAGCCAACACCTTGAGAACTACTAGAAGAGGTTATACCCCAAACACAGCTAATAATAGAAATACTCAAACCAAAGACAATCATCTTAAAAAACGATTTAAGAAAATCAAAATAAATATTGCTATAGAATAAGTAAGTAAAGAAAAAAGTAGGATTGATATCGTATAACACGAAACATATAAAAGAACTACTTATAAAACTTGTAAAAACAGAGAATAAATTAAGTAAAGGCAATGTTAATAATAAAGCTATTACACGTGGCAAGATCAAGTAGCTAATTGGATCAATTCCTAAAACAAATAAAGAGTCAATTTGCTCTGTAGCAACCATCGTAGCTAACTCTGAAGTATATAAAGAACCAATTTTACCAATAACAACAATGGATGTTAAAAGAGGAGACAGTTCTCTGATAAATGATATAGCTAACATAGAACTTACTAAGTGCACAGCATTTAAATATAAAAACTCTTTTACAACCTGTAAACTCAAGACCAAACTAATAGAAAAAGAAGTGATTATATTAATAAATAAAATATCTAAACTAATATATTTTACATATTTTAATAAATTCAAATAGTTTAAATAATGAAATGTTACAGGGTTAACTAAAGCTAAACATACTTCAAAAACTGCTTTAACTCTAATAGATAATCTAATCATAAAAAAATTTAAATAAAAACCATTACAAAAGATTGATTTTTCAATACTAATAAATTAAGATACTATAGTCGCTCTAAAAGCTAATAAAGGGCGGTTAGCTCAGTGGTAGAGCGCCTGCCTTACAAGCAGGTGGTCACTGGTTCAAGTCCAGTACCGCCCAATGAAGACAAACTAAAAATTTATAGAATCAATAAGGGCTTATCGTCTAAGGGATCAGGACAGGGACCTTCTAAGTCTCTAATGTAGGTTCGAATCCTACTAAGCCTATAGAAAAATAAATAAACTAAGATAAAATATCATTAACAACTTGGCTAACTTTCGTACCAGAGTCTATCATGTCTAAGGGATCTTTGCGTAATCTATGACGTAAACATAGAGTAATAACCTTTTTTATATCGTCTATATCTACTTCATCTTTTGCTTGATATGAAGCAAAAGCTCTAGCAGCTCTATTAGTTACGATATCTCCACGTAAACCATCAACATTTAATACACCGCAAATTTGGGAAATTTTAACTTTCAAATCGTAATCGATAATAACCTTGCTTAATCTATTTTGAGCGTCAATAATAGATTTTTTAAGCCGGTTTTGTTTATCATTAAATTCTTGAATACATGCATAAGGATCTTGATCAAACTTAGATCTTTGTTCAACAATTTGTACACGTAAAGATGCATCTCGCACAGTTCTTATCTCTGCATGCATACCAAATCGATCTAATAGTTGTGGCCTTAATTCTCCTTCTTCAGGGTTACCGGAACCAACTAGAACAAACCTAGAAGGATGCCTAATAGAAATACCTTCTCTTTCAACAGTATTCCATCCAGATGCAGCAGCATCTAACAATATATCAACAAGATGATCATCTAATAAATTTACCTCATCTACATAAAGAATTCCTCTGTTAGCTTTAGCTAATAAACCAGGGTCAAAGCTTTTTACTCCTTCGCTTAAGGCTTTTTCAATGTCAATAGTGCCACATAGTCGATCTTCAGTAGCTCCCAATGGTAAATCAATCATCGGAACTTTAATTAGACTAGTAACAATATCTAGATTATTTTCTATTTGAGTTTTAACAAGATCAGACATGAGATCATAATCAGAAACATGAGAGTTAAAGAAATCATCGCTCACTACTTCAATTTCAGGCAGAAGATCAGCTATCGCTCTAATAGTAGTTGACTTGCCAGTTCCGCGATCACCCATTATCATCACTCCACCGATTTTGGGATCGATGACATTTAAAAGTAAAGCAAGTTTCATTTCTTCTTGACCAACAATAGCAGTAAAAGGAAAAACGGGACGCATTTGATTTTTAATTTTGTTCACAACATCCTATAATATGAATTAAATTTAGGTAGCAATGTTACTATATTAAATTAAGATTAATCCAAAATTCAATAAAGATTATTATTTTAAAAGATGCAAAGACTTAAAAAATATATAAGTAGCATCTATAAATTTCAATATGAAAAATTAAAATATTTTAAGAATATAAATCTGTACCTAATCGTATTGCTAAAATTGCAGAAACTAAAGCAAACAATAGGGCAATAAAAATTTGACTATCAGTAATCATACATAAAACTCCAACAATAAAAAAATCAAATCAACAATAATATTACTACAAGACTTAATATAATATTATATTAAGTATAATCATGAAGAAAATTATATGATATTACATTAATTTAATAAACACTCATAGAATCTGAATTATTATGCCTAGTGGTTAAATATCTCATAATATTTTCATTTAAACGCATAGATTTTTCTAAAATAAAAACCAAATTACCATTAGCCCTATAATTCATTTGTACATATATACCATCATAATATTGAGTAATATTATAACTTAAATGACGTCTACCTCTATGCTGTATAACTATATTGTTAGCACCTTTTTCTTTTAATAAAGTCTTATAATAATTAACTAAAGATAAATTAGAATTCTCAGTTACATCTGGCTTTAAAACATAAATTGTTTCGTAACTATTTAAAAATTTCATTGCTTAATCCTTGTATAAAAAATATTATGTATGAGATAAATTTATGGTGTATCAATTTGTATTTTAACAGCTTGAGAAATGACTGGTATATTTGCATATCTTCCTTGCAAAGACTTCACAGATGCGTAAGTAATCGTAGACAATACAAACCAAAATAAAGTATTACATAATATTAAACCGTATAAACTAACTCTAAATTCTATAGGAAGTGCTCTAAAAGCAGAACCCAATAAAGAATTAATTAAAAATAGTAAAATTGCTTGTAAAACATTAAAACGAACAAAAGGACGGTTTGGTATAGGGCTTTTTGATCTTACAAACAAATAATATAAAACAAAAAAAGTAATAAAAGCTAAAGCTGGATGAGTAACATAAAAAATTACTAAAGGCATAAAAGTTTTTTTATACAAACTCATTAAACTAAAGGGGTAATCAGGTAAAACTTGTTGACCAAAATTTTGCAATCCTTCCATAAGTGGTAAACCGTAAGGAAATATGGATACAAATCTATCTAAAAAAGTTACACCATAAAAATTATCTGTATAATTTTTTAAAAATATCGAATAAACCTGATAACAACATAAAACAAAAAGCAAAATAAATGCTAAACTAATAATAAAATATAAGAAATAAGTAAACATGTTACTAATGTTGTCAAATAACTGAATAAGGAATTATAAAATTTATATTTCATAAATAAAACTATTATAGTTTAACATCAAATTGGATTAAAATTAAAGAATAAACAAAATTATTTATGATTCAAGAATATTCAAATAATAAAGAAAAAAAAGATAAATTCAAAATTGCAAATAAAACATTCAAATCGAGACTAATGCTGGGTACAGGAAAATATAAAAATCTACAGGAAACGATAGAAAGCATAGAAGCAAGTAAGTCATCAATTATTACAGTAGCTATTCGTAGAATACAAAACATAAAAAAAATCGGTAAAAGTAATTTAATAGACTTATTAAACTGGAATAATTTATGGCTACTACCAAACACAGCTGGATGTGAAACAGCAGAGGAAGCTATAAGGATTGCATCTTTAGGATTTGAATTAAATAAAAGAGTAGGGCAATCAAATAACAAATTTATAAAACTAGAAGTAATTTCTGATTCAAATTATCTATTACCAGATCCAATTGGTACACTTAAAGCAGCAGAATATTTAGTAAGTAAAGATTTTATTGTTTTACCATATATCTATCCAGATCCAATTTTAGCAAAGCAATTAGAGGATATAGGATGTCATGCTGTTATGCCACTAGGATCACCTATTGGATCAGGTCAAGGAATACAAAACTTACATAATATAAAAATAATTATTGACAATGCTAAAATACCAGTGATTGTTGATGCAGGAATAGGTACAACTAGCGAAGCAAACCATGCAATGGAAATAGGAGCTGCAGCTGTTTTACTAAATACCGCTGTAGCCAAATCTAAATGTCCCAAAGCAATGGCCGAAGCAATGAAATTAAGCATAGAATGCGGCAGAAAATGCTATTTAGCAGGTACAATGCAAAAAACATTAAAAGCTCAAGCAAGTTCTCCAAATACTGGCATATCAAAATTAATATAATATAATTTATCAATGATTATTATAATAGATAACTACGACAGCTTTACACACAATTTAGTACAATGCACGGGTGAATTAGGGTATTCAATAATAGTTATGAGAAGTGACAAAAAAATACTAGAGAGAATAGAAGAAGTTCAGCCAACACATATAATTATTTCACCAGGCCCCGGTAGACCAGAAAATGCTGGAACATCTTTAGAAATTATCAAAAAGTATTCAAGTCAAATTCCGATACTAGGCATTTGCTTGGGCCACCAAGCAATAGGTCACGTATATGGAGCAATAATAAAAAAGCTCAAAAACCCAGTTCATGGTAAAATAGATGAAATGATAAACAATAAGGAGGATATATTTAAAGATATACCAACTAAATTCAAAGCAACTAGGTACCATAGTCTTATAATAGATAAAAAAACTTGTCCTAATCATCTCAAAATAACAGCTTGGACAGAAGATGGAGCAATTATGGGATTACAACATAAAATTCATACGAAACTGAGAGGAGTTCAATTTCACCCTGAAAGCTTATGGACTAAGGAAGGTAAAATAATATTGAAAAACTTTTTGTCATCTTAATATATAAATTTTTTTAGAGGGTTCCTCTAGTGTAAAAAATGAATACGAAATGTAAATTTTTTGCAATAAAGAAACATCTTGCTCAAACGACAAAGTTCCTCTATTTGTGCAACCAGCAAACTCCAAAATGTATGATTTTTGATAGATCCATATTTGAGAATAAGATAAGTAACTCATAAATGTTGTAATAATCATAACAAAAAAACCAAAATACACTAGAGGTATACCAGGATCAAATTTAATTTGTAAACCAGTACTAGAGATAATACGTTCAATATTATAAGGTACAGAATTAATATAAAATTGTTCTTTTAAATAAACTTCTTTTAAAATTAAACCGGAATTATTACATACTAAAATCTTATTGTCCAAATTCATTAAAATAAAAAAAAGCTCTTGCTGGTCAGTTATATAAAAATTTGATACCCAAATAGATTCTCTATTACTAATTTGCTTAAAGAGATTTTTCTGAAAATAATAATTATTACCTACACGAATTCTTAAACCATTAATTTCCCAATTTGTTTGATAAAAACTTATTTGCTTAATATTTAAAGGACTATTTACATATATTAATTTAGCATTAGAAGCTGTTTTATTATTTAAATAAATTGAAAGTTTTGAGAAAAATTGCTTAACAGAAAGATTATCGTTATATTTTATATAAAAATCATCTACACGACCAAATAAATCGAATGGTAAATTGCTATAAAAACCAGAATAAACTAAATTTTTCAAATGAAAACTTTCACCAATAGGAATAACTTCTTGTACAACAAAACTAAATAAAAAACCATAAACTGATCCTAAGAGTACTGCAATAATGCTGCAATGAACGAAAATCGGCGCAATTCTACCATATAACCCCTTGTAACTATATATTGAACAATTACGAGAAAAAACAAAAAAATCTAAACGAATCAATGAGTAAACAATGTTTATAAATGAGTAATTTATATTCAAGCTATCATCTATATTATAATCACCGTGAATTAACTTTTTATTACTATAGATAAACTTCCAACGTCTGGCATTTTTTAAACTAGGCAACTGTGTTGTTAAACTACAAGAGATCAAACTAGCAACTAAAACAATGATGCAAGCAATAAACCACCAAGTTCTGAAAAGATGATCTAAACCCAAAAACACAATAAGAGATATATATTTGGGATAATTGACTACATAATACAACTTGTCCTGTTCTTGCTCTAGTACGGATCCTAAAATACAGAAAACAATAATCAGGGACAAAATAAACAAAGAAAAATTTAGATTAGCTAACTTTTTAAAAAACTTCCAGAGGAAGTTTTTTAGATAAATACTATTCATAAAATAATTAAAAAGTAAATTAATATAGAAAAATTATATCAGGAAAAACAAAAAATTTAACCAATACTAAGAGAAAACAGAGTTCAATAAAGAAAATAAAGAAAAAATAAAGAAAAAAGAGCCTGCAAAAGAATATATAAAGTTCCAAAAACCTGATAACAGATTTAAACTCGTGGAGTATAACTTAAAACTAAAAATCAAAAACAAAGGACTAATAAAACCAAGGGTATATGTAAATAAATATATAAACAAAGTTAAAATATTGTGAATATTTTTTGACAAGAAAGATATGATAAAAAATGTAGATGTATTGCAAGGTAAAGCACTGAAGCCTATGATTAAACCAATAAAATAAGTATGAAAAAAAGTACTTTGATCAAATAAGATATTTTTTGGTAATCTTAAAAAAGAATAAATGTTTGAAAAACTAATAATCTTCATTAAATCTAAAGCAATTAAAATAGTAAATACATTAGAAAACAAAGCAAATTTACTAACAAAAGTATAGGATCCAATTATACTGACTAGCAATAAAAAAATAAACGAACTTGTAGATAGTCCCAAGCTAAATATAATAATATTAATTAAAAAATTTCCTTTAGCTAACACATAGGACAAGGCTAAAGGCATCATAGAAATAAAACATGGAGTAAAAACAGTCATAGAACCAAAAATAAAGAAAATTAGAATTAGTAATAAGCTGCTTGAATTATGAGACAATAATATTAATTTAGATAAATAATACTGACAATAGTATAGTATAATATAATAGTTGTCGAAAAAATTATTGAAATAAGTATGCACTTTAATTTATTTTTATAGTTTAGTAGTACTCGTATTTCATAAAATATGAAGGAACTCCTCAGGAAGGATTTGAACCTACGACCAATCGGTTAACAGCCGATCGCTCTACCACTGAGCTACTGAGGAAACTTATGAAATACAATTTACCATTGATTAAAAAAAAAGTACAACAAAATATAGTCATTTAACATTGTTTTTTCAAAAGAAAAGTGTTAGATTAGTTCTAGGCACGATAAAAGCATGCGGACGTGGTGAAATTGGCAGACACGCTAGATTTAGGTTCTAGTGAGATTATCTCATGAGAGTTCAAGTCTCTCCGTCCGCATAAAACAATTAAAATCTTTGCAAAATTAAACTAATGGAACCATTAGTCAGTAAATTTTCTTCAACCCTGTGGAAACCTTGAACATAACCCTTATCTAAAACAGTATTAAAAGCATACTGTTGAAGCAAACGATCCATAAAATAATTGAAATCTATCTCTAAATTCCATAAAGCGAAATCAACCACAATAAGATATTGGTTAGAATGCCACTCAATACTACAAGCTGGCAAGTCATTTTTATTTATACCTATATCATAAACAAATAGACCATCTTTTTTGCTCATAGATTTGCAAAGTAATTCATCTTCGTAATCTAAAAAAGATTTATAACTAAAACCTAAATCGACAACTGTCTTTTTCAATATCGCTAAATCAGTAATAATTGTTTTAATTTTGCTAAAATGTGACATAATTTATCTAAAATAATAAGATAGTAGATAGAACTACAATTATTATATTAAAAAAATAATAAAAAATTCAATAATTCACTATTTCTTAATACAGAAATTAACTTAGTGAACTAAAAACTTTTTTTGTGAAATACTTTGCATATTATAGCTAATGTTGTAATAATGTATTCAACAGGTCCTAAAAACTTGGGAAGTATCTAAAAAAACTAATTAATAAGATAAATAAATATGACTGCTATTTTAGAAAGACGCGAAAGCGCAAGTCTGTGGGAACGTTTTTGTACTTGGATTACTAGCACTGAAAACCGCTTATACATCGGTTGGTTCGGTGTTGTAATGATTCCAACACTATTAACTGCTACATCTGTATTCATCATTGCATTCGTTGCTGCGCCTCCTGTAGATATCGATGGTATCCGTGAACCAGTAGCTGGTTCTTTACTGTACGGTAACAACATTATTTCTGGTGCTGTAATTCCAAGTTCTGCGGCAATTGGTATTCATTTTTACCCAATCTGGGAAGCTGCTTCATTAGATGAGTGGCTATATAATGGTGGTCCTTACCAACTAATTGTACTTCACTTCTTATTAGGCGTACTATGCTACATTGGTCGCGAATGGGAATTAAGCTACCGTTTAGGTATGCGTCCTTGGATTTCAGTTGCTTTTACGGCACCTGTAGCTGCAGCAGCAGCTGTTTTCCTTGTTTATCCAATTGGTCAAGGAAGCTTCTCTGATGGTATGCCTCTTGGTATATCTGGTACATTTAACTTCATGCTTGTATTCCAAGCTGAGCACAATATCTTAATGCATCCTTTTCACCAGCTAGGTGTTGCAGGTGTATTTGGGGGATCTCTATTTAGTGCTATGCACGGGTCTCTTGTAACTTCAAGTTTAATTCGTGAAACTACAGAAAATGAATCAGCAAATAATGGTTACAAGTTTGGTCAAGAAGAAGAAACTTACAACATCGTTGCAGCTCATGGCTACTTCGGTCGTTTAATTTTCCAATATGCAAGTTTTAATAACTCTCGTGCATTACATTTCTTCTTAGGATTATGGCCAGTGCTAGGTATCTGGTTAACAGCAATGTCTGTAAGTACAATGGCTTTCAACTTGAACGGATTTAACTTCAACCAATCAGTTGTTGATAGTCAAGGTCGTGTAATCAACACTTGGGCTGACATTCTAAACAGAGCTAACCTAGGTATGGAAGTAATGCATGAACGCAATGCTCATAACTTCCCTCTAGACTTAGCATCTCAAGAATCTTTACCTCTTGCTTTAGTTGCACCATCTATTAACGGATAAGAAAAATAATTAATAAAACAATTTAAGCTATAGTAATTTTTTAGTTGCTATAGCTTTTTATTATCTGTTATCCCTATTCACCAAATTATGAATAACAAGTATTTCATTTAAAACTTTACAATATTTCTAACTTTCAATACTTAGTACATTGAACATAAAAGTGTAAAGGCACAACGTAGTTTGCTTTTGGATGAAAAAAACGTAAAGGAAATACTTCATTAAAAAAGTAAAAATATTTATCTAGAAAAGAATGGGGAACAACAAAGAACTTATTTTTCAACAATCTATTTCTATTAAAATACTTATTGAAAAACAAATACCTAATATTTTTATTTACATAAGATTGGTTATTAAAAGAATAATTTGGGATACTGAAGAAAGATTTGGATTGAACTTCAAGTTCGCTAAATTGCTTAAAGTTTCCCAAATATTTAGCAGAAGAGATTTGGAATGCTTCGCGAAGACTTTGATTTTTTCTCCTACGAGTTAACTCTAACAAACCTAGCTCTGACAGCTGGACTACTTGAGGACAACAATCATCACTACTCAATAGCTTATTAAAGTTTTCAAGTAATTTGATTTTGTCTCTATGAGAAGACATGTCAATAAAATCTATGACTATAACACCATTTATATTACGTAGACGTAGTTGATAAGCGATCTCTACAGCTGCATATAAATTAGTTCTTAAAATAGTATCTTTAGAGCTATTTAATTTATTAAAAGAACCAGAATTTACATCAATAACCGTTAAAGCTTCGTAGCTTTGGATAAAAAGATAACCCCCATGCCAAAGATTTACTTTAGATTTTAATGCATTCCTAATAGTGCGTTTTACATAAAATTTATCCAATAAACACAATTGTTTATCATATAAATAAAGCTTAGTAGTAATACTAGGAGTAATATAAGACCATTTTTTCAAGTAGTAATATATTAAATCTAAAAATAATCTAGAATCAACTATAATTTTACTTATATTTTTTTCGTAAAAATCTCTGACAATTTTTTTTACTAAATCTTCATCTTTATATAAAATTGATGGAAGATTGGTTAGTATAAATTTTTTTTGCAAAAAAGACCACTGCTGAATTAATAAATTTAAATCCTGTAAAATAAGAGATTCATATACTTCACTAGCCGCAGACTTAATCAATATACCCATTGATTTAGGCTTAATTAAAATTGCCAAAGAATATAAATGTAAACGCTCATTAGAATCGTAGATATTACTTGAAATAAAAATCAAATTACAAAAAGGCATCAATACTATATACTTACCATGTAAGTGTATATTTGCTGTAAGTCTAGGTCCTTTGCTGAATGTTGGTTCTTTTATCACTTGTACTAAAAGTATCTGATTAACAGAAAGTACATCACTTATGCGAAAAGACTGCATATCTCTTTTTACACTCTTAAGATCACTCATATGTATAAAACCACTTCGACGATTTTGACCTAAGTTAATAAATGCAGCATTAATACTAGAAAAAATCTTATTTACTTTACCAATGTATATATCATTCAATTGATAAATTTTATTGACTAAAATAATTTGTTGAACCTTATTTCCTTGTAATGTGACTGCAAGATTGTTAAAATAAGAGATTATAATTTTTTTCACCATCAATATTAATAATAGAAATTCATTTATATGAATTTATTTTGTGTTACAGAATATTTTGCAATTTTTTAAAATTAATTTGGTATCACGTTAACACGACGTCTTTTAGAAGCACAGATTTGAAAATGAACAACACCATTTACCAGGGAGTAAATAGTATAATCATTACCTTGACCAACATTAACTCCTAACTTGAATTTACTTCCTCTCTGACGAAGAATTATATTACCAGGCTTAACAGTTTGACCACCATATTTTTTGACACCTAATCTCTTCGAATTAGAATCACGACCATTTTTAGTACTACCGCTTCCTTTTTTATGTGCCATATATTCTTGTTTAGTATTTTGTTCTTATTATAAATAAAGAAATATTTTAAGAAAGAATATCTTCAATAAAGACTCTTGTCAATTTTTGTCGATGCCCTTTTTTAAAACGGTTATTCTTTTTAGGCTTAACTTTAAAAACTGTAATTTTATCATCGGTTAGATGTTTTAGTATAGTAGCTTTAACGTGAAATCCATCTATGCAAGGTCTACCAAGAAAATAATTATTATCTTTATTAAGAAAAAGTACTCTATTAAACTTAATTACGTCTCCTGGTTCAGCAGGAATATAATTCATATCATAAAATCTACCAGGTTCAATAATTATTTGATTTCCGCCAATATCAATTACTGCATAGGTCATAAATTTAATTTTAATTATGTATATTATTTAGAAGTATATAATAGGTTAACAAATAATCTCAAACATCGTAAGAGAATCAAAAAAATAATGTAAGATCATACTTTTTTACAGCTTCAAAAAATTTCTTGCTGTAAAAAAGTGAAGATATACAAAAAGTTTGGTAACCTAATTTGTTTGAGGATGTCAAGCTACTTCCATCAAGTATAAATCCATCGGGTAACAAAAAGCTAGAACCTTTTTTCAACTTGCCGTAAGTAGGTCCTGGCATTAAATTATCAGATTTAGCTTTCTCTAAGTAAAACGTACCATATCGTTCAGACTGCACAAAGAAAAATTCATAGCAGTTAAAAAATTTTAAAGCATAAATACGACAGTCATATTGATTTATAATTAAACCAGTTTTCAAAGCATGAATATAAAGCACATAACTAAAATTTGTTCTAGAATACTTTTTTCCTAGATCTAAGTAGTATCTTAATTCAATAGGTGCATATATGTGTAAAGATTTAATTCTTCCTGTAAGATTTAATGTCGATAACAAACCAAACAAACCAGAAATATTGAGAATATGTAAATTAGGAATAATAATTTTAGATAAATTATTAATCTTAAAACTTTGATTTAAAAAATTAAATTGTGAACCTTCAGTACAATTAAATAACCAAGTATCTTTAACAGTAGGAAGTTTAAACAAGAAACTTATATTTTTTTTTCTAAAAATATAAGAATGAAAATCTAGATAACTAAAAATCATGAAAATTAAGTATACTTTTTTACAAAAAATAAATTCTAAAAAATCTTAACAGTTATATATAATCTTGTAAGGATTTATTATAAATGAAGCTAGTAGACTTGCCAGTAATTAATGATCTAGCTAAAGATAAAGATTTGCTACCGGAGACTAAAGCTTTATTCATCCATAAAGATTTACGTGCTCTAGATTTAGACTTAGAAGTTCTTTTTTTAGGAACAGCCATATTATAAATGAAAAATAATAAGAAGGAATGTAACAATTAGAAAGTTCAACTAAAACTTTCTAATTTTATAAAAAATAATTTATACAAATATTATACTACATACTACGAAATTGCTGAATAGCAACTCTACCAATATTATAAATCGCCCAAGAACCAGCAGCTAATAAGGGAGTAAATACAATTAACAATCTAACATCCATGTTATTAGTTCCTTAAATTTTTAATAAATTAATTTAATATAATAATTATATCTATATATATTATAAATACTATACTGAAATCATAATCAATATATCAAAAAAATAAATATTATAGTATAAGTAAAAAATAAAGAAAAAGTATTCCAATAATATTCAATGAGAGATTTACCATTTACATTAGATCAATTAAGAATTTTAAAAGCAATAGTTAAAGAAGGTAGCTTTAAAAAAGCAGCTGATAGCTTATATGTATCGCAACCAGCTATAAGCCTGCAAATTCAAAACCTAGAAAAACAATTAAATGTGCCCTTATTTGAAAGAACAAACAAAAAAGCAACTTTAACTGAAGCAGGCAATATGCTACTTCGATATGGCGGTAGAATATTGGCACTCTGCGAAGAAACCTGTAGAGCACTAGAAGATATACAAAACTTACAAGGTGGATCACTAGTAATAGGTGCTAGCCAAACTACTGGAACATATTTAATGCCCAAACTAATAGGACTTTTTCGACAAAGATACCCACAGGTTAATGTACAACTTCAAGTACACTCAACTAGGTTAATATCTTGGAGTGTAGCAAATGGACAAGTAGATCTAGCAGTAATTGGCGGAGAGGTACCCAGCGAACTTAAAGATATTTTACAAATTACTGCGTATGCAGAAGACGAGCTAGCACTAATTTTACCAATATCTCATACTTTTTCGAAAGTTTCAAACATACAAAAAGAAGATTTATATAGATTAAGATTCATAGCTCTTGATACTCAGTCAACAATTAGAAAGGTGATTGACAAAATTCTATATCAACATGATATAGATAGCAGCAGATTCAAAATTGAGATGGAATTAAACTCTGTAGAGGCAATTAAGAATGCCGTTCAATCTGGTTTGGGAGCAGCATTTGTTTCAGTATCAGCAATTGCTAAAGAACTAGAATTAGGAATTATACATTGGGCTAAAATAAAAAATGTTACTATAAAAAGAATGTTGTCCATCATTATTCACCCAAATAGGTACAAATCTAAAGCTGCCGAAACATTTGGCAGGGAAATTCTAACACTATTTGTGACACAGCACAAACATTAAATCTTTTATTCAAGACTAACTATTTTTCAGGAAGAAAGACTGAGTTAGATTGAAAACTACCAATATGAACAAAGGCAACTCTCAGTTTGAACCACTGTATAAACTCTTTATCTAGAGAAATTATAGCAGCTAAGGATTTATTCATATTATTATAATTAAGCGAATTGTTTAGATCATAATGAAAATATGGGTTCAATATAAACCAAAAATCAATTTCTTTATTAGAACTTTTATAGTGATTAGTTCTTTCACGCAGTATTTCTTCTACAGGTTCTTGATCCAAGAAAAAACTTTGACTGGCAACTGCAAAATAGTAATTATACATATCAATAGTTAGAAATAAAAATAAATAAAATATATTAATAATTGTAATACAAAAAGATGATAAAGTATTGGCCAACACAGCAAAGTATTTATCTAAATAATAGTATAGTAGATCTATTCATAGAAACAGAAAAGAAATTCACCTCAGGACAATACAATAAGAGTAAGCACTACTTATACCTAGATATTTTAAGTATCATAAACCGTAATAAACTTTTTAATTATATTATCAATGATTTCAAAAAGCTAATTCTGGACTTAATTGAATTAGACCTAAGTGCTCAAGAAATTAATGTAATGAGCGATAAAATAAGAACTGTTTTTATTAAAAAAATTTCTCAAAAATTTTTGTCACGACTAAGATACAAAAAGGTAAAATTAAGATATAAAATTCACTCAAGCTATAATTACAATGATTTGATACAATCTTTACTAATTTATCTAATATTTGGTTCTTCACAAATTGAACAAAAAACATTTATGTTTCAACCAATATATACACCGTATAATCATGTAAAAATTTTACTAGAAAATTTCATTATACAAATAGGCAATAACGTTATAAAAAACATTATCTATATTTTAGATAACTCACCATATATTAGCGACTTTTTAAAGAGTAAAAATGTATGTAATAAACTCTATTCTTCTAATAGGTCAGTTATTCTGTTTTTAAATAATCTAAAATGGCAACATTTTCTACAATGCTATGTGTACGAAGTTAAATCTTTTTATAGTGAACGTCAACAGATTTGGATATTAAGTTCAAGGGGTATAATAACAAAATATATACATATATCAAAAATAGAAAACATAAAAAAACTTAATCAATTACAGTTAATCTTTATATTTTGGCTAGAAATAAAAGATTTAATTGTTCCCAAGCTAGAAAAGCTAATTATACAGATAGGTAAATACTTTTTATATTCTTTATTAAACTTATTAAGTAATCTTTTTTTAGTAATCATCAAAACTGTGGTTTTTTATTTAAGTAAGTAGATGTAATAAATAAAAAAACATATAATTATACATAATATAAAAATAATTCATAACAATGAATTTTTTCGAAAAATTTATGAAAAAAACGAAAGGCAACAAAGAATACATTGAACAAGAAATAAAGGCTATATTTTCTAAAAGTGATCACATTGTATCCAACGATACAGAAAAAAGGCTTGACAATATACTAGAAGATAAAGTTGGTAAAGAAATGATATTATCAAATATTATTAAAAGAAATACAAAGGTAGTAAATAATCCCGATATAACAGATGGTTTAATATATCAAAAAATACTAAAAAGTCAAGATAATACATGTGTGCAAAGATTACTATTTAGCTTACCTAACGGCATTATAAAACTTAAAAAATCAGAAAAAATTAACTATCAACCTCTGCAAAACTTACTAATCAAACAAAACTTTCAAGAAGCAGACAAACTAACACAGACATACTTATGTAAATTAGTAGAAATAGAAACAAAAAACTCAAAAAACTGGCTATATTTTACTGATATTCAATTTATACCTAAAACCGACTTATTTCAGATTGACCTATTGTGGAAAATTTATTCAAAAGGAAAATTTGGCTTTTCAGTACAAAAAGAAATATGGGTCAAATATAATGAACAGTGGGATAAACTATGGGAAAAAATCAATTGGTTAAAAATTGAAAATGGAATAATGAAGAGATACCCACAAGAGTTTACTTGGACAACAGATGCACCAAAAGGGCATTTACCACTATTTAATCAACTAAGAGGAACACAGACTCTATTTTACTTATTTAATAGTATAGACTGGTAATTAATAGTAAAAAATATTTCATTAATATAATTACTTCGGTAATTTAACTAAATTAATAAGTTTCATAAAAACTTCAAATAAATACTGAGAATCATGAGGACCAGGACTAGCCTCAGGGTGGTATTGTACCGAAAAGAAGGGAGCTGATTGATGGAAAGTAGCAGCAATAGTTAAATCGTTAAGATTAAAATATTTAAACATAACAAACTTAGATAAATTAATATTGAAACTATCGTTACCTTCAACAACAAAACCATGATTTTGGCTGGTAATTTCTGAATAATTGTTAAAACCAGATGGATGATTCAAACCTCTATGTCCAAACTTCAGCTTAGAAGTATTTGCACCAAAAGACAAATTCAGTATCTGATGGCCCATACAAATCCCAAAAATAGGTACATTACTAAAATTCACTAGTTTTTGTACTATATTAATAGCATAATCCGCCAATAAAGGATTTCCTGGCCCATTAGATAATACAATTGCATCAGGCTCACATTTTAAAATATCATCATAAGTACAAGTTGCTGGTAAAATATATATATCACAACCAAATGATAATAAATGTCTTAAAATGTTAAACTTAAGACCAAAGTCTAACACAACAATCTTATACTGATAAAGTGTATAAAATTCATTAGAAGGATTAATATAAAAAGAAGAAACTAAATTTAAGTTATCAAAAGTTTTATCAAACATTATATACTTGTTCCGAACAGTTATTTTACGAATTAAATCTAGAGAATTAAGATCCATACGATTACAACTTAATAATTGGGCAAAGACATCAGCGCTACATAATAAAGAACTCATAACACCAAAAGCTCTTAAATGCCTTGTTATTGACCTAGTATCTAAACCAAAAATATGAGGAATTCTTTTTTGCAATATATAATCCTTTAAAGAAACTTTAGACCTCCAATTACTCGATAAAGAAGATATATTTTTAGCAACTAAAGCTTTAACATGAATAAAATTGGACTCTATATCATTCTCATTTAAACCGGTATTTCCTATCTCAGGATATGTAAACACAACCATCTGACCAGAATAACTAGGATCAGAAATAATTTCTTGATAACCAGTCATTCCCGTATTGAATACTATTTCACCAGTACAGTTGGATAAATCAAAAAAAGACCAACCTCGATAAAAAGTTCCATCTTGCAAGGATAAAACTGATTGACATAGACTATATGACATAAAGCTATAAAAATATTATTTTAAGTAAAAAACGTGTAAACATAAAAAACGAGTAAAATTTGATTATACCAAATTCAACTCGTGTGTAAATAAATAAATTACCAGCCGCTATTTTGTGCTTGATTTAGTACGTAATTAGCCACGTTAGTTATTTCTTCTTCAGATAAACGCTCAGAAAATACAGGCATTCCATTAGCACCATTAGTTACTTGATTAATAATAGCTTTAACACTATCTTTGCTATTATCGTGTAAGTCTTGTAAACTTAAAGTCTTAGCAGGATTCACCAGATTATTACCACCAGCATGACAGCTTACACAGTTTTGCGAAAAAACCTGTTCACCAGCATCCAAATCTACAGTAGACTCTTCTGAAAATACTAAATTATTACAAATAGACAATAAAGATACGAAGCTTAATACTACAGAAAATAAAAATCTCATTACCACAAACCTTGTTCAGTTTAATAAATAAATCAGTTTCTCGTGAAACTTTCATACACTTCAATTATATCTTTTTTTTTACAGATATTATTAAATTCAGTAAAAAAACTAATAATAAATTTTACCTCCTCCCCACTTTTCTTGAGCCACTGTCGGTTGAAGCAAAATGTAACCAGCCATAGAAAGTAAATCCTCATCTGTTAAATTTCTCATCTTAGGAAATATTTCAGCGCTTTTAATACTAGGGTGTAATTCAGCTATAGAATTTTGACCATCATAACTTGTTGGATCTTTAATATAATCAACTAAACTAACAACATTATCTCTTGCAGGAGTAGCTAAACTTAGAGATTCTAACTCTAAACCAATATTAGGATTAGTTTTAGTAATTCCTCCGTTATGACACTGAGCACAAGAATTATTAAATAAACGCTTACCCCGCTTAACTTGCTCTGGTGTTAAAGTAATAGTTTTTTTAGAAGTATCTAAAGTAACTGTTCTAGTTGCTTCGTCTAATTCTACTGAATAAACTGACGGAATGAAAAAACTGAACCATAAAGATACAGTTAGACACAATACAAAAATAGTGTTGTTTTTAATCATAATGCACTCTCTTAATACAAAAAAATAAAAATATTCGAAACTTATTAAATCTATGAACATTAAATAGCATAACAACTAAATTAATAATACTAATAGATAAATGAAAAAATTCTCAATACTACTATGACATATATATTACAATATAGAACAAAGAATATTCTTTAAAATTAATAAATAGAATTAAAATAAAACGAAAGTAATTTATGCAATTGATTACGCAGTTGAGTTCTAGAAACAATTAAATCAATGAAACCATGCTCAAATAAATACTCAGAAGTTTGAAAATTACTTGGTAACTGCTCTTTAATAGTTTGTTCTATAACTCTTCTACCCGCAAAAGCGACAACTGCACCAGGTTCAGCAATGATTATATCACCTAACATAGCAAAACTTGCCGTAACACCACCTGTCGTAGGTGAAGTTAGTACTGTAAAATAAGGTAGACTAGCTTTACTATGTCTATAAAGAGCAGAGGATACTTTAGCCATTTGCATCAAGCTCAACATACCTTCTTGCATTCTAGCACCGCCAGAAGCACATAAAATGATTAAAGGTAACTGGTAAGCAGTTGCATGTTCAATTAATCTTGTAAGTTTTTCACCAACAACAGACCCCATGCTTCCTCCCATAAACCTAAAATCCATAATACCACAAGCGATCTTAATATCATGTATTAATGCTGTACCAGTTTGCACAGCATCCGATAAACCAGTCTTAGCTTTCATGTCTAACAACCTTTGACTATAAAGTTTACGATCAGAGAACCCTAAAGGATCAGTTGAAGATAAATTATTATCGAAAGAATTCCAACTAAAACTATCGAAGAGATAGTTAATTCTATCATCGCTAGATGCAGGAAAATGATGATGGCATTTAGGACAAATTTTATAATTTAATTCTAAGTTCTTATGATACATTAAGAAATCACAATTACTACATTTAATCCATAAATTTTTTCTTACAACAGAGTTAGATGTTTTTATATTAACATCAACAAGTAAATTTCTTTTTTTCGCTAACCATCTTGATAAAGACATAAAATAATTGAAGAATTCGTTATAAATTAGTAAATTCAAATGAAAGATGTAAAAGAATAATAAAATTAACTAATTTTATTATTCATTAATGAAAATAACTCTTTTAGAAAAAAAAATCGAAACTAATCACGTGAAGTTTTGTCTTTTTGACTAACAAAAAGCAAAGCTAAGCTAATAGGTAAAACAACTACTAAACTACCTAAAAGTAAACTATTTAAAAAACTTGATAAAGATGAAGTCATTAAAAATATCCTTAATACTATAAATAAAAAATTATTAATATACAATAAAAATTATAAATAAAGATATTATACTTTTATTCTGATAAATCGATAACTTATTCTTAATAATAATCAAACATATCACCAACGCATTACAACTGTTCCCCATGTTAAACCAGCACCAAAGCCGGCTATAACAAGAATATCATTGCGAGATATTTGTTTAGATTTTACAGCTTCATTAAGTGCTAAAGGTATAGATGCTGCTGAGGTATTTCCGTACTTGCTTAAATTAGAAATTAATTTATCACTATTAATAGAAAGTTTTTCAGCAACTGCCATCAAAATACGTTCATTTGCTTGATGTAATAAAAGCCAGTCTACATCTTCAACGGACAAGTTAATGTCATTAAGACACTTCAAAATGCTTAACGGTACTTGAGATACAGCAAATTTATAAACTTCTTTACCATTCATAGAAACATATTTAAAAGATCCTTGGCACAAATTCAAAATAGGATGAGGCTCAAGATTTTCTTTATAAGAAATAGAAAGATAATCTGCATAATTTCCATCAGTACTTAAGTGGAAATTTAGTATAGAATTAAAAACTGAATTACATGATTGAATAATCACTGCACCAGCAGCATCTCCAAATAAAATACAAGTATTGCGATCAGACCAATCAACCCACTTAGACAACACATCAGCTCCAATAACTAATATATTATTATACGTACCAGTGAAAATGAATTGTGAAGCAGTTACAATGCCAACAACAAATCCAGAACAAGCTGCTGTTAAGTCAAAAGCTACAGCATTAGTAGCACCTATTTCATTTTGAATCTTGCTAGCACTTCCAAATAGATCATTAGGACTTGAGGTAGCGAGAATTATCAAATCTATTTTCGCAGGATCCAGAGAAATATGATTTATTGCTTTTAAAGAAGCTTCTATGGCAAGATCCGTTACAGATTTGCCAAATTCTGTTAATAACCTTCTTTCTTTAATTCCTGTTCGAGTAAAAATCCACTCATCAGATGTTTCAACAATTGAACTCATCTGTTCATTGCTGACTCTAAGAGAAGGAATAGCAGAACCTGTAGAAATTATTTTCGCTCCTTGAATCATATATGATTTCATATGAATTTAATAATAGACTTAAATATTAATTTTCAAAGTAAATACTCTTTAACAATTTTATGTTAAATTTAATTTTATACATAAGATAAGATAATAGAAACCCGGAATAATATCCAAATAAAATAAGTTAATTGCTGCTACTTTTCAGTCCTGACAAAATTCACTTACTATTTACATATAATTCCGAGCTTAAGAGAATTATAACATTACAAAGAATATCAATCAATAGTTATATAAACTAATTAGACATACCTTGTATTATAAAATCAAAATAAGGTATAACGATACTACATTGAGATTCTGATAAAAATTCTGTTGAAGCTTTTTTCAAACATTCTATAGAATCTATCATACCCAATATCGGCACACCTAAAGAATTATACATTTCTTTAACACCAATTACACCTAATTGTTCAATTGATTCTTTTTCTCCTGAAAGCACACCATAAGTGATTAATCTCAAATACCAGCCATAGTCACGAATACATAAAGATCTTTTTCGTGCTCCCTCAGAATTACCTCCAGGTGCAATATATTCTGGATGTATTTGAAAAATGGCTTTACTAGCTAACTTAATTATGTTTTGTTGATTATCTCTCAAAATACATACAACATTAAGGCGTTCATCTACGCTATTAAAATAAGATTTCAATATACTTAACTCGCCAATATTCGGGTATCTTAATTCACTATCTGCATCAATAATAACTTTAGTTACTATACTCATAACAATATATATAATTTTAAATTTTTAAGTTTTATAAAATATATTATCAAAATACACTTAAAAATATCGAAAAAAAACACCAATAATATATAGTCTTAGGTTTAGCATATTAACGATTAAAATGAAAAAGATAAAATATCAGGAAAAAATCGGTTAATCTCAATAATAAAACCAGCAGTAAAAGTTATCCAAATTGCACCTACTACTGGTGCAGTAGATAAATATTTCATAAAATTATTTTCCACAATTATTCCTTAAATTAATAAATAAACTATAAAATAGAAGTTAGCGAGGCGAAACTGTTATATCTTCATCAGCTGATAATAACTTTCCACTATTAAATTCTTGTAAAGCCGCTAAAGGCCAAGTAAAACCAGATAAGGAAAACTTTAATGCCAGTGGAACATCTATAATAATTTCGTTTTCTGTAGGCTTTTTAAGCCTGGAAATTGCTTGTAGATAACCTCTTCCAACCCATCCAATCCAACCTGTTATATAAATAAAAAGAAACCCTGGTAACATAAAATCTCCTGCATGATTCCATCTACCATCTGCTATCAAATGGGGCAAGCCTTCATTTCCACATAAAATACCAGCTTTACTATAATTTTCAAATCTAGTTTTTGTTTGCTTAATTTGATTTTTAATCGCTAAGGCAGGCGGCGTACCATCATCATATTTAGATAATCTATTATCTAATTTTTTTACAGAATTTTTAAGTCTTTTATTAAAAGCAGCAGACTCTTTACAAGGAACTAAACCGGCAACATCTGCATACGCGGGACTTAAATCCAAGAACAAAAGTACAGAAACCAATAAAACAATTAATTTTTTTTTCACTCTTTATTCCTTTAAATACAAATTCAATAATTAATAACAAAAAAGTTACATTTCATAAAAAATAAAAAATAGGCTATACTATAAAATCATAATATATAAAAATTACATATGCGCAGAAAGTAACATTTTTTGAACATAATAAAAAATCAATATTAAGCAATGAAGCGATAAAACTAATGACATTTTGGAAATCTTTTTTTAATTATAAAAACTCAACAACATGTAATAAAAAAAACGAAATAAAAACTAAAGACATACTTATCAAAAAGATTAAGAAAGAAAATAGAGAAGAAAATATATACTTCAGCAAATGTAAGACAGTTAACTTAGAAAAACTTGAAAAACTTTGTGACGCTGTAGGATGGGTACGCAGACCACTTAAAAAAGTGAAATTTGCTCTAGAAAATAGTTTTTTAACTATATCGATGTTTTGCTATGAAGGTAAAAATGAACGCTTAATTGGTTTTGCGAGAGTTACATCAGATGGCTCATTTAATGCAACAATATGGGACGTAGTAATTCATCCTGAGTTTCAAGGAAATGGCTTGGGTAAACTTTTAATGAATGAAGTAATAAAAGAACTTAGAGAATACGATATAAGCACTATTACTTTATTTGCGGACCCAGAAGTAATTAAGTTTTACAAAAATGTGGGTTTTATAATAGATCCAGATGGAGTAAAAGGAATGTTTTGGTACCCAGTTTAAGAACAATAAAACTAGACAAATACATAATTATTGTATAAAATATTTTTAAGTAAAAACTTAAAAAACTAACGGGATATAGCGCAGCTTGGTAGCGCGCCTGCTTTGGGAGCAGGATGTCGCAGGTTCAAATCCTGCTATCCCGATAAGTAATAAAAAAAACTTTAGTCAATTAATTCTGTTGGGACAGGAAATCTAGGGTCTAATAATAATAATTTATCTAAAAGTAATTGAGCTTTCACTTTGTAACCTAAATTGCGGTAAATTTGTACTAAGTTTAAGATAAGATCAATATTATTAGGGCTAAAAGATAAAGCTTCTAAGTAATAATATTCAGCGGCAGCAAAAAATAACATTTCTCTATATATTAAACCAAAAGAGCTGTACAATATTAAATTATTTTGAAAAATATCATTGTTTTCAAGAAATAATTCAGATAGAGCTATACACTCTGAATACTTTGAGCACATTAAACACAAGGAAAAAAGATGCATATAATCTTTCTCTATAAAAAAAACAGTTTTTTTAAAAATATGGGAAAGAGTTATAGACTTAAACAAATAGAGACCAAATTGTTTAAGTTGTAAAGAAACAAAAAAAGAGAAAACAAGCAATACTAGTAAAACAGTGATCAAATAGCAGTAAAATAAAAAATTATAGGTATACACAATACAATCAAAAATAAAATACGATAATGTAATATACAAATTAACACAAATCGATATATAATTAAAAAAATAAAGTTCATAGCAAAAAAAATATAATGAAAACAGTAAGTAAACTAAGAAAGAAACGTAAAAACGGATTTTTAGTGCGCATGGAAACGAAAGCAGGTCAAAAAGTCATTGCTCTAAGGAGAAAAAAGAAAAGACAAAGATTAATTACACATTAAAAGATTAAACTCTATCCATACAGGTAGAGTGAGTTAATAAAGAAGGTTTAAAGAATCAATGTACACTGAGCAAGAACTAGAAAAAGCTATTAAGTCAAATATCTACTTAATTTATATTTTTGCGGAAGAAGAGGAAAGATTGGAAGAAGCTCTAATAAAAGTTAATAAAAAATTTTTTACGACATCAATCTTAGTATGGGATTTCACAGATGGTTACAGGAACCAGCCTAATTCTTTTTCGTCATGCAAACAAAATCCATTAGAAGCATTAACTATGGTAGAAAAAGGTACTAAAAACAAAAAAGAATTATTTTGGTTCAAAGATTTTGATCTTTTTTTAAATGATTTTAGTGTAAATAGGAAAGTAAAAAACTTACATAAATGGCTCAAAACAAATAAGAAACATATTTTTTTAAGTGGTACAGCTAAAAAAGTTCCCAACAATTTAGAGGAATACATTGAATACATTAAATTACCACTACCTAATGAAAAGGAAATAAGGTTAGAGGTAGATAACTTTCTTGCTAAAACAAATATATCTTTATCAAAACATGACAGCATAATATACAAAATATACACAGGATTTTCCATAAAAAGAGTAAGACTATCATTATTAAAAATAATAGAGAAAAACCTTACCATACAAGAAGTTATTAATAAAATATCCTTAGACAAAGAAAAAATTATAGATAAAATAGAAGGATTAAAATTTTATTATATAGAACATGAGAATATAGACTTAGGCGGATTAAAAAACCTCAAAGCATGGCTAAAAATTCGCAAACTAGCCTTTTCAAAAGAAGCAAACGCTTATGGCATAAAAATTCCAAAAGGGATTTTGCTTGTAGGTATACAGGGGACAGGAAAATCACTAAGCGCTAAGGCTATTGCTAAAGAATGGAATTTACCACTACTCAAACTAGATGTAGGAAGAATATTTGCAAGTACACTAGGTGAATCAGAAAATAGAATAGAAAAAGTTATAGACACTTGCACAGCTATAACTCCCTGCATATTATGGATTGATGAAATAGATAAAATATTTACAAAGCAAAATAGCAATGATAGCGGTACAACTCAAAGAGTAACTAACATATTTTTAACCTGGCTATCAGAAAAAAAAGATGAAATTTTCATAGTAGCGACTGCAAACAGGATTGATAAAGTACCAATAGAAATGTTACGAAAGGGAAGATTTGATGAAATATTTTTTGTAGACTTACCTAAATTTCAAGATAGAATGAAAGTATTTCAGCTACATCTCAAAAAAATCAGACCGGTTACATGGAATAAGTATAATATATACTATTTCTGTAAAATAAGTAACGGATTTTCGGGAGCCGAGATCGAGCAAGTAATTATAGAAGCAATGTACATAGGTTTTAATGAGAAGAGAGAGTTTACAAGCAAAGATATTATTATGTCAATTAAATCAATTATTCCAATATCTCAAATACATTGCAGCAAAGTATCTGAGTTAAGGAATTGGGGATACTCGGGTAGTGTTAAGATAGCATAGTTATCATACACTAAATATCAAATTGTCCTGATATTGAACTACTTTCCCGGAGAGTGTCCTCTCAAGTATCATCGTCGCTGCAGAGTTTAACTACCAAGTTCGGAATGGTTTGGAGTGGGTCCACTGCGCTATGAATATCAAGACATAAATCGTAGTATTACATTAATAAATAATTAGATTCAAAATTAAGCTTTCGATCTGTTAGTACGTCTCAGCTGAATGTATTACTACACTTACACTTAACGCCTATCAAACGGTTAATCTTACCGTGATCTATAAGAGTACTCATCTTGAGGTAGGCTTCCCACTTAGATGCTTTCAGCGGTTATCCAATCCATACTTGGCTACCCAGCGTATACTGTTGGCACAA